GCCATAGTGAAAGCGAGCTTGAATTAGAGCATTAAGTCACTATTTACAGACCCGAACCCGGATGATCTAGCCATGGCCAGGGTGAAGCTTAGGTAACACTAAGTGAAGGTCCGAACCGACTGATGTTGAAAAATCAGCGGATGAGCTGTGGCTAGGGGTGAAATGCCAATCGAATCCGGAGCTAGCTGGTTCTCCCCGAAATGCGTTTTGGCGCAGCGATTGATGCTATAGCTTAGGGGTAAAGCACTGTTTCGGTGCGGGCTGCGAGAGCGGTACCAAATCGATGCAAACTCTGAATACTAAGTGTGTAATCAATCAGTGAGACAGTGGGGGATAAGCTTCATTGTCAAAAGGGAAACAGCCCAGACCATCAGCTAAGGCCCCTAAATAATTACTAAGTGATAAAGGAAGTAAGAATGCATAAACAACCAGGAGGTTTGCTTAGAAGCAGCAATCCTTTAAAGAGTGCGTAATAGCTCACTGGTTTAGTGATCTTGCGCCGAAAATGAACGGGGCTAAGTAATTTGCCGAAGCTGTGGGATGTTTTATCATCGGTAGGGGAGCGTTCTGTAAAAGGTTGAAGCATTAGCGAAAGCGGATGTGGACAAAGCAGAAGTGAGAATGTCGGCTTGAGTAGCGAAAACATTGGTGAGAATCCAATGCCCCGAAAACCTAAGGTTTCCTTTGGAAGGTTCGTCCGCGAAGGGTAAGTCAGGGCCTAAGGCAAGGTTGAAAAACGTAGTCGATGGATGACAGGTTAATATTCCTGTACTATTTATTGCTGATAACGAGGGACGAAGAAGGCTAGATCAGCCGGATGTTGGTTACCGGTTTAAACTTTTAAGGTGAAGAAGGATGGAGAAAACATCTAGAGCTAAGAAGTGAGTACAAAGCAATAAGTTGCTAAAGTGATTGATGCCATACTTCCAAGAAAAGCTCGATATATCTTAAGTAATGAATACCTGTACCTTAAACTGACACAAGTAGGTAGGTAGAGTATACTAAGGGGCGCGAGATAACTCTCTCTAAGGAACTCGGCAAAATAGCCCCGTAACTTCGGGAGAAGGGGTACCCTTGTAGGGTTGCAATAACCAGGCCCAAGCGACTGTTTAGCAAAAACACAGGTCTCCGCAAAGTCGTAAGACAACGTATGGGGGCTGACGCCTGCCCAGTGCCGGAAGGTTAAAGAAATCGGTTAGTTGTGAGACAAAGCTGGTGACTGAAGCCCCGGTGAACGGCGGCCGTAACTATAACGGTCCTAAGGTAGCGAAATTCCTTGTCGGGTAAGTTCCGACCCGCACGAAAGGCGTAACGATTTGGGCACTGTCTCAGAGAGAGACTCGGCGAAATAGAATTGTCTGTGAAGATGCGGACTACCTGCACCTGGACAGAAAGACCCTATGAAGCTTTACTGTAGCCTGGAATTGAATTTGGGTTTAGTTTGCGCAGTATAGGTGGGAGGCGAAGATTATATATTTGCGGATGTATATGAGCCGCTAGTGAGATACCACTCTAATTAAACTAGAATTCTAATATTGATTGCCATAAGCTGGCCAATAAACAGTTTCAGGTGGGCAGTTTGACTGGGGCGGTCGCCTCCTAAAAGGTAACGGAGGCGTGCAAAGGTTTCCTCAGGCTGGTCGGAAATCAGTCGTAGAGTGTAAAGGCATAAGGAAGCTTGACTGCGAGACCTACAAGTCGAGCAGAGACGAAAGTCGGCCTTAGTGATCCGACAGTGCTGAGTGGAAAGGCTGTCGCTCAACGGATAAAAGTTACTCTAGGGATAACAGGCTGATCTCCCCCAAGAGTTCACATCGACGGGGAGGTTTGGCACCTCGATGTCGGCTCATCGCATCCTGGGGCGGTAGTATGTCCCAAGGGTTGGGCTGTTCGCCCATGAAAGCGGTACGCGAGCTGGGTTCAGAACGTCGTGAGACAGTTCGGTCCATATCCGGTGTAGGCGTTAGAGTATTGAGAGGATTTCTCCTTAGTACGAGAGGACCGGGAGAAACATACCTCTGGTGTACCAGTTATTGTGCCAACAGTAAATGCTGGGTAGCTAAGTATGGCAAGGATAACCGCTGAAAGCATCTAAGTGGGAAGCCAACCTTAAGATGAGTACTCTTTCCATTAAAATGGATAAGATCACGGTAAGACTAACCGTTTGATAGGCGTTAAGTGTAAGTATAGTAATATATTCAGCTGAGACGTACTAATAGATCGAATGTTTTATATATTATGATTTAGAAATAGTGTGATTTATGTCTTGATTCTTATAGCACAGTGGAACCACTCCAATCCATTCCGAACTTGGCTGTTAAACGCTGTAGCGGCGATAATACTGAAAAGGTAGCTTTTTGGGAAGGTAGCTCAGTATCAAGGCTATATAAATTTAATACTTTTTTACTTCTATAGTAAAATAAGCCTTACTTACTATTGACTATTTTTACAATAATTTATGTATATTAGTTGTAGCAAACTATGTATTATAAATTGATTCACTGTTTTATATCTCATATATTACTTCTATTAAAAATCAATATAGTTTTCTCGCTTATTTTATTAAAGTATGTTTTAAATATATCTATCAAAAATTTCGTATATATGAATATATACGAAAAATATATTTAGTGTTATTATTTTTATATTATCAGAGATTAATTTATTTAATTACAAGTAGCTAGATTATTAAGTTGTAGTTTTATATAGTATTATTACTTAAGTCTGATTCTATATTTTTATATGACTCATATAATTATTTTTAATAGTTAGGTACCTTATAATTGGTTCACTTAAATGCATGGCTTTTTCTAATATTTTCACTAGGTTGCTACTTGCTGCATAATTGATTTGGACATAAATACCATCATAATAAGACTTTATATTATAATTCAAGTGTCTTCTACCTTTATGTTGAACTAATATATTCTGCCCACCATTCTTTTTAATTAATGATTTATATTGATGAACTAAAGTTAAATTTTCTGCTTCTGTGATATTAGGTTTTAATATATAGATTGTTTCATAATTATTAAAATTCATAACTATCGCCTTATAATTGATTGTCAATTTGTATTCTTACAGCTTGAGAAATTACTGGTATTTTAGCATATTTTCCTTCAATAGATTTGATAATGGAGTAGATGATAGTTGATAAAACAAACCAAAAGAGTGTATTGCATAGCATCAGTCCATATAAACTCATTCTGAATTCTATAGGTAAAGCTCTAAATGTTGCTCCAAGTAAAGAATTGATAAGAAATAATAATATAGATTGTAAAACATTAAATCTAATAAATGGGCGATCTGGTATGGGACTTTTATTGCGTACAAATAAGTAATATAGTATGAAGAATATAATAACAGCTAATGTTGGGTGTGTAACATAAAAAATTACTAAAGGCATTAAAGTCTTTTTATAAACTTGCATGATATTGAAAGGATAATCAGGCAAAATTTGTTGACCAAAGTTTTGCAAGCCTTCTAATAATGGAAGCCAATAAGGTAATATAGAACTTAAACGATCTACTACTGTAATATTATTAACACTCTGATTTTTATAGGATTTTGCTATATATAAATATAAGTAGCGTATTATAAAGCTGATTAATACAGTGCTAAAAGTGCTTAGCATGATAATAATCAATATAGTTGATTTATGATGCATATTAATTTTCGATAGTGGTTGCAGAAAGTTATATTTTGAATATAAATTTTATTGATGTTTTTCTTTGACTAACTATCAATGTAACTCTTAGTATAAAATGTATGGAGTATATATTGATTTTACACTAAAATAATAAAACATTTCAAATATTTTTTATTTATTTAATTGAAATAGAACAATGTCACGAAATTTATTATCTTCATATTTACATTTAACTCAGCCCCTAATAATTAATAAAAAATCTTTTACATCTCGTTTGATGTTAGGTACAGGCAAATATCAGAATTTAAAAGAGGCTAGTGTTAGTATAATTAATAGTGATGCTTCTATTGTTACAGTAGCTATTCGTCGTGCATATAGTAAAAAGTTAAGAGGTAAAAGTAACTTATTAGATGGATTAAATTGGAAAAAATTATGGCTTTTACCCAATACGGCTGGTTGTGAAACGGTAGATGAAGCTATAAGGATGGCTGTTTTAGGGCGCGAAATGGCTAAAAAATTGGGTCAGTTAGATAATAATTTTGTTAAGTTAGAAGTTATTTCTGATTCAGAATATTTATTTCCAGATCCTTACGGTACTTTAAAAGCTGCAGAATATCTGGTAAAGAAAAAATTTACCGTATTACCTTATATAAGTCCAGATCCTATTTTAGCTAAACAGCTAGAAGAAGTTGGATGTTCTGCAATTATGCCTTTAGGTTCTCCTATTGGTTCTGGACAAGGTTTGCAAAATCTTTTCAATTTGCAAGTTATTATAAATAATGCACAAGTACCTATTATAATAGATGCAGGTATTGGAACAGCTAGTGAGGCTAGTCAAGCCATGGAAATGGGAGCATCTGCAGTATTATTAAATACAGCTGTTGCTAAAGCTGCTAAACCTCAATACATGGCTGAAGCTATGAAATTAGGAGTTATATCTGGTCGTATTTCTTATTTATCCGGTAGAATGTCAAAACAAGATAAAGCTATAGCAAGTTCACCTCCCGAAGGTATATTTATAAAGTAATTATTTAAAATGAAAATATGTTTCATTAAAACCATGATTTTAGTTATTGATAATTATGATAGTTTTACGCAGAATTTAGTGCAATCTTTAGGTCAATTAGGTTTATCTGTTTGTGCCGTTAGGAACGACGAGATATCTTTGTCTTATATTGATAAATATAGTCCAACTCATATTGTTTTATCGCCTGGCCCTGGTAGTCCTGAGAATTCAGGTATATCTTTGCAAGTAATTAGTTCTTATGCAAAAACTATTCCTATTTTAGGGGTATGCTTAGGTCATCAAGCTATAGGTTATGTATATGGTGCAGAAATTACTAAGCTAGATCGTCCTATGCATGGCAAGTTAAGTCAAGTTTTACATAATTCTCAAGATTTGTTCAATGGTTTACCTAATCCTTTTTGTGCAGCACGCTATCATAGTCTGGTTATTAATGCTCAAAGTTTACCCAATAATTTAGAAATTACAGCTTGGACAAACGATGGTACTATTATGGCATGTCGCCATAAAAAATATAGACTATTAAGGGGGATTCAATTTCATCCAGAAAGTTTATGGACAACTGAAGGACAAGAAATAATCAAGAATTTTATTATATATTAGTACGTTTTGATTGATTTGTTTATGAACCTGTTAATTAAAATTAAATATAAAGATCCATCAAATTTGATGGATCTTTATAATGAAAGTACAGAGTCTTAGATTTACTTTAGCATATATTTTTTTGTAAAATACTTATTAGGATAACTATAGTATCATTATAGTAATGAAAAATATTCAAGATGCTTGATAGTGTATTTTATAATCTTATTGAATCGTCTTATAAAATTGTATAAACTAAACATATCTTATATATTTATATTGTATGAACTAATGTTTTTTTATATTCCAGAATAATTTCCCTAAAATAAGAGTTTATTTGTCAAAAGTAAAGTCTATTTTTCTATAAAACTTATTATCATAAACAAATCAAGACTTTTCTTGAGTATATATGAATTTCATCTATAATCAATTTTTAAATTCTGTATGAAGTACTTGATATAAGCTGATTGTTATGTTTTTTATAATTTGACATTATTTGGGTTAGAGATGAATAGTTATTTTTTGATTAAATGTATTAATAGAAAAAATATAGAAAAGTCTCATTTATTAGAGTATTTATTATATATTTTTTAAATTTATTTTATTTGATTGTAGTGTATATTCTTATGTTCTAGCCATGTATATTTAGTATATATCTCTTGAATATTAATTAAGTCTTCTTCAAAAATTAATGTTGCTCTATTAGTAAAACCCGCTATTTCTATATTTTGTATTATCCCAGTTGCCCAAACTTGAGAATAGGAAACATAACTAATAACTATACTTATCATTAATATAAAAAAACCTGTATAAGTAATGAAAATACCTGGATCTGTTTTAATTTGTAGACCGGTATTGGTCATTATTTCAAAGATTTGTAAAGTTGTATTGTTAATTACTATTTTTTCATCTAATTGCATAGACATTAGTAAATTATTTGATTTATCATATAAGGAAATGGGTTCATTTAATTTAGTTAAGATAAATATAATATGTGTCTTCATATTAATAGGAATTTCACATGACCATAGGGTTTGATTATTGATTTTATGTTTTACAATGGGCTGTTGGATAACCTTACTGTTACCTATTCTTAGTCTTATACTACTTATTTTCCAGTCTGTCTGATAGAAGGTAATACCTTTAAATATTAATGGTGAATTAACAAAAATATATTTTTGGTTTACACTTTTATATTGATTACTATATATTATAACATTTGATAAAAATTGTTGTATGGAATTATCTTTATTATACTTGATATCAAAATTTTCAATTTTTCCTGTTAAATTGTCTGGTATTTTGCTGTTAAATCCAGATTGAATTATATTTTTGATATGGAATATTTCTCCTTCAGGTATCATTTCTTGTGCTGTAAATCCACCTAATAAGCTAATTAAAGACCCCATTAGTGTTAAAATCATACTAAAATGTACAAAAATAGGTGCAATTCGGCCAGCTAATCCTTTGTAAGCATATATATTGCTTTTTTTATGAAAGATATAGTAATGATTATTATGCAAGCTGTAAATCATATTGCACATGGATATCTTATCTAATTTTGCGAAATGTGCTTTACTATTTATTTGTTGGGTATGTTGTAAAAATTTCCATTTACGAGCATTTCTTAAGCTAGGTAATTGGTTCGAAAAAGTGCATGCTAGTAAGCTACAAAAGAATAAAATTAAAATTAGTATGAAAAATGGATTTGAATATATATGATCTATGCCTAAATTTAGGATTGTTTTCCAGTTAATTACAGAATTCAATAATTGATTGCTTATAGGATAATTTGTTTGGTAATATGAAATATTTTGATTTTGTTCAATGATTGTTCCGATTATACTTATAATAGCTATTATAAGCAGTAAGCTTATAGATAAACTTAAAGTACTAAGTTTTTTAAATGTGTACCATAAAATATTCTTCATATTGGTTAGTTGCATAGATTTTAATAAACATTTATAGAGTTGTATGAAATAATTGATTATTTTTGCTTTTCTATTAAAAAATATTATATAAATAGTATATTGAGTAAAGAGAAAGTACTGTATCCTAACATAATACATCCACTAAACAAATTGATATTATTCCACATAAGTGGCCATTTATTTAGTTGGTTAAATTTAATACTATTATTAATAATTAAATAAATAGGTAATGTATAACTTAATAAATATATTAGAGTATATATAGTGCCTAAAAACCAAGATTTACAAGAAGATATCCAAAATATTATAATTAATAATATAGGTACTGTACAGGATGTAGAGCTAATACCTATAATAAATCCTGTTATGTAATTATATAATAAGGGGATGAATGATAATTTTTTATATGAATTATTTATAAAATTCAAGCCTTTATTAAATTCGAATATTTGTAATAAATTTAAGCTAATTATGATAGTCATAATATATGATAATACAGGAAAAACATGAAGTAAATATTCATATTCTTTATGAAATACTTGAAATATAGCAATACTAAAAGTAATGCTACTTAATATACCTAATATAAATATTTGTTTATTTTTATTCGTGAGTTTTTCTCCATATATATATGATAAGCTAGTAGGTATTATAGACAGTAAACAAGGATTAAAACTGGTGAACAAGCCACCAAATATAAGCAATATGAAAATAATAGGATGAGCATTGTTGATTTGCGATGTTAATACAGTAAATAAGTTTTGTTCGATTTGATAGTTTCGGTAATTAATTATATTAAGAAGATTAAGCATGATTGTTATATTCTAATATCATTTTTTATTAATATTGTATTAAAATGAGTATATTTTTTTTAACTCCTCAGGAAGGATTTGAACCTACGACCAATCGGTTAACAGCCGACCGCTCTACCACTGAGCTACTGAGGAACATAGAAGTATTATACAACTAAATATACCAAAATAAAAACAAGATCGCAAGTTTAATGCATATTCATAAATTGTTTTATATATTATTTACGTAACTTGTTTTTGGTTGTATTTTTTGATATACTTTTCCAGTAGTCGTGATATATTTATTTTAGCGGACATGGTGGAATTGGTAGACACGCTAGATTTAGGATCTAGTGAGGTTATCTCGTGAGAGTTCAAGTCTCTCTGTCCGCATATAGGTAGATTGTATTATTTAATTCCATCTTTGTACTATTAATTTTACAGATCCATCTAGTAATTTTTGCTTGTTTACAGTTGTAAATCCTTCATTATGGCTTACTTCTGTAATAGAATTGATTGCATATTGTTGTAATATTTTTTCTATGATATTTTCTGGGTATATATCATAATTGTGTTGCCATAAGTCAAAGTCTGCTATAAATGTATATTCTTTTCCATTCCATAAAAAACCCATTATATTTTTATCATTTTTTTGTATAATCATGTCTATATATTCTGAATTGCCATTACTATCTTCTAAAGATTGCTTTTCCATACTATATTCAAAGTTTAAATCTTTCAAGGTTTTTTTTAGTATATTTAGATTAGTTATACTTGTTTTTATACGACTGAAATGTGACATAATCTTATATTAGTTTTTCTGTTATTTAAATTAGTTGTAAATAAATTTAATAGCTCCCCTATACTATAATTTTATATATTCGTTTTAAAAAATCAACTACTAATTTTTCTATTATATTTTTTATCTGATGATAATTTATATAATTCTTAATCTTACTGAACTCTTATAATTTATTTTCATTTAATCTTTACAATTTATCTTTGGTTTGGTAATAATGTATTTAACAAGTTGACAATGTCTTGGGAAGTATCCTCAATTATCCTAAATCATTATATAATATTATGACTGCTACTTTAGAAAGACGCGAAAGCGCAAGCCTGTGGGAACGTTTTTGTACTTGGATTACAAGCACTGAAAACCGCCTTTATATTGGTTGGTTTGGTGTTCTAATGATTCCAACATTATTAACAGCTACATCTGTATTCATCATTGCATTCGTTGCTGCACCTCCAGTTGATATAGATGGTATCCGCGAACCAGTTGCTGGTTCTTTACTATATGGAAATAACATCATTTCTGGTGCGATTATACCTAGTTCTGCAGCTATTGGTATCCATTTTTATCCAATTTGGGAAGCTGCATCTTTAGACGAGTGGTTATACAATGGTGGACCATATCAACTAATTGTTTTACACTTTTTGCTAGGTGTATGTTGCTACATTGGTCGTGAATGGGAATTAAGCTATCGTTTAGGTATGCGCCCTTGGATCTCTGTTGCTTTTACAGCACCTGTAGCAGCTGCAGCAGCAGTTTTTCTTGTATATCCGATTGGGCAAGGAAGCTTCTCTGATGGTATGCCTTTAGGTATTTCTGGTACATTTAACTTTATGCTTGTATTCCAAGCTGAGCATAATATCTTAATGCATCCTTTTCATCAATTGGGTGTAGCAGGTGTTTTCGGTGGTTCTCTATTTAGTGCTATGCATGGTTCTTTAGTAACTTCTAGCTTAATTCGTGAAACAACTGAGAATGAATCTGCAAATAATGGCTACAAATTCGGTCAAGAAGAAGAAACATATAATATTGTTGCAGCTCATGGTTATTTCGGCCGTTTGATCTTCCAATATGCAAGTTTTAACAACTCGCGTTCATTACACTTCTTCTTAGGATTATGGCCTGTTGTAGGAATTTGGTTTACAGCAATGTCTGTAAGTACTATGGCTTTCAATTTAAATGGTTTCAACTTTAACCAATCAGTTGTTGATAGTCAAGGGCGTGTAATCAATACTTGGGCAGATATTCTTAACAGAGCTAACTTAGGTATGGAAGTAATGCATGAACGTAACGCTCACAATTTCCCTCTAGATTTAGCTTCTAGCAATTCTTTACCAGTGTCTTTAGTTGCTCCATCTATTAATGGTTAGTGAGTTCAGTGTAACTCATCTTGATCGTGTTTTAAGATAAATAAAATCAATCAAATACAAAAAGTAATTACTTTTTGTATTTGATTTTTGTATTTTAAAGAACTGCTAATTTATTACCGACTAACTTAAAATAAAGTTGTAAAGGAATAATATAATTAGCTTTAGGACGTAATAATTGAATAGGGTTTATGCTATCTATATAATTAAAGTACTGGTTTATAAATATTTTATTTGGCTTAAAATACTTCTTTTTTAATACTACATGCCTTTTAAATTTTTTGCTAAAAAATAAATATTGAATATTTTTATAAGTGCTTAGCGTATTATAGTATCTTTTACTATTTTTCGTGTTGCTGTTAAGGAATTTAATAAATTTTCTATCTGTTGAATTGATACGAAAATTTTTGTCGTTCATAAATAGTTCCTGTAAGCTTTGTCCTCTTCTCCTTCTAGTAAGTTCGACTAACCCTAATTCTGACAATTGCACTATTTGTGGCTTAGCATGATCCACTTTTAATAATTTGCTAAAATGTTCTAATAATTGTAATTGGTCTCCTTGTGAAGACATGTCAATAAAATCAATAATTATAACCCCATTGATGTTTCTTATTTTTAATTGGTGAGCTATTTCAATGGCTGCGTAAAAATTTGTTTTTAGAATAGCTTCTTTAGAATTGTCTGATTTATTGAATGATCCAGAATTTACATCAATTACTGTAAGTGCTTCGTTACTTTCAATAATAATATGTCCTCCATAAGGTAATTTCACTTTTGGTTTAAGTGCATTATTTATAGCATGTTTTACATTAAATTGATCCAATATACATTTTTGTTGATTATATAATTGTAATTTTGTGTTTTGATCAGTTAATGTTGATATGCAATTCCATTTACATAGGTAATAATTTAATCGATTGAATCCTTCTTTAGAATCAATTATTATTTTTGTGATATTGTCTTCATAAAAATCTCTAATAATTTTTTTAATTAAATCTTCATCTTTATATAATAGTAATGGTGAAGAATGATTTATTATTGCTTTTTCAATAAAATTCCATTGTTTTTTTAGATGATCTAAATCATTCAGGATAATATTTGCTTGAATACCCTGAGCAGATGATTTAATTAATAAGCCCATTTTACCAGGCTTAAGTAAAATAGCTAATGCGTGAAGATATGTACGTTCGTTATAATCATAAATTTTATGTGATATACAAATGGTATTACAAAAAGGCATTAATACAAGATATTTGCCATGTAAGTGTATGTTAGCTGTTAGTCTGGGCCCTTTATAAACAGTTGGCTCTTTTGTAATTTGTACTAAAATAATTTGATTTATAGATAAAATTTCTTCTATATTTTTAATATGTTTTCCTCTTTTCAGAGGTTTTACATCATTTATATGTATGAAACCACTTTTTCCAGATTTGTTCAACTTGATAAATGCAGCATTGATACTGGAAAAAATTTTTTCTACAGTACCTATGTATATATCATTTACTTGATATAAACTACTAACTGTAACAATTTCTTGAATTTTATTATTGTCTACTATAGCTGCTAAATTATTGTAGTGAGAAATAACTATTTTTTTTATCATTCTTCTAACATCGTTATAACAAAGGTATGTAGATTTGATTTATCATAATTATCTTAATTGTATGAGTAAAAATTCTCATTTTGTTAACTATATTAATTTATATATTATCCATTTTGTTTGTTTGTTATAATGCTAACTATTGTGTGATTTTTTTTCCTTTTTTTAAATACAATTTCTCCATTAGCCAATGCGAATAAAGTATAATCTTTGGCTAATTTTACATTAAGTCCAGGCTTAAATCGGCTTCCTCTTTGTCGAACAATTATATTTCCTACATTTACTAATTCTCCTCCGTATTTTTTGATTCCTAACCTTTGTGAATTAGAATCACGACCATTTTTTGTACTTCCACTACCTTTTTTATGTGCCATATTCTATAATTATAAATTAAGTATATAATGTAGTATTATGAATTCTATTGAGATCATTTTAAGAATTTGATGGATTATTGTAAAAATCCTTCTATTAATAGTCTTGTAAGCTTTTGCCTATATCCTTTTTTCTTTCTAGAGTTTTTTTTAGGTTTTGTCTTAAAAACAATTATTTTCTTACCTTTTAGATGTTTTACAATTTTGGCTTTTATAATTACAGATTTTATACAAGGTGTTCCTAAGTAGACAGAATTGTCCTGCTTAAGAACTAGTACTTTGTTAAATTGTATATAGTCGCCTGGCTCTCCTGGAATATAATTTAAATCATAATATTTACCAGGCTCTATCCAAATTTGTTTTCCATCTGCTTCTATGATTGCATATACCATAAGTAAATAGTTTTTTATTCTATAATATTAATAATATAATAACCCAAACTTAGAATAGTAACAAATATATTATCTTTTAAATTTTAGGTTTAATAGTTAATGTTTTCGAATCTTTAAGTTGGTGAATTTTTGATAGATTATGACTTAATAAAAATGATACTTGATTCTTTTTTTCTTGTTGTTCAGTGAAATGATTACTATTTATTGATATACCATCTGGTAAAATAAAGTTATATCCTTTCTTTAGTTTACCATATAAAGGACCTATTTCTATATGCCATTTTTGGGCATAATTTAATTTAAATTTACCTTTATTTTCGCAGATTGTAATAACAAATTCAAAACATGCAAGCTTTTTTAAACAATATATTTGGTATTGATCATCTTGTATAATGTAACTTGTTTTTAATTGATGAAAATATAAATTATATCTAAAATTAGTCTTTGAATATTTTTTTGTAAGCTCCAGATACTTAGCTAAATTAGCTGGACCGTATACATGTACAGCATGTTTTTTATTGCTTAAACTTAAACTAGACAGTAATCCTGGTAGTCCAGATATATTACATATTGTCATTTCTGTAATAATAATTTTAGATACTTGGCTTATTTTGATTTTGTGCTTCATTAAATAATGTTGACAACCTTCACAACAATTAAACAGCCAAATTGTTTTCAAGTTTTTTAATTTACAATACAAGCAGGCTTTCGTATTTTTTAGTAATAAATCATTACTATTTAAACGGATAACTTTCATTGATACTTTATTGTTCAGTTTTAAATAGTATTTCAGTTATTATTTAAGTATAATGATTTATCTTATTAACTATTTTCTTGTGCTTGTTGTATATATATAAAACTATTAGCTTTACCTGTGATTACTGACTTTCCTAATGACATAGATTTTTTATAAGCATCATAAGCTTTATGTTTCCATTTTGCTTTCCGTGATTTGCATTTAGATTTTGAAGTGCGTTTTTTAGGTACAGCCATAAAATATTTTATTAATTTTAATATTTTTTGTATTTTATATTATATATTTATTTATCATCTTCATATTTTTTATACAAATATGAGATGTTGTTTTGATAATTCTTTAGTTCTTCAGGAATCATGTATTATAATTATATGATTCCTTTTAGTTAATTTATATTTAAGATAGTATAAACTATACTTTACATACTACGAAATTGTTGTAAAGCTACTCTACCAATATTATATAAAGCCCAAGAAGCAGCTGCTAAAACAGGCAGTAGCACAATTAAAAGTCGTATATCCATACTTACGTTCCTTAAGTTTTTATATAATTATATTATACTTTTATAACAGTTATGACAAAGGAATTATTATGTTATAATTATACTTGATTAATATTATATTTTTATACATCAAATTTCTTTTCTAATAAATTTAAATTGTATTAAACTTTTTAATATTAGTGTATTTGTTTATCATTTTAATATGAGGGATTTGCCTTTTACTTTGGACCAACTAAGAATTTTAAAAGCTATTATAAAAGAAGGAAGTTTTAAGCGTGCGGCAGATAGTTTGTATGTATCTCAGCCGGCGATTAGCCTTCAAATTCAAAATTTAGAAAAACAATTAAATATACCTTTATTTGAGAGAAGTAATAAAAAAGCAACTTTAACAGAAGCAGGTAATTTATTGTTAAGATACGGTGGTAGAATTCTAGCTTTGTGTGAGGAAACATGTAGGGCATTAGAAGATGTTCAAAATTTACAAGGAGGAACTTTAGTTATTGGTGCTAGTCAAACTACAGGAACTTATTTAATGCCTAGATTAATAGGTTTATTTAGGCAGAGATATCCACAAGTTAATGTTCAATTACAGGTACATTCTACTCGTTTAATTTCTTGGAGTGTTGCTAATGGTCAAGTTGATCTAGCAGTAATTGGTGGAGAGGTTCCCAGCGAACTTAAAGATACTTTACAAGTAACTTCATATGCAGAAGATGAGTTAGCTCTTATTTTGCCTACATCTCATATTTTTTCTAAATTACCAGATATTCAGAAGGAAGATTTATATAGATTGAGGTTTATTGCTCTAGATACACAATCTACTATACGTAAAGTAATTGATAAAATTTTGATTCAACATGATATTGACAGTAGTAGGTTTAAAATAGAAATGGAATTGAATTCCATAGAAGCTATTAAAAATGCAGTACAATCTGGATTAGGAGCTGCATTTGTTTCTGTATCTGCAATTGCGAAAGAGCTAGAGCTGGGTATATTACATTGGGCTAAAATAGAAAATGTTACTATTAAACGTATGTTATCAATAATTATTAATCCAAATCGTTATAAATCGAAGGCAGCTGAAACATTTAGTAAAGAAATTTTAACTTTATTTGTTACACCTGTTGCATAAACTATTTTTATTGACAATTAATATTTTGTGAGAAAATATAATTGGACTGAAATTTGCCTACTGTTACAAATCCAATTCTTAATTTTAACCATTGAATAAATTTTGCATCTAGTGAAATAATAGCAGCATAATCTTCTATTAATTTTTCTTGTATGCCTATTAAATAGAATGATTTTAATAGTTCTGGATTTGTTATAAACCAAAAGTCTATCTCTTTTTTGATGTTGTTATAGTGATTAGTTCTCTCTCTTAAAATCTCTTCAATTGGTTCCTCATTCATTAAAAAGTTTCTGCTTGCAATTGCAAAGTAGTATTTGTATTTAGGCATATATTCTATGTTCATTATATGGGTTGGCTTATCGCCTTACAAGTAACTATATCATTATTATTAATATAATATCTTAATAATAATAAATATTTTTATGATTTAGTTTTTAGATAAGGAAATTATAAAATAAATAAATGGTTTATATCTTTGATTAGTATATCTGTTCTATAAGCTTCTATTAAATATTAATAAATTGAAACATGTATGGTAAATTATTGGCCTTATAAGCAAGGAATATATCTTAATCATAAAGTAGCTTATTTATTTGCCCATATAAAGCAAAAATTTTCTAGAAATTTATCTAATAACACAAAGGATTATCTATACACTGATATATTAAGTAATTCTATAAAACATAAATTATTTTCCATTGTTTTAGTGGAGTTAGAAATATTAGTTTTAGATTTAGTAGAGCTAAATGTAAGTCTTCAAAGTCTTCAAATATTAAAAGATAAAATTTTCTATGATTTAATTCAAAAAGTAGTAGCTCATTTCTTGATAGAATGTTCTGTTGATAGTTCTTCCATTATTCTTATACAAAGTAAAAAATATGCTTATTTACAAGTTACTTTACTGGAATATAAGTGGTTATTAGAAAATTTATTAACGTATTTGATTTTTGGTTCTATGTATATCAATAATTATATTTTTGCATTTGATCAAAAATATACGCCAATAAAACATGTAGAAATTTTGTTAGAAAATGTAATGATACAGGTTAGTAATTTGGCTGTTTTTATGATATTAGAGAATCTGAAATCATTATCTAATATAATTACATTTTTGAAAAAAAATAAATTATGTAACAGATCGTATATTTCTATTAGATCTTTAGCTTCTTTTCGTAATAATTTATTTTACCAAAATTTACTATATTTATATATTATTCAACCTAAATATATTTATAGTAATCGTTATAAGGTATGTTTAATTAGTAATAAAGGTTTAGTTGCAAAATACATTTATGCCTATAGATTAGAAGATTTTATTCAACTATCATATTTACAACTTATAATAATTACTTTGATAGAGCTACAAGATTTCATAATTCCCAAATGTGAAAAATTTTTGCTTGTTTTAGTAAAGCTTGTATTGTATATATTTATAAATATATTAGGAAATGGAATAATGTTTTTTATTCGTATTATAATTTTAGGAATAGATAATTTACAAAAATAGTTATAAAGTATATAAATAATGTATTCTATTTCTATGAATCTTGTAATCTATATTAGTATAAGTTAGTTATGAAAGATCTTAATTATAATTCTATTGTTTCAGAACAGGTGGCGTTTTTAGATACTAGTGCTGATAAATTACAACAATTGAAAAGGATTGAGCACATCATAAAATCTGGTAAAGTTGGTCAAGAAGCTCTATTAAACTTTTTAGTTAATAGATGTATTATTCAACAGCAAAATGTTAAAGTTTTAGATGGTTTAATCTTTGAGTTCCTATATTTTAATAGTATTGATGAGATAAAAAAAAGATTAAATTCTTATTTTTCTGTCGGTCTTATAGATTTAACATCTTCTTTGAAATTTAATTATCAGCCTTTGCAAGATTTATTAATTAGGCATGATTTTCAACAAGCAGATAAACTTACTCAATTTTATCTTTGTTCATTAGCTAATTTAGACAAAAAAGACAAGCGTAATTGGTTATACTTTACTGATATATGTACTCTTCCGTCTGAAGATTTGTATATCTTGGATAAATTATGGAGAATCTATTCTAGGGATAAATTTGGTTTTTCAATACAGCGAAAGATTTGGTTATCCAATAATTGTAATTGGGAAAAATTTTGGCTGCATATAGGATGGAATAAAAGTGGTGTTCCACTTAGGTATCCAAGCGAGTTTATATGGAGTATTAATGCACCTGATGGACATTTACCTTTATTTAATCAATTGAGAGGTGTGCAAGTGATAGCAGCATTATTTAATCATAGTATTTGGTTTGATGATGAGTTTGTGTAATTATTATATTGTTTAAATTGTTTAGTTAAGCTAATAAAATATTTAAATAAATAGTCTGAATCATGTGGTCCTGGGCTCGCTTCGGGATGGTATTGTACTGAAAATATTGGTTTTTTACTATGAAATATAGCTGCTACAGTAGAATCATTTAGATTGAAGTGCGTAATATTTATAGTTTTATCATATAAAGATTCTTTAGTTACAGCAAAGCCATGATTTTGACTGGTAACTTCTGCTTTTTGTTTAATACCTGAAGGATGGTTTAGTCCTCTATGACCAAATTTTAGCTTAAATGTTTTAGCTTCTAAAGCTAAGCTTATTATTTGGTGTCCCATGCATATACCAAATATAGGTAGATTAGTATAAGTTATAATTTTCTTTATTGTTTTTATTGCATATTTGATAGCTGATGGATCTCCAGGGCCATTAGATAATACAATACCATCTGGATTATATGATTGAATTTCTGTGTATGATGTTGTCGCAGGTAATATGTATGTAGAGCAACCATAATTATCCAATCTAGATAAAATATTATGTTTAACTCCAAAATCTATTACAATTATTTTTAAACCATATCCATATGTTTTGTCTGTTTTATATTGTAAATATGAAAAATATTGATTGGAATAGTCTTTAAATACGTAGCTCTTACTTGTTGTAACTTGTTGTACTAAGTCACTTCCTTCTATTCGAGGTATATCTTTAAGTTTCAGTGACAGTAAATCAGGATTTAAATATTGGCTTGAAATACATCCATTCATAGAACCAGTTTTTCTCAAGTGTTTAGTCAATGCTCTTGTATCTATGCCAAAAATATGAGGTATTTTATTTGTTATGATATAACTGATGAAAGATTCTTGTTTTCTCCAGTTATTTGGTGAAAAACAAAGATTTTTGACTACTATACCTTTTATATGAATTTTATTTGATTCGTTATCGTTATAATTAATGCCTGTATTACCAATCTCTGGGTAAGTAAAAGTTATGATTTGTTCTGCGTAGCTTGGATCTGTCATTATTTCCTGATACCCTGTCATACCCGTATTAAATATAACTTCTCCAAAAGATGTAGTAGAATTAAGTAAAGTCCAACCTTTATAAATTTTACCGTCTTTTAACATAAGAATTGCTGGATATCGATTATATGTCATTGAGTAAATCTTGAAATATATATAAATGTTCTTAATATACGAATAATAGACAGCTATATTAAGTAATATAAACTATCTATTTGATTGAGTATTTTATATAATACTTAAGCTTATAAGTAATCTAATAATTTTACTATGTTACGTTACCATCCGTTTTCTGACTTGCTTAAAACGTAATTAGCAACATTTTCTATGTCTTCATCTGCCAAACGTCCACCAAATGCAGGCATTGCATTTTTACCATTTTTTACTTGATTAGTAATTGCTTCTATGCTATTCATACCGTTTTCTAATAAAGCATCACTTTTTAGTGTTTTATCTGGCATAATTGCGTTATTCCCATTTGCATGACAAGCTGCACAGTTTGCTGAAAAAATTTGTTCTCCAGCATCTAAATCTACTGCAAAAGTTGTTTGAACATTATTTGTAAAAATATTCCAAATGATAAAAAAAGTGAATAGCAATCTCATAAAATTATATATCCTTAGAATGATAAAGTAAATGAAATCTTAATATATATTATATTTGATTTTTGATGATGTATAGCTTATATAAGATAATTTACATAAGATAAATAATACTTTAGTTTTTAGTTTAATTTCATTTTTATCTGATTTCTTAATAATATATTTTCCCTCCTCCCCATTTTTCTGCTGCAATTTTAGGTTGAATTAGAATATGGCCTGCAATTGCAAATAGATCTTCATCTGTTAGGTTGCGCATCTTTGGAAAAATTTCTGCACTTTTTATACTTGGATGCAATTCAGCAATAGAATTAACTCCATCGTAACTTGTTGGATCTTTCATATAGTCTATTAGATTGTTAATATTATCTCTTACAGGTGTCGCTCCACTCAATGATTCAGGATCTAGGCCTATATTAGGGTTTGTTTTTGTTATTCCACCATTATGACACTGGGCGCATGAATTATTGAAAAGGCGTTTACCTCTTTTGACTTGCTCTGGAGTTAATATGATAGTTTTTCCAGACTCTTCTAAAGTTACTGTTCTTGTTGCTTCATCTAATTCTATAGCATAAACCTGATTTAGCAAAGTCTCAAAAATAATGATAATAGCAAATAAACTTAGCTGAATTTTAGTGTTTGATATCATAAGATTTTTATTATCCTTGAATTAAGCAAATAGTTTATATATTATATATTACATAATACTTTAATTACTATTTATTAAATTTTTATTTTACTATAATTAGTAATTTTACTCTATACAACAAATAATTTAATTACAATATGATTGATTGCTAAGTGGATTCTTCAACTTTTATGATGAATTTAAAATATAGTAAGTTATAAAATTTCTTTTTAGCTATTATAGTAGAAAGATAAAATTTGATAAAGTTTAGTTTTTAATTCTGCTCTTGATATTATTAAGTCTATAAATCCATGTTTGAATAAATATTCAGATGTTTGAAAGTTCTCTGGTAAATCTTCTTTTATTGTTTGCTCTATGACTCTTCTGCCAGCAAATGCTATTAATGCATTGGGTTCTGCAATAATTAAATCTCCTAGCATAGCAAAACTAGCTGTTACACCTCCTGTAGTTGGAGAGGTAAGAATAGGAAAGTAGGGTAGCTTTTGCTGTTTGTGTTTTTGTAGAGCTGAAGAAATTTTTGCCATTTGCATTAGACTTAGCATACCCTCTTGCATTCTTGCTCCTCCTGAAGCGCATACAATTACCACAGCTATTTTCTGACTCGTGCCTTTTTCAATTAATCTAGTAAGTTTTTCGCCTACCACAGATCCCATGCTTCCTCCCATAAATCGAAAATCCATGATTCCTAGAGCAATAGGAATACCAAAAACATTACCTAAACCTGTTTGTACAGCGTCAAATAAGCCAGTCTGTATTTTCATGTCTAGTAATCGTTTACTATATAATTTTCTATCAGAAAAACCAAGCGGATCTGTTGAAGTTAAGTATGTATTAATAGGCTGCCATGTATTTTTATCAATAAGTTTTTTTATTCTGTCTTGACTGGTGGTTGGAAAATGATGTTCACATTTAGGGCATGTTTTAAAGTTTTTTTCTAAAGCTTTATAGTACATAAGTAGACTGCATTTACTACACTTAACCCATAACCCTTCGGGAACATTTAAGTTTGTTTCTTTTATATTGTTTATTAAGGATGTATTCCGTTTAATATTTAACCATTCTGATAAAGACATATGAAATGAAATGAAATGATTTATAAATTTTTACAATTAAATTAGTTGTTAATATGTGATATTCAATTTATAAGAAAAAACATAGTTACAGATTATAGTAATCTGCATAAATGTGTTTTTCCTGTTCATTAAATAGATGCATTAAGATAAGATCAAATATTTAATTTCTTAAGGTTTTATCTTTCTGACTAACAAATAAAAGTGCTAGTGTAATAGGTAATACAACAATTAAAGCACCTAAGATTAAACTGTTAAAAAAACTAGATAATGATGATGTCATTATGAATTATCCTTTATTAATAATTTCTGAAAAATGGATTTATAAATTAAATAGATAAAATATTGAATTATTTTATTATTTAATTTGAATCTTATAGATTGTTCCTATATTGTAATATAGGTTATTCAAATATTTAACTTTTTGTGTTTTCTATTAACATTTCCATTTAATTACAACTGTGCCCCAAGTTAGTCCTGCACCAAAACCAGAAATTACTATAATATCCTCCTTCGTAATTTTATTATTTTGTAATGCTTCGTCGAGTGCTAATGGTATTGATGCAGCTGAAGTATTGCCATACTTGCTTAGGTTTGAAATTATTTTACAGGTATCAATAGATAGTCTATCTGCTACAGCTTTTAAAATTCTTTTGTTAGCTTGGTGCAATAAAAGCCAATTAATGTCTTTTGTTGATAGATGTAGAGCATTAAGACATTTCGTGATACTAGCGGGAACTTTTGATACAGCAAATTTATACACTTCTTTGCCATTCATTGAAATATATTGAAATTGACCTTTAAAAAGTTTAAAAGTATTGAGAGGAGAAACATCCTCTTTATATATAATTGATAGTTCGTCAGATTGTTTTCCATCTGTGTTTAGTTGAAATCCTAAAATTGCATTATCTTCTTCAGAACATGCTTGTATAATAGCTGCCCCAGCTCCATCACCAAATAGTATACAGGTTTTACGGTCTGACCAATCGATCCATTTTGATAAAACATCTGCTCCAATTATAAGAATATTTTTGTAACTACCATTTTGTATAAACTGTGTAGCTGTTACAATGGCTAATACAAATCCTGAACATGCTGCAGTTAGGTCAAATGCAACTGCTTTTTTAGCTCCAATTTTTGCTTGCACTTGACTTGCACTACCAAAAAGATCATTAGGGCTTGATGTTGCTAATATAATAAGATCTATTTCTAAAGGGTCCATATGAATTTTATTTAATGCTTTCATACTAGCACGGTAAGCAAGATCCACTACTGATTTATTTGCACCTGTTAATACTCGTCTTTCTTTGATGCCTGTTCTAGTTACTATCCATTCATCTGACGTTTCGACGATTTTGCTAATATCTTTATTATTGATACATAGATCTGGAACAGCAGAGCCTACAGAAATAATTCGGGCTCCTTGCATGATTGATGATTTCATGTCGTTTTCAAATTCTATTGAATTATAATTATTAATATCGATGTTTAAATATTGAATATTATAAATATTATCTTTTTATTTATTAATAATTGGTATGTGTATTATATGAACTTTGATATTACTATAAAATAATAAAACCCGGAAAACACCTTATGTAATTGAGCTGAATTGCTGCTACTTTCCAGTCCTGACAAGTTTAAGCTATTAATAATGTATTTTCCGAGTATAATTAAGATTATAGCATTACAAGAATAAGCAAGCAACTGTTAAATTATATTTACTATGCTAGTGTAATTTTAGTAAGTTTTATAACATGCCTTGTATAATAAAATTGAAGTAAGGTTCTATAATGATTGCTTCATCCTCTTGTAAAGTTTGAATAGTTGCTTGCTTTAAGCAATTTATAGCATCAATCATGCCTATAATAGGTACTCCTAATGAGTTATACATTTCTCTTACTCCAATCAATCCTATTTTTTCAATAGAATTTTTGTCTCCAGTCAGAACACCATAGGTTACTAAACGTAAATACCATCCATAGTCTCGTAAACATAAAGATCTTTTCCTTGATCCTTCTGCATTACCTCCAGGAGCTATGTATTCTGGATGAATTTGAAAAATAGATTTACTAGCTTGTTGTATAATTTCTTGTTCTTGATCTCTTATTTTACTGCTAATACAAATACGTATTTCTCCCGTTTTTAGATAACTATTGATTGATTGTAATTCTCCAATAGTAGGATATCTTAATTCATTGTCTGCATTTAAAATAATTTGGCTAACTAAACTCATATTGAATTAATATAAAATTTCAAGTTAATATTTTTATATTTATTATATCAAGAGATTCTTTTTTATAAAAAAAAACAAGCTTATAGAATATAAAGCTTGTTTTTTTTGCTTAATATATAATTAATTTTAGTTTTATACAATATATTGTAATTTACAATGATAATGATAATATGTCAGGAAAAAAACGATTAATTTCTATTATAAAACCCGCAGTAAATGTTAACCAAATAGCGCCTACTACAGGAATAGTTGATAAATACTTTAATAAGTTATCATTCATATAAATTTTTAGACCTTATTGTTTATGTAGATTATTAATTTTAACGTGGTGAAATAGGTATATCTTCATTTCGTGTAATTAACTCGCCACTTGTTAGTTCTTTTATAGCTGCTAAAGGCCAAGTAAAGCCTGATAAACAGTATTTTAGGGCTAGTGGTACATCTAAAATAATTTCCTTTTCTGTTGGCTTGGTAGTTTGTGATATATCTTGCAAGTATCCTCTTCCAACCCATCCGATCCATCCTGTAATATATAGAAATACAATTCCTGGAATCATGAATTCGCCTGCATGATTCCATCTACCATCTGTAATTAAGTGTGGTAATCCATCTGTTCCACATAAAATTCCTGATTTAGCATACTTATCGAATCTTAATTTTGTTTTTTCTATTTGTGTTTGTAAAGCTATAGCAGGTGGAGTATTTGAATCATATTTTGCTAAGCGTGTTTCTAGTTTTTTAACACTATTATTTAGTCTTTTTGTAAATGCAGTTGATTCTCCACATTTAATTAGTCCAGCTGTGTCTGCTAATGATTCTATAGGATTAATATATGTACAAAGCATGATCATGCAAAAAAGAGTAAATATTTTTTTCACAAACTATCTCCTTTCAATGTATTGATTGAATATTTGAATATAACAAAAAGTTACAAGCTAATTAAAAAGATGAAATTAGTTATACTATATAAGAATAATGGATGTTATCATTTTTTTGTTTATGTAGTAACATTTATTGAAAGTATCAAAAATTTTTATATATATTAGTTAATATAAGACTTTATTAATAATAATAAATCAATGGCTTTTTGGAAATTTTTTTTTAAACATCATAATATTCTTGCTTCCAATTTATCTAATTTAAATAATCAGCTTAAAAAAAATGAATCAATAGACAAGATTTTGTTAGTGAAACATCTAGAGACTAGAGGTACAATTATAAATATTTATTTGAGTTTAAATAGCTATGTGAATTTGTATGATTTAGAAAAATTGTGTGATTCAGTTGGGTGGGTGCGTAGACCATTACAAAAAGTAAAAATAGCTATAGATAATAGCTTTTTAACTGCCTCTTTATTTTATGAAAAGAATAAAAAAAAATTTTTAATAGGTTTTGCAAGAGCCACGTCAGATACGTCTTTTAATGCAACTATTTGGGATGTTGTAATACATCCTGAATTTCAAGGTCAAGGTTTGGGCAAAATTTTAATGGATCAAATAATTAAGCAGTTGAGATACGAGGATATTAGTACTATTACTTTATTTGCAGATCCACAGGTAGTCAGTTTTTATAAACACTTAGGTTTTATTACTGACCCAGATGGTGTTAAAGGAATGTTTTGGTACCCATTATAAATTATATAAAGCATTTCTTTACTATGTTTAAATATAAAAATGGTAATTTTTATAAATTTTATTAGACAAGATTATACAACAAGTGATAAAGTATAAATTACTACTAAGCGGGATATAGCGCAGTTTGGTAGCGCGCCTGCTTTGGGAGCAGGATGTCGCAGGTTCAAGTCCTGCTATCCCGATTACTTTAATGTCTACTTTTGATATAATTAATCTTATTGTTTTTATATATTGTGATGCTTGTTTAATAAAATCAGTTTCTGATCTATTTTATTAGCGCTTTCTATATCTCCGGAAATTTTATAAATATTAACTAAATTTTTTAAAATTTCTTTTTTGAAAGGTAATTTATTATAGGCTTTAAGGTAATATTTTTGTGCCATTTTATAAATGTATGCAGACTGGTAGCATAATCCTATGCAGTTACAATATTGTGCTTTAACTGCTATTTCATCTATTGTATTTTGATTTATATAAAATTCTAACATTGTGATACAATCAAGCCATTGTTTTCTATTCATGTATATATTTGCTATAGACATAATGTGCTTATTATGTATGTTTTTTTTATTCTTTGTTTTTTGTATACTTTTTAAAATTTCGATTTGATTATATATGTACTTAAGACTATTTGTAATCAAGTAGCAAATAGGTAACAAAAAACAGGTTATTAAAATAAGGTATACTTCAAACATAATTAAAATTACTTTTTAAAATTGAATATTTATTACACAATATGTATAATTCATTTTATTATTTTAAATAAATGTATATAATAGTATATTATTAACTTATAAAAATTTTGCATATGAGTAAAGGGTTTAGTAATGGCACTAATCTTAAGCGTATTAAAAAATCTGGTTTCAGGGCTCGTATGAGTAAACCTAGCGGTCGCAGGATTCTTAATCTTAGAAGAAGAAAAAAAAGAAAGAAAATAGCTTTGTCGTTACAGGTGTAGTTGCTATTTTATTGAATTGCGTATATATTTTGATTACTTGATAATGTAATATCTTAAAGTTGAATTTGTATATTATATGTCTTTTGAAAATGATTTGAAGTTATTATTGTCTACGCAGAATATATTGATTTATATTCTTAGTTCTGAAGAAGAACGTTTAGAGTATAATATGAATCTTATGATTCAGCAAAATATAAAAAAATCGATATATTGTTGGAATTTTATTGATGGATACTATAATAATCCTAATTATTTAAATAGAGCTTTAAGGAATCCTCTTCAGGCTATTGAGTTTATTGAGCAATTAAATTTTCCTACATCTACAATTTTTTTTCTGAAAGATTTTCATGCTTTTATTAATGATATTAGTATTATTCGTAAAATAAAAAATGTAAGTCGTTTTCTCAAACAGGCTAATTCATCTATTGTTATTTCTGCTTCTGAAATTCAGATTCCTGGTTTGTTAAAAGATTTTGTAACTGTTTTAGAATTTCCTTTGCCTAATGATGATGAAATTAATATAGAATTACATCGTTTATTTAATATTATGAATATTAGCTCTTCTTTTTACTCTGAATATTTTTATGATTTGATATTAGCTTATAGAGGTTTTTCTATTGATCAAATAAGAATATCTATAGCTAAATTATTGTCTTCCAATTCATCGATAGATAATTTAATAAAAAATATTTTAAATGAGAAGCAGCAATTAGTTAATCAAACAGACATACTTGAATTTTATCCAGTAGATGATAGTTTTGAAGATGTAGGTGGTTTAATTTTATTGAAAGATTGGTTGAATAAGCGGTCTAAAGCTTTTTCCAAACAGGCTCAAGACTATGGTTTAATAGCGCCTAAAGGTGTTTTATTAGTAGGTGTACAAGGAACAGGTAAATCTTTAATAGCTAAGGCGATATCTGGTCAGTGGAAATTACCATTGTTAAAATTAGATATGGGTAAAATTTTTGCTGGTATTGTTGGGAAATCAGAGGAAAGAATGCGTCATATGATAAAAACAGCAGAGCAGTCTTTTCCATGCATACTTTGGATAGATGAAATAGACAAATGTTTTACTCGTTTGAATAATTATATGGACAGTGGAACTACAAGTCGTGTTTTAGGTACTTTGCTAACATGGTTAGCTGAGAAAGATAAACCTATATTTGTTATTGCAACTGCTAATCAAGTTCTATCTTTACCTTCTGAATTATTGAGGAAAGGACGTTTTGATGAAATATTTTTTTTAGATTTACCAAATCTAGAAGAAAGAGAGAAAATTTTTAAAATACATTTAATGAAATTTAGGCCTCTATCTTGGCTGAACTATGACATTAAATTTTTAAGTAAACTTACGGATCAATTTTCAGGTGCTGAAATAGAGCAAGCTATTATAGAAGCGATGTATAATGCTTTTTATGAAAAACGAGAATTTTCTACGCAAGATATTATTAATGTAATCGATAATTTTATACCTTTAGCATTTACGGATCAAGTGAATATATCTGCTATTCAAAATTGGGCAATATCAGGCAAAATACGTATGGCTTCGTAATTTTTGTATTTATTGTGTCAAAATATTATTGTTAATTCTATGAATTTATATAGCAATTTTTTACGAAATCTATATTTAATATTAATTATTAAATTATTATATGAATTAGATCAAATCATGATTGTTATAAATAATTCAGGAGTATAGTAAATATGATTAGCGACGGTCAAATTTTTGTTGCACTATTATTTGCATTAGTTTCAGCTGTTTTAGCAATTCGTTTAGGTACAGATTTATATCAATAAATATCTGCTAATATTGTAGAATTTATAAGTTCTATAGATGTAATAGTATTTATTGCATCTTTCATTATTGTTTATATCTAAAACAATAAATATTATAGTTATGATTTATAGTTAATTTTTTGTATTAGCTGAATATATTTGTTTAATTATTATATTTGTGTGAGTTTAATATTATTATTGTGAGTATTTTAAAAAATAAAGTACGTCCAGTTTTTCCTTTTACTGCTATTGTAGGGCAAGAAGAAATGAAGTTAGCATTACTTTTGAATGTTATTGATCCTAAAATAGGTGGAGTAATGATCATGGGCGATCGTGGTACTGGTAAATCTACGACTATTAGAGCTATCGCAGATTTATTACCTAAAATTGAAGTAGTCCAAGATGATATATTTAATTCTCACCCTTCTGATTATGACTTAATGTCTGATATAGTAAAAACTCAAGTAGCAAGAGGTGATCATTTACCCACTCGATTTATTGATGTGCCTATGGTAGACCTACCTTTAGGCGCAACTGAAGATAGAGTCTGTGGTACGATAGATATTGAAAAAGCTTTAACTGAAGGAATTAAAACTTTTGAGCCAGGGTTATTAGCAAAGGCTAACAGAGGTATCTTGTATGTAGATGAGGTCAATTTATTAGATGATCATTTAGTAGATATTTTATTAGACGCAGCAGCTTCTGGATGGAATACAGTTGAAAGAGAAGGCATATCTGTAAGACATCCAGCCAGGTTTGTTTTGGTAGGATCAGGAAATCCTGAAGAAGGAGAATTAAGGCCTCAGTTATTGGATCGCTTTGGTATGCATGCAGAGATTCGTACAGTTAAAGAACCATCATTAAGAGTTAAGATAGTAGAGCAAAGAAGTAAATTTGATAGTAATCCTTATACATGTTTACAAGAATTTCAAGAACAACAAGATAAATTAAAATCTTCTATTGTCGCAGCTCAAAAAAGACTATCGAATGTAACGATTGATTATGATTTAAGAGTTAAGATATCAGAAGTTTGTGGCACTTTAGATGTTGATGGTTTGAGAGGTGATATAGTTACAAATAGAGCAGCAAAAGCTTTTGCTGCTTATAACGAGAAAACTAAGGTTGATATTGATGATATTAAAACTGTTATAACATTGTGTTTAAGGCATCGATTAAGAAAAGATCCTTTAGAAACTATTGACTCAGGTAACAAAGTTCAGCAAGTTGTAAACAGTATATTAAATTAATAGGCTCAGTAGGATTTGAACCTACATTAGAGACTTAGAAGGTCCCTGTCCTAATCCATTAGACGATGAGCCCGTTTCTAGTTAATGATTTTGATAATGATGGGCGGTACTGGATTTGAACCAGTGACCACCTGCTTGTAAGGCAGGCGCTCTACCACTGAGCTAACCGCCCTCTCAAAGATAAGCTAATATATTTTTGATAAAAATGCAACTAATATAACTAGTAATATAAAATATTAAAGTAATTCTAACAATAAATATATTCTTTACTGATACTATTAAAATTATTTTTATTTTTGTAAATTCAATTAGATTATGTTTAAGAATATAAAAAGTTATTTGTGTTATGTAATCAATAATATGTTTAAGTACCAATTATCCAATAGTAGTTATTTTAATATCTTAGAACAAATGAGAATAGTTGGTCCTGATTCATTGAATATAGTTCTAATTACAGCCTTTTTTATAGGCATGGTATTTACAATACAAATTGTTAAAGAGTTTTTGTATATTAATGCTATAAGCTTAGTTGGTTCTATTTTAACTATTTCATTTATACGTGAATTATCTCCTGTATTAACATCTGTGATTATAGTTGGCCGCGTAGCATCATACTTTACAGCTGAATTAGCAACTATGAGTGTAACAGAACAATTAAATGCACTTTATATGCTAGAAGCAAATCCATTAACTTATTTAGTTTTTCCAAGAGTTATAGCTTGTATTTTAATGCTACCTTGTCTAAATATTTTTTCTTTTATTACTAGTTTATTTAGTAGTTCTTTTATTTGTTTTACTATATATAATATACATCCTCAGATTTTCTTTGTGTCTTCTTTATCATCTTTACTTATTCAAGATATATTTAAATCTTTATTTAAAACGTTTATATTTGGTTTTCTGATTTCTCTAGTTAGTTGTTTTTGGGGTTTAACAGCCACAGGTGGGGCGAAAGGAGTTGGACAGTCTACTACGTTATCGGTTGTTACGTCTTTATTAAGTGTTTTCATTTTTGATTTTTTATTATCTTATATTATGTTTAATAAACTTGGAAGTTCAATTAAGGATTTATAGTATCATTAGTGCATACTATTTATGAGCTCAGTATATGTATCATAAAATATCTCAAATATTTTCTAAATTTGATTTAGATATTAATTTTAATCGCTTTATAGTTCTTGTTACTTTAATGATTTCTGTTGTTATGAGTAGTTTAACTTTTTGGTCTTTAACTATTTTTCAAGAAGATTCAGTAATTGCAGGAAGGCGTTTTTGTAAAGATTTAGGTTTATTGTTAGCTTCTAATATTATAGATTCAACTGATATTAATAATCAAAAAGATATAGCTTATTTTCTTGAAAAGGTTTATTTGAGTACAGCTAGCATTAGATATATTTTATTTTTTGATCAGTATGGTAGTTTGTTGTTAGGGTTACCTATATATAACACGAAAATCCAAAACACATTGCAATTGCATCAAAGTTTATTACAGTTAGAGAATAAAGAATTTTTGTTTAATATACCTCTAATTAATTCTAGTAAATTATTAAATAATGATATTATTGATATTCTTATTCCTTTAACTAAATCGGGACATGCTTTAGGCAGTTTAGATTTAGGCATAGATTTAAATACAAGACTTTCTCCATCTAAACTAATAAGAGATTTAAGTATTTTTGTTTTTGTATTGGTGTGGCTAATGTTATTTATAGGTGTTACATTTAATACATTAGTAATTGCAGTTCCTCAAAAACAGCTGCTATTAGGAATTCAAAATATTGCTTCAGGGAATTTTCATCAAAGGCTGAATTTACCTGCTAATGGTACATTAGGTGTTTTGTTTGTGAGTTTTAATGAAATGGCTGAAAAATTACAGTCTTATGAAAAGAAAAATGTAGATAAAATTATATCTGAAAAAAATAAATTAGAGACAATTGTTTCTATAGTAGCAGATGGTACTATTTTAGTTGATGCTGAACTGAGAATATTATTTGTTAATAAAACAGCACAAGATATTTTTAATTGGTTTAATATTGATTTAACTGGTGTATCTATTTGTAATTATTTACCTATTCATGTTAGTGAAGCTCTTTTTCCAATATTAAATAAATTAGTTGAATCAAGTTATATAAGTACAAATAAATCACAAACAGAAGAAGTTTATATTAATTTGGATTATAGTTCAAGAAGAATTTGCCGTTTTTTGTTAACAACTTTATTAGACCGAATATTAAAGGTTTTAACAGGTATTGTTATAATTATACAGGATATAAGTAAGGAAGCAAAACTCAATGAAGCTAAAAATCAATTTATAGGTAATATATCTCATGAATTAAGGACACCTTTATGTAACATAGGTTCATTTCTTGAGACTTTAATTGATTATAATCAAACATTAGAGGAAAAAGAGAAAATTAATTTTTTGACTATTGCTAATAACGAGACTAAGCGTTTGTCTTCATTAGTTAATGATATTTTAGATTTGTCTGTTTTAGAATCTGAGTACGATTATAAATTAGATTATATAGATTTAGCCCAAATTTTGTATAATGTTGTTAATACTTCTCAAATTATAGCAAGTAAAAATAATATTCAATTAATAATTGAATTAGAAGAAAATATTAACTATGTTTTAGCACATGAGAGTTCTATATTACAAGTGATTTCCAATTTATTTAATAATGCTTTGAAATTTTCTCCTTGTAATAGCAAAATTATTTTAAGAGTTTATAAGTTAATATATTATGGTAGTTTTTCATTGGATATAGATACTCAAAATTTAGTTAGGGTTGAAATTATTGATGAAGGAATCGGTATTGCTGAGGAGGATCAGAAAGCTATCTTTGATCGATTTGTAAGGGTGGAAAATAATGTTCATACTTTGGAAGGAACTGGTTTAGGTTTATCTATAGTTAAAAATATACTGGATAAGTATAATATTAATGTAATTGTTCAAAGTCAGTTGAATGTTGGTACTAGTATTTGGTTTAATTTAAAATGCTTGTGCTAAAAGATGTATAATAATTGTGTTCAAGGAATATTTTATCTTTTGTTTGGATTTATTTATTGAGCTAGTATAATATATATATATTTATAACGATGAAAATATAAAACCTATTAAAAAATGAAGTAGTAAATCTATTATTTTTACTAGCGTTTTCTTTTTAATTTAATTTACACTAACAAATTACAATATTATTTTGTATGTACTTATATTGTTAATTCATTTGAATTATTAATTAATATATTAATAGCGCTAGTGTTTATTTTATATTATTCTAGTTTCCGTATTCTTATTTATAGGAGGTATTTATTATGTCAGGAGGATCAACCGGAGAACGTCCTTTTTCTGATATTATTACTAGTATACGTTATTGGGTTATTCATAGTATAACTATACCATCATTGTTTGTTGCCGGCTGGTTATTTGTTAGTACTGGTTTAGCATATGATGTTTTTGGTACTCCAAGACCAAATGAGTATTTTACTCAAGATCGTCAACAAGTTCCATTAGTTAACGATCGTTTTAGTGCTAAACAAGAATTAGAAGATTTAACTAAAGGTATTTAATTGAAATATAAGGAATTAAGATAATATATATGACACGAGGGAATTCAAATCAACCAATATCGTATCCAATTTTTACTTTTAGATGGTTGGCTATCCATGGAATAGCTATACCAACAGTATTTTTTTTAGGTGCTATTACATCTATGCAATTTATTCAAAGATAAAAGTAGGAGATATAATATGAGTGGTCCTAATCCAAATAAAGAACCTGTAGAATTAAATCGTACTTCTCTCTTTTGGGGATTACTATTGATTTTTGTGCTTGCAGTATTATTTTCAAGTTACTTTTTTAATTAATCAATATATTTGTATAGTTAATTTTTATTATAATTAGGGGTAGACACAATGGCAGGTACAGGCAGGGTTCCTTTATGGTTAGTTGCTACAGTAGGCGGTATTGCTGTAATTACAGTTTTAGGTATTTTTATCTATGGTTCTTATTCCGGTATAGGTTCTTCATTGTAGCTTTAAGTATATAAAGTTTATCTATCGATTTTAAGATTTTGAAATTATAAATATATTTAAGCCACCTTTACATTAAAATTTAAAGGTGGCTTATAAATTTTATACTCGAACTTGATTATATACCTAAGATATATTTTCTTCTTCAATATATAAAAATAGTAAAGCCATGCTTATCCCAGGAAAGATAATTCCTATTAAGGGTACTAAGATAGATGGTAAATAAGATGCTGTCATATAAATGTGATAATAAACAAATGATGAATTATTTTAATTACTGAGTAACAATGATATTTGTCTACTAGATCTATGTGTATTCAAGTATCATTATACTAATCTAATAATACTGTTTTTATAGTATTTTATAATGTAAATATTGCAAAATTTAATATTTGCTCTTTCTTAATATATTTGATATATAGATCACAATATAGTCGTAATAGGTTGTTATAATATAGTAAAGAATTATAAATTATTATCTATATATAAATTTGATTTATGAGAAACATGGGTGTTAAATCTTTTTCTAAGAGTTTAGAAGCTATGCGTAAATTTTCAGAAGCATATGCTAAAAGAACAGGTACATTTTTTTGTTCTGATATTAGTGTGACAGCTGTAGTTATAGAAGGTTTAGCTAGGCATAAAGATTCTTACGGTTCTCCATTATGTCCTTGTCGCCATTATGAAGATAAGTCTAAAGAAGTTTTAAGTTCATATTGGAATTGTCCATGTGTTCCTATGAGAGAAAGAAAAGAATGCCATTGTATGTTGTTTCTATCTCCAGATAATGAATTTGCTGGAGATAATCAAGAAATTAATAATAATATCTTGTTAGATTATCTGAATTAGTTCAAGTTTGTATGCAGACTAAGTTTATAATTTGTCTGCATATAATTTTAATATTTTTTGCCTTAACAATATATTTTTATAAGTTACCTTTACGTAATGACAATAAAACAATTACAGCTGGTCCTACGAATACAATAATAGCTAGTGAAGTTAGTTGGCCTATAACTTGCCAGTTAATCATAATTTGATGATCCTTTAAATTTGTATATTATGTTACACTTTAGTATTTATTATACAATCCTTTAAAAGGATTGTATTAGTTAATAAGTAAATATTATTAAAGTCATTAATAAATATTATGAATATATTAATTTATTTAATGAATCAGTTTTATTAATATGAAATTATTGAACGTAAATCCAATTTCTATATATATTAATTGTTAAATCTTCCCAGATGATGCTTGTTTTTTCTTGATTTTGTACATATAGATATTGTATTAATTGATTTATAATATTACTATCTAAACATTTATTGAAGTTATAGTAAAAAAATATATTAAGTACTCTTCTTTGCAAAGCTAAATGTTGATCTTTTATAGTTTGATAATGAATAGCTGTATAATATGAATGTCGACTGGCAATGTATAATTTTATTGCATTTTGTTTAATATATTCATTTTCTATAGATAATAATTTTAAGAAATTGATAATGTTACATTCTATTTTAGGGTTAAAATATACCTTTAAATAAGGTAATAATTCATATCTTATACGATTTCTAGAATTTGAGTAATAATAATTTGTTTTATCGGACCATATAGGTAGATTAAATTTATGACAAAACCATAATATATCTCCTGCGCTTATATGAATTAGAGGCCTGATTATTTGTATGTTATTATTTATTTGTCTTATAAATGGTAAGCTGCTTAATCCTTCTGATCCTGTACCTCTGATTAAATTCAATAAAAATGTTTCTAATTGATCCGTTTGGTTATGTCCTGTAAAGATAATTTGTGTTTTATATTTTGCAGCATGTTTAAGTATAATTTGATATCTTATTTTTCTTATAGTTGATTCTGACATGTGTATTTTAAGTATTTGATAAACATATATATCATTATTTGTCATGCCTATATAGTTAAGTAAATGCTGAATATTTTGTTTTGAATCAGTTCTCCATTGATGATCAATATAAATATATTGTATATTATAAAAATAATTATTAATATAATTAAAATCTTCTATTAATTTGATTAAGCATAAAGAGTCTTTTCCACCAGATATAGCAATTAATATTGAAACAGGTTTGCTTAAATTTTGATACTTCAGTATAATACTTAGAAATTTATCATGCAGGTATGTTGTTGTCATTGAATTCCAATTTTTTCTTAAAGTTATATAATTGATTATAAAAACTTGATATTATAGAAATACTATGTTATTTATTTGGTATATAGCTATTGAGGGTTGCTAACTCAATGGTAGAGTACTCGGCTTTTAACCGATTAGTTCCGGGTTCGAATCCCGGGCAACCCAATTTTTATAACTTTAATTTTTTATTTTTTCTCAATTAAAATATGAATGTAATCACTAATTTTTTACGTAGCAAAAATTCATCTTGTGCTTTAGTTCCATTTATTACAGCAGGTTATCCAAATGTTAATATGTGTATACAAGCTTTAAAAGTTCTAGATAAAAGAGGCGCGGATATAATTGAATTAGGCGTACCTTATTCTGACGCTTTAGCAGATGGTCCTGTTATTCAAGAAGCTTCTCAAGTCGCTTTAAAGCAAGGAGTTTATATCGAGCAAGTATTAGATATCTTAAAAGCAGTAATACCTAGTTTGAATGCACCTATAATTATATTCACTTATTATAATCCTATTTTAGTGAGAGGAGTTGATAAATTTGTTAGTGAAATTTCTGACGCTGGTGCAAAAGGATTGATTATCCCAGATTTGCCGTTAGAAGAAGTTGATTACATAATAGAATTATGTGATTTATATGGTATAGAGTTAATACTATTTATTTCTCCGACTAGCTCAGAGTCTAGAATTCAATTAATATTATCTAAATCACCAGGATGTATTTATTTAGTTAGCAGCTGTGGGGTTACTGGTATTAGGAATAGTATTAATTTAAAAGTTAAGTACTTAGCTGATAATATTAAAAGTAAAACAAGTAAATTGATTATACTAGGTTTTGGTATTAGTAATCCTCAGCAAGTAGCTCAAATTGTCAATTGGAATATAGATGGTATAGTTGTTGGTAGTGCTATGATTAATCAAATGGACGCTCAATTATCAGAAGATATATTGCATTCTTTAGGACAATTTTGTCAAGAATTAAAGTTTTCTATTAATAGAGAGATTGCAAAAAAATAATTTATTCTATTATATAAGTTTCATCTTTTTCTCTTATTCTCTTAGTATACAAAATACCCCCAGGGGAATTCGAATCCCCGTTACCTCCGTGAAAGGGAGATGTCCTAGGCCTCTAGACGATGGGGGCTTTATTAATTTAGGTATAATTCATGTTCATGAGATCATTTTTTTGTTTTTTCTGTTTCATACTACCATACATTAATAAATTTTATGACTTATGTCAAGTTTTTAATTATTTACATTAATAATTAAACGTGAGCGCATTGTTAAGTATGTAACAGTTTGTCTTATGTATGTAACCATGTTAATAAATAATGAAAATGCTTCGTTTTTATATTCTATTAAAGGATCCTGTTGACCATAGCTTCTCCATCCAATAGATTCTCTTAGTATATTCATTTTATCTAAATGATCTTGCCATGCCTTATCAATTTGTTGTAGTAAGTAATATTTTTCAAGTTTCCTAATTAATCCAGGTCTTAATTGCTCTAAATAACTTTCTCTAAGATCATAACTAATCCGTAATTGTTCATATAAGAATTCTCTAATTTGTTTATAATTCATATTATTCCAAGTGTTTAAGCTGAAATCTTCAGTTAGATTTAATAATTTGTATATCTTTTTTATAATATTATTTTTATTTGTTATATTATCTTCTTGATAAAATGTCATTAATATTTCATCTATAGTGCTTTCAGCATATTCTATTATGCAGTCTCTAGTAAAGTTAGACTCTAATATCCTTTTTCTTTCTGCATATATTGCCTGTCTTTGGTTATTGATTACTTCATCATATTGAAATAACTGTTTTCTCGTATCATAAAAATAAGATTCTACTTTTTTTTGTGCGGAATCCAAACTCTTACTCAGGATAATAGATTCTATAGGAGTATCTTCATCAATATTTAGGTTTTCCATCAGTTGAGATATCTTATCTCCTCCAAAAATTCTTAGTAAATTATCTTGTAAGCTCAGAAAAAAACGCGAAGCACCAACATCTCCTTGTCTTCCAGCTCTGCCTCTTAGTTGATTATCTATTCTTCTTGATTCATGTCGTTCTGTTCCTATTACATAAAGTCCTCCTAATTGTAAAACTTCTTGTCTTTCTTGACAACAGATATTTTTATACTCATTTAATATATTTAAATAAATTTTTTGTAAATTGTCTTCTTCACTATATTTTACATGTTTACCATTAATTATTCTTTCGACATAATTTTTTATTATTACTAAATCTATATCAGTATTTTTATAAATATCTAATTTTTTTATATTTAATACAAGATTGTTAATTATAGTATCAATTTTAGTGTCTATTTTATCTACGGGATATCTATATTTTACTTTTAACCCTAACTTATTTTGTAAATAATGATTTAGTGTAAGCTTCGATAAAGCTTCTGGGTTTCCACCTAATATAATGTCTGTTCCCCTACCAGCCATGTTTGTTGATATGGTTATAGTTTTTTTTCTTCCTGCTTGTGTAATAATTTCTGCTTCTCTTGAAACGTTTTCTGGTTTTGCATTGAGTAAATTAAAGGGTATTTTTAGTTTTGTTAATATTTTGGCTAATAACTCAGATTTTTCTACATTAGTTGTTCCAATAAGCGTTGGTCGACCTATATGATACATATCAGAACATTCGTTTGCTATAGATTGCCATTTTTTATATTCTGTTTTGTATACTAAGTCTGGCAAGTCTTGTCTTCTACAAGGTTTATTTGTAGGCACTTCTAATACTTCAAGATTATATATTTTATCTAATTCTGTTTCTTCTGTTTTAGCTGTTCCAGTCATACCAGATAATTTTTTATATAACAGAAATAAATTTTGATATGTAATTGATGCAAGAGTCCTGTTTTCTTGTTGAATTGGAATATTTTCTTTGGACTCGATAGCTTGGTGCAGTCCATCACTCCATCTCCTACCTTGCATAATTCTTCCTGTAAATTCATCAACAATAATAATTTCGTTATTTTTAATAATATAATTTTGGTTTTTTAAAAATAGCTCCTTAGCTTTTAGAGCATTTAATAAGTATTGTATCCAAGAGTTGTTGATATCATAAAGGTTATCAATATCCAATATATTTTCACATTTACTAATACCTTCTTCTGTTAAAATAATGTTTTTTGTTTTTTCATCTATCTCATAGTCTAAAGTTTTGTATAGTAAATTAGCTATCGAAGTACATTTTTTATATTTATTTGTTGCTATGTCAAAAGGACCAGATATAATAAGAGGAGTTCTTGCTTCATCAATTAAGATGGAGTCTACCTCATCAATAATTGCAAAATTAAAACCTCTTTGAACTATTTGATTTAAATCTATAGCCATATTGTCTCTAAGATAATCAAATCCCAGTTCACTATTTGTGATATATGTAATATCACAATTATATGCTTGTTTTTTTTCTTTATAACTCATTGACTGTGTTATTAATCCAACTGTCAAATCTACATATGAATAAATTTTTTGAGCTAGTTCTGAATCTCGTTTAGCTAGGTAATCATTAACTGTAATTATATGTACTCCTTGAGTAGTTAAAGCATTAAGGTATGCTGTAGTAATAGCAACAATAGTTTTCCCTTCTCCTGTTTTCATTTCTGCTATTTTTCCTTGATGTAATACAATACTGCCTATTAATTGTACATCAAATAAAGTCATCCCTGTGGATCTTCTTATAGCTTCTTTTGCTGTTGCAAGAGATTCTGGTAATACCTCTGTTAAATTATGGTTTTGATGTAATTTTTTTTTCAGCTTAGTTGTTTGCTGTTTTAGTTCTATATTTGAGTAATTTTTTAATATATTTCCTATTTTATGAATTTCTTTAATTGTACTTTGGAATTTATTTAACTTATTTTTTTTTAAAAAATTTAGCATATTAATAATTAAAATTAGAAAAAAGATATTATGTGAGGCGAGAAAAATTCTTGTATAGTTGTGACAGGTTGGCACTCATGATATATAGTGTATTTTCTGCCCCAAATAGGTTTTGTACTATTAAATATATGTTCTAAATATATAGAGTATACATAATATATTTCATGTATATCTTTATATATGTCTACTTGTTTTTTTATTAACGATTTTCCTATAGGTTCATTTTTACTTAATCCCTTATATATTGTGTTATTTATTTGTAATATCCAGTTAGATCGAGCAAATGCAAGATGTCTTTGTGCAGTATCTTGTAAATATACTTTCCTGATATTTGTTTTGTTTGTTAGGTACTGGTATTTTATATACGTTGGACAGGTTATAATTTGTTGTCCGGTTAATGAGTTTAAATTTTGAGTAAATGATCCATCACTCATAAGTAGACACTTCCATTCAGCAGGAATCAAATGATAAGTCTGCTGATTAAATGAGTTTAAGTTGTTAAGTGGTAAATTAATTATATAATTAAATGAATTAGATATATTCATATTTAATTGTTTTCTTTTACATTTATAAAAAATTAATTGTTTATGATTGTTGTTTTAGCTTTTAATAAAGATGTACCATTCATTTCAGATGGAATATCTATGCTTAATAAGTCCAGAATGGTTGGTGCAATATCTGCTAAATTACCATTTTTTCTTAAATTATTTGTGTAAATATTAGATGATTCTGCTAATATAAATGGAACAGGATTTGTACTATGAGATGTACATGGTTGATTAAAATCATCTAGCATATAATCTGCATTACCATGATCTGCTGTTATTATAAGTGTATTATTCATTCTCTGAGATGTCATCCAGATTTTGTTTATGCATTCATCAATTTTGTGAACAGCCTGTATAGTAGCTTCTAAGTTACCCGTATGTCCCACCATATCTGGGTTAGCATAATTTATAACGATAAATGTATATATGTTTTTATTTATAGCATTAATTACGTTTGTTGTTAATTCTTCAGCTGACATTTCAGGATACAAGTCATAAGTTTCAATCTGTGGACTGGGTATCAGTTGTCTATCTTCACCAGGAAAAGGCTCTTCAATGCCACCATTAAAAAAATAAGTAACATGTGCATACTTTTCTGTTTCGGCTAATCTTAACTGTTTTAAACCATAGTTAGAAATAATTTGCCCAATAAAGTTTGTATTTTTTGTTGAAGGAAATGCAACTTCTATATTTAAACTAGGGTCATATTGTGTAAATGTGACAACTTCTAAATTCTTGAATTTTATTGTATTAAATCCTTTAAATGTAGATTTAGTAAATGCATGCAATAGTTGTCTCATTCTATCAGGCCGAAAATTGAAAAATATAATGCCATCATTATTTTCAATATTTCCTTTGTATATTCGAGTAGGAGGTATGAATTCATCTGATATATTTTGTTTATAATATTCGTTGATTAATGATATAGGATCTTTTGTAAATTCTAATTCATTGCTCAGTAGTGTTTTATAACTTTTTTCTGTCCTTGACCAACGGCAGTCTCTATCCATACTATAGTATCTGCCACTAATTGTACAAATTTTTATATTATCCGATTTTTTAATATACTCGTGAATTTGTTTAATAAATATTTGCGATTTATATGGCGAAGTATCTCTGCCATCTGTAATAGCGTGTATACAAATTTTAATATTATATGATTGTATTATATCAAGTAATGCAAGTAAATGATTAATATGAGAATGTACGCCTCCATTAGAGCAGAGTCCAATTAAGTGCAGTTTTGTATTTTGACTTTTGATTTTTTGACAGATATTTTTGATGATTTTATTATCAAAGAATGACATGTCTTTAATGGATTTGCTAATACGAACTAAATCTTGATTAATTATTCTTCCAGCTCCAATAGTTGTATGTCCTACTTCTGAATTTCCCATCTGACCCTTAGGTAATCCCACATCCTGTCCTGAAGCATTTAATAAAGTATGCGGGTAGTTTTTCCATAATTTATCGATTGTAGGCGTATTTGCTAATTGAATTGCATTTCCATGTATCTTTTCTGAATATCCCCAACCGTCAAGAATAGTTAAAATAATAGGTTTCATAGTATAAATAAGAATGAATATTTATAGAAATATTTGTTGTTGAAAACAAAAATGTCTTAATTATATTTATTAAGTAAATTTAAATCTATATTGTAAAAAATATGGATATCGTCAGCTGTAATGTATACTATTTTTAGTATTCTGATATAAAAACAAAATTTTAGGTAAACAATATGCATACGTAGTTATATACGCATATTGTTTTATTTTTAATAGTAATTTTTATTAAATTGTAAATATTTTTAACTTAATGCATTAATAGCATAATCTAAATACGTATTTGCTTCATTAGCAGCTTGTCCTGAAAGACCATGACTGTTTTTTATGTATTGCAAAGCCTCTATATACCAGCTTGGTGACAACTCAAAACTTCGGTTAATTTCTTCAAGTCCTGCGATTAGATATTCATCCATAGGTCCAGTTGCTCCTACAACCAGACAGTATGTTGTCATTCTTAAGTAATACCCTATGTCACGTGCACACTTTGCTTTTCCTATAGCACTAGATGCATAAGTTGGTCCTGGCATCTGAGTGGTAAATGGAAATTTTGTATATACAGACTGAGCAGCTCCTATAATTAATCTTTGAGCATTACTTGTTAATGATCTTGCTGCCTCTAGGCTTGATGATGCTCTTTGGTAACGTCCATTAATTGATTGTAATTCACCATTACTTAAGAATCTACCTTGACTATCTGCTGATGCTATCGCTTCTGTAATAGGTGTTTTCATAATTTTAATTTCCTTGTTTTATTTAAGATTCTAAGTTCAGTTGTGAAATTTATCTATTATCATATAGTTTTATACTACTGCAACAGCTGCTCTATCGAAGTATACTCCTAATTCAGCTATTAAAGAACTGCAATCTCCTGTAGTTATTCCGCTTGAGTCGTTTGCCAAGCTTACTGATGCTTCTTTCATCTTTTGTATAGCGACAGCAACAGATGTTCCCGGAGTTCCTAAAGCTTGATATGTTTCTCGTAAACCATTTAAGCATCTATCGTCTAATACACTTGAATCACCGGCAATCATAGCATAACTTACATATCTCAAAACGATTTCCATATCTCTTAAGCAAGCTGCCATTCTGCGACTGGTATATGCATTACCTCCAGGTTGTACTAGCTGTGGTTGTTCAGCAAATAAAGCGCGTGCAGAATTTGTAACAATAGCAGAAGCATTTGAGTTGATTTTATTAATAATATCAAGTCTTTTATTACCTTCGGAAACCATATTTGCTAGAGCATCTAATTGGGTATTGCTTAAAAATTCTCCTCTAGCGTCAGCTTGAGCTACAACTTTAGCAAATGCGTCTAACATATTAATATTCTCCTTAAACTAAAAATATTTCTAATAATTTAATAATAAAGAACTAATCTAAGATTTTTATGAATAATAATATCTGAGTTTTAATTTATTTTGATCAGTACTTATTAAATTATTATACTAATATATGTTAATTTTTCTTTTACAAAATATTACAAATAGAGTCTTCTGTAATAATTAATGAATTTAATCACTTATGATTTCTGGTTGTTTTATTTCATCTACCATTTCTAATATAGAACGAATAATAGGTTTAATTGTTGGATCATCTATGATGTCTAGGTCTTCATATTTTTTTCTTTTGGCGCGGTTTGCTATTTGAATAGTTATTTTATATCGATTATCAGAAATATTTAGTAACTCTTCCGTTTTATATATGATTTCATGTGATTTTGGTTGATTATACATATGTATTTTCGAGATATCTTAAATAGTGATTAATTAATAAGTATTACATAAATTATTTGTAAGTTAATTAGGATTGAGCTTTACATATGCATCTTTTATTTTAATATATGTAATACTATAGCAATAGTCATATTTTATTTTTGCTGTATTGTTATAAAGGTTTATATACTTGATATATGTAAATTTTTAGAAATTCAATGCAGCCTTAATAACATATGAAAAATCTATATTGTCTTAAAGTAAAACAAAAAATAAGAATTACATATGCAAGCATCAAAATATTACAACTATCAATTAAATAATTTATATAAATATCCTTTTATGTTTTCTGAAAGGGATGCCTGTGGTGTCGGTTTTGTTACTCGTATTGAGCATATGCCATCGCATGAAGTGGTTAAACAAGCTTTGAATTCACTCCATTGTATGGAGCATCGAGGTGGTTGTAGTGCCGATAGAGTGTCTGGAGATGGGGCTGGAATTATGACTCAAATTCCGTGGAAAATACTATTAGATTATTTGTCAGATCAGAAAACTAGTCAAATCGGTGTTGCTATGTTATTTATGCCACAAGATAAAATGGAATCTATCCAAAATATAATAGAGTGGGTTATAGGTTTAAATGGTTTTAATTTCTTAAAGTGGCGTATTGTTCCTGTAGATGATAGTGTTTTAGGTATTCAGGCTAAAGTTAACCAGCCTTTAGTAATGCAATTTTTTGTACATTCTACAAGTTTGTCTGGTGATGCATTAGAGAAGTCTTTATTTGTTACAAGAAAAAAAATAGAAAAATTAGTTTCTCAATCTCATTTAAATCTTAATAAACAGTTTTATTTTTGTTCTTTTTCTTCTCGTATTATCATTTATAAAGGTATGGTTCAGTCAGAAGTTTTGTCTAAGTACTATCTGGATTTATGTAATAGAAAGTATGAAAGTAATTTTGCAATGTATCACAGAAGGTTTAGTACGAATACTATGCCTAAATGGCCTTTAGCTCAGCCAATGAGATTTATGGCTCATAATGGAGAAATTAATACTTTATTAGGTAATCTTAATTGGATGCAATCAAAAGAGTCTTTATTTGAACAAAGTTACATGTCGGAAGATTTTGATGCTTTAAAACCTATTACTAATTTTGATAATAGTGATTCAGCAAATTTAGATGCTGTATTAGAGTTATTAATACAATCAGGTAAGAGTCCTCAGGAATCTTTGATGATTTTAATTCCAGAAGCTTATAAAAATCAACCAGCTTTAGAAAATTTTCCAGAAATTATAAATTTTTATGAGTATCATAATAGTCTTCAAGAACCATGGGATGGACCTGCTTTAGTTGTTTTTAGTGACGGTAAAGTTATTGGTGCAACCCTAGATAGAAATGGATTGCGTCCTGCTCGCTATGTAATTACTAGAAATGGGTTTATTAGTCTATCTTCAGAAGTTGGTGTTGTAGATAAAAATCTAGGTGAAGTTACTCAAAAAGGCAGGTTGGGTCCAGGTCAAATGATATGTGTTGATATGGTTAATAATTTAATTTTAGACAATTGGACTGTTAAACAGTCAGTTGCTAATAAATTTCCTTATAAAAAATGGCTTGATACATACCAAAAATATCTGCGACCAGAAAATTATATTGAAGATTCTCTTCTTGATTCTTTTATAATGATGCGCTTGCACACAAAATTTGGTTATACCAATGAAGATGTAGAATTAGTAATAGAGCATATGGCTAGTTCAGCTAAAGAGCCAACTTTTTGTATGGGTGACGATATACCTTTAGCTATATTGTCAGAAAAGCCTCACTTATTATATGATTTCTTTAAACAACGTTTTGCTCAGGTAACTAATCCAGCTATTGATCCTTTAAGAGAAAGTTTAGTTATGTCTTTAACAACTTATTTAGGAGCTAAAGGCAATTTTTTAGAACCAAATGATTACATGGCAAAGTCTATTAAGTTAGATTCTCCTATTTTAAATGAAATTGAGCTTCAAAGTTTAAGCCAATATGGTTTAACTACTTCTATGATTAATACATTGTTTATAAAAGATTCTAGTAATATAAATTTTATTAACAGAATCACTGAAATTTGTAAGCAAACAGTTGAACTTATACATCAAGGCTCTGAAATTATTATATTAAGTGATCGTGGAGATATAACAGATGAAACAAAAGCATTTTTACCTCCACTACTCATAGTTGGTGCTGTTCATCACTATTTAATATCACAAAATTTAAGGCATAAAGTCTCTATAGTTGTTGAAACTGCTCAATGTTGGAGTACTCATCATTTTGCTTGTTTGATAGGTTATGGAGCTAGTGCAATATGTCCATATATGGCATTTTTAACTGTTAGACAATGGTGGCATAACCCAAGGACTCAAAAATTAATGTCTAGCGGTAAATTACGTAAAATTACATTAACAAAAGCACAACATAATTATCGTTCTGCAATAGAAACAGGTTTATTGAAAATTCTATCTAAAATGGGAATTTCTTTATTATCCAGCTATCATGGAGCCCAAATATTTGAGATATTAGGTTTAGGTAAAGATATAGTGAATTTAGCTTTTAAGGGTACAACTTCATCTTTGGACGGCATTAATTTGAAGGAATTAGCTGCAAGTACAATTAATTTTTATAAGAATATAAAAAATTTACAGACAGCTAAAAAGTTACCTAATCTAGGATATGTGCAGTATAGGCCAAGCGCTGAATATCATGTAAATAATCCAGAAATGTCCAAAACACTACATAAAGCTGTTCGTAATCAAGATTTTCATCTGTATAATAAGTATAAAAATTTATTACAAGATCGACCGCCTACTAATTTACGAGATTTGTTAGAATTTACAAGTGATAAACAGTCTATATTGCTTGATGAAGTAGAATCAATTGAGTCTATTGTTAAAAGATTTTGCACAGGAGGAATGTCTTTAGGAGCGTTATCTCGTGAAACACATGAAACTTTAGCTATAGCTATGAATAGACTTGGAGGAAAATCTAATTCAGGCGAAGGTGGAGAAGATCATACTCGTTTTTCAAATATTAAAGATATAGATTCATCAGGTGTATCTATGAGCTTTTCTCACTTGAAAGGTTTGAAAAGTGATGATATTGCTAGTTCAGCTATTAAGCAAATTGCATCTGGACGTTTTGGAGTTACGCCTGAGTATTTAATGAATGCTCAGCAGTTAGAAATTAAGATTGCTCAAGGAGCAAAACCAGGAGAAGGGGGACAATTGCCAGGTAAAAAAGTAAGTCCTTATATTGCTAAATTACGTAATTGTAAACCAGGTGTTACTTTAATTTCTCCTCCTCCTCATCATGATATTTATTCTATTGAAGATTTAGCACAGCTTATTTTTGATTTGCACCAAATTAATCCAAAAGCGCAAGTTTCTGTTAAATTAGTAGCAGAGGTTGGAATTGGTACGATTGCTGCAGGTGTTGCAAAAGCTAATGCTGATATTATTCAAATTTCTGGTCATGATGGTGGAACGGGTGCTTCTCCTTTAAGTTCAATTAAACATGCAGGATGCCCTTGGGAATTAGGTTTATCAGAAGTTCATAAAACGTTGGTTGATAATCAATTAAGAGATAGAGTGATTCTAAGAGTAGATGGAGGTTTGAGAACAGGTAAGGATATAGTTTTAGCGGCTTTGATGGGTGCAGAAGAATTTGGTTTTGGCACAGTTGCTATGATAGCAACTGGCTGTGTTATGGCACGGATATGTCATACGAATAATTGTCCTGTAGGTGTAGCAACTCAGCGTGAAGACTTGCGTAAACGTTATCCAGGTATACCTGCTGATTTAGTTAATTTTTTTACTTTTATTGCTCAAGAAGTTAGAGAAATTTTATCCACTTTAGGTTATTTATCTCTATCCGATATTATAGGGCGCACTAACTTAATTAAATATCAATACCGAAGTTTACACAAGACAGAGCATCTGAGTTTGGCTCCATTATTAAACTCTTCTGAATATAATTATTATTTTTCTTCACATACTACAACACATGATAATGGTAAAGTACTAGATGATACTTTATTGTGTGATCCAGCTATATTACAAGCTATTGAGAAGCAAGAAGATGTAATTAAAAAAGTGAACATTGTCAATACAGATAGAACTGTAGGTGCCAGAATATCTGGTTTTATAGCGAAAAGATATGGTAATTATAGTTTTAAAGGTAATCTACAATTAGATTTCATAGGTGTAGCAGGACAAAGCTTTGGTGCTTTTATTTTAAAAGGCATGCATTTAAGTTTAATAGGTGAAGCAAATGACTATGTAGGTAAAGGCATGAATGGAGGTGAAATAATTGTTATGCCAGAATTTAGTACACCGCTTGACGAAATGACACCGGTGATTATTGGTAATACCTGCTTATATGGAGCAACAGGTGGTTATTTATTTGTTAGTGGTCAAGCTGGTGAAAGATTTGCAGTGAGAAATTCATTAGCTCAGTCTGTAGTTGAAGGAGTAGGTGACCATGCTTGTGAATATATGACAGGAGGTATAGTAATTGTATTAGGTTCAGCTGGCAGGAACATTGGTGCTGGCATGACAGGAGGTTTGGCTTACTTTTTAGATGAGAATAATGATTTAGTTTCTAAGATTAATAGTCAAATTGTCAAGTATCAAAGAGTCGAAACTTATGAAGGGGAAAAGCAATTAAAAAATCTTATAGAGCTTTATGAAATAAAGACTAAAAGCTTAAAAGCTAAACATATTTTGCAAAATTGGTCCAAATTTTTGCCTATGTTTTGGCAAATTGTTCCTCCTTCAGAATCTAATACAGCTTTAACTGATATTTCTTGTTCATCTTATCATGCAATAATGTATTAACTGAAGTAATCTTAAAATTTCAATACTTGCTTAATTGTTATAACATTTGACGTTTTATGAAGTTTTGAATTTTTTAATCTATATTAATGCATACTATAAATTAAGATCTTGCTATATATAGTAAACAATCATTGTTAGATATGTTGATGGTATAGAATATTTATATTATTAAATTTTGAATTATTAAGGTAAAGTTAATCCCTATGGCACATAATGTTAAAGTTTATGATACTTGTATAGGTTGTACTCAGTGTGTACGAGCTTGTCCTTGTGATGTATTAGAGATGGTTCCTTGGGATGGTTGTAAAGCTGGCCAAATTGCATCTGCTCCTAGAACAGAAGATTGTATAGGCTGTAAACGTTGTGAAACTGCATGTCCAACAGATTTTTTAAGTGTACGAGTTTATTTAGGTGCTGAGACAACACGTAGTATGGGCTTAGCATATTAGGGTTTATAATATTAAAATTATATTAATTTATAAAATGAGTCTATGAGTTATTATATATAATTTTTATAAAACAAAAGATTTATTTTATAAATTTTTTGATATTAATCTATCGGATTTGTATTAAAGCTATAAATTATTAATCTTCTTCAAATATGAAAAATTTATTACCATTTGAATTACAACAAAAGATTTCAAAGCAAAAGGCAGTTAAAATTATAACTGGATTAAATAATTTTTCTATTAATTCTATAATTAAAATAGTAAAAGCAACAGAACTAGGTCAAGCCAGTTATGTTGATATAGCTGCTAATCCTAAAATAATATCTACAATTAAATCTATAAATAGCTTTCCATTATGTGTTTCTTCGATAGAGCCGTTAGAATTGTTAGATTGTGTAATAAAAGGTGCTGATATTATTGAAGTAGGCAACTTTGATATTTTTTATGACAAAAAGATTTTTTGTCTTCTGAACAAATATTAAATTTGACTAAAGAAACAAGAGATTTAATACCTAATATTCCTATATGTGTTACTATACCGCATACACTTTTATTATCAGAACAAATTCGTCTAGCAATTCTTCTTGAAAAAAGTGGTGTATCTATAATACAGACAGAAGGCTATTCAACAAAAGATAATATAGATTCTAAAAACTGTAGTCTATTAAAATCAATGACTAATGCTTCTTCTGCAATTTCTTCTACTTATGCTCTTACCTGTTTTGTTAATACACCTATTATTGCAGCTTCTGGTACAAATTCCTTATCTACTCCTGCAGCATTTTCTTATGGTGCTTCTGTGGTAGGTATTGGTTCTGCAGTATCTAATTATGATATTATTCATGATATGGCCATGTATATTTATGAAATAGTATGTTCTATTACGGCTTTTTCTAATAAACCTGTAATAGTTCCCCAACTATGTCAAATGGACCATATCGACTATATGACTTGTTAATTTGTATTATTATAATATATTTGATATTTTATCTTTACAAGTTATACTTTAAATTTTTATGATTAAAGCAAAATTAAATCAAACATGGAAATATTTAAGTAATTTAGTTGTATTTTGTGTTTTTGTATTTACATTTGTTATTGCTCTTTTGAGTTTAAATATAAAAAAAAACCTAACTATTCTGTTTTTGTCTTACTTCATAATGGATATGGCTTAAAAGAAGGGTCTGAAGTTTTGATGAGAGGTATTAATATAGGTTACGTAAATAAAATTCAAGTTAAATATAATTATGTACTTATTAAAGTTGATATTAATCTATCTTCTATATTAATTCCAAAAAACTCTTTAGTAGAAACTACTCAAACAGGATTATTGAATGACACAGTAATTGATATAACACCTTTACAGACTATAAGGAGTCAAGACATAGAAAAGTTCGATGTATTTACTAAATCTTGTGTAAAATCTGTATTTTTATGTCACTATGATTATATAAAAGGAGAAAGAGGATTAAACTATGATGATTTAGTTAGAGCTGCAACAAGAATTTCTCAGCGTTTTGATGATCCTATATTATTTCAACTGGCGAGTATACTATTCCAAAATACGATTGATATTTCCAATGAATTTATGGAACTTACAGATAGTATAGCTAATATAACTATTTTAATTTATGATTATTTATATCAACTTTTTTCTGATCAGTTATAGATTGATCAATATAATATATAAATCAGTATTTTTAATTTATTATTCTATTTGTTATGACAACTCGTAAGGCTTTATCTTTAGACTTTTTAAAACCTATATTAGAATTAGAGTATCAGATACAGCAATTAAGTAAAATATCTACTTATCGACAAGTTTCTTTAGACCATGAGTTAGTTTTCTTTCAAGAACAGCTATCTATTTTAAAATATGATGTATTTCAATCTTTGACTCCTTTACAAAGATTACATTTAGTACGTCAAGCTGATAGGCCAACGACTTTAGATTATATACCTTATATTATGAGTGAATGGCTTGAATTACATGGAGATAGAGGGGGGACAGATGATCCTGCTTTAGTTGGAGGTATAGGTAAACTAAATAACAATACAGTTATTTTTATTGGTCACCAAAGAGGTAAGGATACTAAAGATAATGTATTAAGAAATTTTGGCATGGCTTCTCCAGGAGGTTATCGTAAGGCTTTACGTTTAATGCAGCATGCAAATCAATTCAATTTTCCTATTTTAACTTTTATTGATACTCCCGGTGCTTGGGCTGGTATAGATGCAGAAAAATTAGGACAGGGTGAGGCTATTGCTGTTAATCTTAGGGAAATGTTCTCTTTGGATGTTCCTATTATTTGTACAATTTTAGGAGAAGGTGGTTCAGGAGGTGCTTTAGGTATAGGAATAGGTGATAAAATCTTAATGCTTGAGTATGCAGTATATACTGTGGCAACTCCTGAAGCTTGTGCTGCTATTTTATGGAAAGATAGTAAGCGTTCGTTAGATGCAGCAGAGGCTTTAAAAATCACTTCTGCTGATTTAAAAATTTTAGGTATAATCGATAAAGTAGTAAAAGAACCTATAGGCGGATCTCAAGCTAATCCTTCTCAAGCAGCATATATATTAAAAGAGTCTTTAATAATTGAATTGCAAATTCTTTTAAAACTTTCACCAGCTATTAGAAAAGAACTAAGATATAATAAGTTTCGAAGAATGGGCACATTTTATGAAGGATCTTAATATCGTTTTTAAGTACTATAATTACTAAAGATATTTTGACCTAAATTTTATTATATTAATGTTTTTCTTTCATTATTTTTAATTTACTATTCCTATACTACTTAAACCAATAATTGCACCAGCTCCAACAATATGTCCTAAGCTTGTTGTTGCTAATAGTTCAGGAAGACCAAAGCCTTGTAAGCCCAAAGCTGGTATAGAGGGACCCAATCCTCTAACTTTTATAGCATATCTCCCTATTCCTATACATAATAGATTACAAATAATCATAACAATTGCGTTTGATATAGACCAAGAAGATGTATGTGGAATAATACTAATTAAAGTTTGTGTGTTCATTTGTAGATTAGATATTATTTTAGTAAATAGTATATTATATATTATATGTTGGTCTTATATATTTCTGTAAAAATTAGATAAGAATTAACATAATATATTTCTTTTTATATTTTTATATTATAAAAACCAGCCATAACTATGTAGACCTTGACCTAAAAAATTAACTCCCAAATAGCAAATCCATACTACCACAAATCCAACAGAAGCCAATATAGCAGGTTTTTCGCCTTGCCATGCCTTGTTTAATCTAGAGTGCAAATATGCTGCAAATACTAACCAAGTTATTAAAGCCCAGGTTTCTTTAGGGTCCCAACTCCAGTATGAACCCCAAGCTTCATTAGCCCATACAGCCCCGGCTATAATTCCAATAGTTAGTAATGGAAAGCCAAGTCCAATTATTCGATAACTTAAATTATCTATACTTTGCAAAAGAGTTATTCTGCTTAATTTTTGTTTTACATAATTTGAGTTTATATTAGTTTTTGTTGTATTTTTTATTTTATATAATACAAGAAATAGAATGGATAATAATGAGCCTAATATTAGTGTTGCATAGCTAATCATCATTATACTTACATGCATCATTAACCAATTAGATCTGAGAGCTGGTACTAATGGAGCAGCTTGTTTCATATTTTCGGGCAATGAAATGCTGGCAAAGCCGATAGTAAATAAACCTATTGGAGTAGTAATAGCACCTATAAACGGGCTTTTATTCTGTCGTTCCAATATTAGTTGTAAAAAACTTAATCCCCATGTGAGAAAAATTAATGATTCATATAGATTACTCAAAGGAAAATAGCCATTATATATCCATCTTAGAATTAGGGAAATACTGATTAATAAGTTAATACTAATAGTAATAATAGTACCTAACTTGTATAAGATTTTCGATCTTTTCAGTGCTATATTAGTCCAATAGATCATTAAGTTGATAAGGAAGAGTGCGAAAGATATATTAATACAATTGTTTTCCATTAATATCTTATTTGTGTGTTTATTCAGATTAATCATAAATATATCATATATTAATTTGATATGATTATAATTAAATTAATATATTTAATAAACTCTTACAAAAAAACAACCAAAATTAAAACTCTTTAATTTTGGTTGTTTTTGAGATTGACCATATTATCTTACTTGAAGATAATTTTTTCTATACAATCATAGTTTAAATATCTTTATGATAAAGAATTAATTATATAGTCTAGTGCAGATGTGTATTCTACTCCTGCTTGTGCAGACATATCTCTAGGAACACATAACCTATCACGAGTAAATACAAAAGCTGCAACATAAGATGCAGTTGGAAGATTTAATGTGCGATATACTTCACGAGCTCCTGCTATAGCCCATTCATCAAGAGGACCAGTACCGCCCACTACTAGTGAATAGTTAACTAGTCTCATATAGTGATCCAAGTCTCTATAACATTTATTAACTTTTTCTTGATTTTCTCCAGCTTCACCTGCATTTTTCAAATAAGAATATTTGCCAAAACAAGCATCACCTGCTTCTTTTACAACTGCATCATGGTTATCAGCTAGTTTTTCTGCTGCTTCTAATCTTGCAGAAGCACGTTGAATATTACCTTGTATAGATTCAAGGTCTGAACTAGATGGAAAGCGTCCAGCAGCGTCAGCTGCACTAATTACCGTAGTAATAACTGATTTCATAATTGGTCTCCTATAAATTAAGATATGGGTAAGTTATGCGTACTTATTTAGATACTAAATAGTATTTAGGTAATAGCAGAACATACTCTATCACAATAGCTAGAAACTTCTGAAGATAGCGCAGAACAATCTCCACTAGTTACATCGATTTTTCTGTTAGGTGCTGTGTTAGAAATGAATGCAACAGCTGATGATTTCATTATAGTTACAGCTCTTACAGAAGAATTAGTAGGTACTCCAAGAGCAATATAAGTTTCTTTTAAGCCATTTAAGCAGCGATCTTCTAAGACAGAAGCATCGCCTGCAAGAAGAGCGTAAGAGATATATCTTAGGATGATTTCACCGTCGCGTAAGCAAGCTGCCATTCTACGATTAGTATAGCAGTTGCCGCCAGGAGCTATAAGTCCTGGGTTTTCACAAATCATTCCTGATACAGCATCTGAAACGATACAGCTAGCGTTACCAACAATTGAGTTAACAGCATCTAATCGTTTGTTACCTTCTGAAATAAAAGTTTTAAGAGCTTGTAAATCACTACCACCAACGTAAGCAGCTTTAGCGTCTGAATTCATTACAACTCTAGAAAATGCATCAAGCATAGAGCTCTCCTTAAATTTTAATATAAAGGACTGCTGTTTCAGCTGTTATATTTTTTTCAGCTGATGTATTAGTATCATCAATACAATATAAAATATTAAGACAACTATATTTATAACAAATTAATATTATTTAATATTTTTATTTATAAATTAGATTAAGATAAAGAATTTTTAATGAAATATTTAATTATATTATCTTTTATAATCATTTGTTTTAAAGTTAATATCAAATGTTTTTTGATTTGCTTGTCATTTAGTTTATTAACTTTTTGACGGTAAATAGTTAACTTAAATTCTTGTTCAAGAGTTAATGGGTTTTTAGTATTCATATTATTAGTTAATTCTTGTTTATTATAATGAATCATATAAAGCTTAAGCTTTATATGATTAAAATTTAGAAGATTTTGCTACCATAAATTGATTGAGAATCATTTCATTTATTAATTCCAGTATAATATTGTATTATAAATATAGTATTTACATAATTTATATTAGTTAAAGTTAATATGCTATTTGTAAGAACAGTTAGGAGATTTTTATGTCTATACCTTTACTAAATTATTCATTATCTACACAAAATCAAAGGGTAGATGGTTTTGAATACCTGCCCGGTGAAGAGCAACCTAAAATATATACCACAGATGACGTTCCAGCAGCTATAGAAATGGATGAAATAATTTGGGCAGCTTATCGCCAAATCTTTAGTGAACATCAAATTTTAAGTAGAACAACCCAACCATTCTTAGAATCACAATTAAGGTTTAATCAAATTAAAGTTAAAGATTTTATTAAAGGATTATTAGTATCTGAATCATTTCGTACTTTTAACTATAATGTTAATAATAATTACCGTTTTGTAGAAATGTGTATTCAAAGAGTGTTAGGAAGAGATGTATATAATCAAAGAGAAAAACTAGCTTTTTCAATTATAATTGCTTCTAAAGGTCTGAAAACTTTTTTCAATATTCTGTTGAATAGTGATGAATATGTAGAAAATTTTGGAGATAATACAGTTCCATATCAAAGAAGAAGAGTAATTGCACAAAGGAGTAAAGGTGAAGTGCCTTTTAATTTAAAAACTCCTCGTATGGGTAAGAATTTTTTGGTTAAACAAGGCATGCCGCAATTACTTTGGGCTGGACCAGTGAGAAAATTTAGACCTCAAGAACAACAGCCAAAAGCAGGAGATCCAGCTCTGTTTTTAAATATGGTTAAGGATCTTTAAGCATTTTTAAAAAATGAGAAAAATACTTTTTAAGTATTTTAGACAATTCTGAGTTTCTCTATTTTAGAATTGTCTTAAAAATCATATTTCTAAATTTATATCATTTTAATGATTGATTATATTTGATTTTAATAATTAGCCAAAAGTTAATTATACAAAATCAACTTATTTCAGTCTTGTTTTAATCAATATTTTATATAGACTTCTCAGAATTTAATTACAAGTAAATTTAAAGCAGAGGAAAATTGGGCATTTTATTTTCAATATATTATGGAACTATATTTTTTTTTCAAAAATTGAGAAAAACTTTCTCATTTTTTCTTAAATACAAATATTTGTGTATAATTTTTACCTAATTGTAACTAGTTTTTTGGATATTATATCTGTTGTTAAAATTAGAAAATTTGATTTGAACGTAAATGCTATAGGGATTAAAATTATGTTTTTTATCAAACACTATATAAAAATACAGAGGTTACCTCATGTATTAATTTTTAATAATAAAATAAATTACTGTAAATCATAATTATTCTATATTTTGAGTTGATTTCAACTACCTAATTTAAAAGCATCTACGAATAATCCATAAATGATACCTATTCGAATATAATTAAATGTGTACAGACTGAAAAATTGATAATTACTTTTCATATACTTATAAGTATGTTTGCTAATTATTTCATTAAAAGTTACTATTATAGACCCTACTATTATTCCCCAATCACCCGATTGCGAGGGAATAGTTGAAAAAACTGTAGACAAAAAAAACCAAAAAATAAAGCCATTAATTGAATTATCACGATATTAAAATTTTGTTTTAGCATCTTTTACAAAGATATATGATTTATGTAATAAAATATATATTTATAATATATTTGATCTGTCTAAAATTTAAGTATATCTACAGATCAAATACTTTTCTTAATTAATTGTCTTTACAATATTTTTATCAATAGCACAATTTATATATCCTGTTCACTCAAATTTCTAATCATATATTGGAATGGTTCAACAATACAATTTATTGCATTAGTATCTTGTAATTTTATTTCTTCTTCTGTAACTTCTTGTAAAAGCTTAATGCTTCTGACAGTAGGTGCAATAGGTACACTCAATGAGTTGTACACGTCGCGTAATCCATCTAATACTCTTTCTTTTAAAATGTTACTATTTGCAGCAACTATTGCATAACTTACATATCTTAAATAGTATTCAATATCGCGTAAGCAAGCTGCATATCTTCTAGTTGTATAAGAATTACCACCGGGCCTTAAAAGTTCTGGTTGCTCTTCGTATAGGCGTGCAGCAGCTTCTTTAACTATTTTAGCAGCCTGACAGTTAATAATTTCTGTAGCTTTAACTCTTTCTAAAGCAGTTACAAAATAATTATTCAATTCTTCTATAGCTATTTTATCTAAATATTTTCCTGTTAAATCGTATCGATTTAAAACTGTCGTAATAGCATCTTGCATTACTTATATCTCCTATCAATTTGAACTAACATAGATATTATAATTGATTTTGATGATTTTTATATATCTTATTATTATTTATCAATTAGAAACTTAAAATATATAGTAAAATAGAAATTTAGCAAAAATAAAAAATACTTGTACATTTAATGGATTCTTATTATTCTTTAATCAAAGTTATACATCATTATAAGATTGTTTGCTTGTTAAAAACAAAATCTTGTGTTTATGAATATCCTGTCTGTTTCACAGCAGATAATTATAATTCAGTTAATCAATTAATTAACCAGCATGACTATATCAATTTATTTTCTATAGTGCATATACAGTATATATCTAAAGAATTATATAAAGCGAATTTATGTTTAATGTTAAATCAAATTTATATTCAAAGCTAATTTCATTCAATCTCCAGTTAAGGTATTTATATATAGCTTAAAAAACTTTAATGATTGATATTAATCTATGTGATGTATATGGATATAATTGAAGTTTTATGATAAAATTTATGTTAATTTTGGAGCCTGAAAGCTAATATGTATTTTTGATATTTCAAATTAAGTAAAAAAAATAGAGCATGTAACTCAGAGGATAGAGTGTCAGATTCCGATTCTGAAAGTCGAGGGTTCAATTCCTTCCATGCTCATTTGAATTATCAGTTTTAAATATATGAAAATAGCAGTTATATATTACAGATTCCTAGATCATATCTAGTAATTAAATAAGGTTTTAAATGCTTATTTACAGTACAAGTATAAAATAATTTTTACGTTGTTGTTGTATAATATAAAATATAAACTTTTATGTATTTAATTAAATAAAAAATAAAAAGAGGGACTGTAAGGTTTCTACATGTAATATATTATATATTATGTCATAATATAAGCTTTGCGAATATTAATAATAAATGCTAAAAATAACATATTAATTTCATCTAGACAATTAGTCTGTGCTTAAGTTCTTTACATTTTTTATTAAATGAAAATCTAATAATCACATACTTTTACTAGAATTCAAATAGTGTAAACCTATATATTTATTTGATATATTAAAATTGGTTGCTCTTAAGTTAATCTTAATCAAGAAATTACTAATAAGATAAGTCATAAATTGCTATAACATCAAACCACATCTTTCTCAAATTATATTAAACTATATGACTTATTTATAAGATGAATTATATAGTTAGACTTTATATAGTGTATTATTATGGACGTGGGTTCAATTCCCACCAGTTCCATAATTATTTTTAATTAAATGCTTATATAATTATGATATAAATTTCATTTTTATTCTGTAATTTAATATATAATTTTTATATCTAATTCACATTTCAATTATGTATTATATTAATAACCATTTATCTTCTTTGTTATTTGCAAAAAACGTACTCTCATCTAGTTATGATTCTCGTACTTCTCCAATGAGTAAACCGTTGGTTTCTCGACAATTTATAGGGAAATTAATTAATCAATATTGGCAAGAAAAAATTTTTTTATCTACTCCAAGCATACATGCAGAAAAATATATAAACCAGTTAAAGTTAGAAGGGGTTTTGATCTACAAAAATGAACAAAAAAAATTTTTGCTTGATTTCAGTAGAGCTTTGCTGTCAGGTAGAATTGAAACATCACTAAATTATGGTACGGTAAATTTAAATAATAATCAATATCTTTCTTATATTTGGAAAAAAGGTTTTAATTTTTCTTTACCTAAAAAATCAATATCTTCATTATTTGATTACAATAGTTTTTCATTTCATAAAGATCAAGTTATGTTTATACATCAATTACAAAATCAACCCCTACCTTTATTCACGGTAGTAAATAATATGAATCAAATGATATTAGCTGATTCTTCCGAAGAAAATATAGGTAATCTTCATTCGATAGATAAAATATATAAATGGTATTATGATAAATTCATACTTAATAACACAAGACTACCTATTTATTATGGGTTATTTTTTATACATCCAATAGATGCTATAGAATATGCCGATTACATAAAAAGTAAATATATTAATTCAAGTAAAGAAAAACAATTGAATCTTTTTTCAAGTCATTTATCTACTTATTATAAAGTAACTCGAATGAATTTAAAAAATTTACAATTTAGATTAATACCAGATCTTAAAGAAATATCGAAAATTCTCTATAAATACAGATATTACCGAAATTTGAAATTTCATAAATATCAAAAGTATAGTAAAAATTTTTTTCAGGGACAACCTTTATATATTATTGAACCTTTTTGGGCGTATAACAGAAAAACAAATAAAATGAGCTTATTAAACTATTATTATAATTGTAAATCTAATATAAATCATAAGATTACTGAATATCAAGCTGTATTTACTAATTATGCAACTTTATTAAAGGCTTGGCATAAATTTAAGCAAAAACAAATAGATTATAAAATACCAAATAAACCTAAAGTTATTATATATAATCTTGAAGATTTTATTAAAACACATGAATATAATAATGAAATCAAAGAAAACAATATTTTATTTATTCCTTCTCAAGAATCTTATCAATTTATAAAACATTATAATTTTGTTAATAATCAAAATAAAATAAAAAGAATATTCTCTAATAAGCTTTTAGGTCTTAAAATACTTACTCAGAGAATTTTTTGGTCATTAACAAGTAGGCAGCCTGTAAATTGGTAAAAAATTTTTTGTTTTTCTATTAAATAGAAAATAGAATACTAGTTAATGATATTATTCACTATACTTAATTAAATTACTAAATATTACTTTCTTGAGTAATATTCTACAACTAACAGTTCATTCATTTGTAAAGCAACCCATTCACGCTCGACTATCGCATTTACTTTTCCGTTTAACATTTTTGTATCTAATTCTAAGTGATTAGGTATACTTGCTAAAGTAGGAAAAATTAAATGGTTTTTTGCTAAATTTTGTGATGAGTTTTTATTTTGTATTTGAATAGTATCACCTGGTTTACATTGATAGCTACATATAGATACTTTTTTGTTATTAATAAGAATGTGACCATGGTTGACCAATTGTCTTGCAGCTGGAATAGTTGGTGAAAGTCCTAAACGAAATATTATATTGTCTAATCTCATTTCTAAAATTTGTAACAATATTAAACCAGTTGAACCAGGAACTTTTTTAGCTGCTTTAATATATTTTGAAAGTTGTCTTTCACTCAGACCATAATTAAATCTTAACTTTTGCTTTTCTTCCAGTCTTAAAGAATATTCTGAAGGTTTGCGTGATTGCTGACCATGCTCACCTGCTTGAGTAAGTTTTGTTGATTTTTTTCTAGTTAAACCAGGTAAATCACCTAATCTTCTAGATATTTTTAGTTTAGGTCCTCTATAGCGAGACATTTACTCGTCCTTATTATTATAAATATGTTTATTTAATGCAATATATTGATATAATATAGTTTATATTGTCAAAAATATAGAATTCATGATTATTAATTGTCATAGTTTTTTAGGCGATAAAATCATAATCATATTCTTTCCATCCTTTATAGGAGGCTGTTGAACTTCTGCTGTATGGCTTAAATCTTGTGCCATCTTATTTAACAATTCAATAGCTAACTTAGCATGTTGAATTTCTCTACCTCTGAATATTACATTAGCCTTCACTTTATCACCAGCTTGTAAAAAACGTAATGCTTGATTAATACGTACATTATAATCATGTACATCTATTTTGTATCTCATCTTTACTTCTTTTATTGTAACATTATGTTGCTTTTTCTTAGCTTCTTTAGCTTTTTTTTCTTGAGCAAATTTATATTTTCCGTAGTTTATTATACGACATACAGGAGGATTGGATTTTTCGCTAATTAGTACTAAGTCTAAACCCAAATTTAATGCCATATTTAAAGCTTCATCAGATGAGTATATACCTAACTGAGATCCGGAAACATCAATTACACGTACTTCACTGTACTTAATTTGTGCATTTATTAATGGTTCTATATCATTTCTTTTTCTTTCTTTTTTCGATTTCTCTAACACAGATATTGAGTTGCCTGTTTTTAAGTTTATAAATAATGTTGTTAAATATATGCAAATTATTATAACATTACATAAATAATTAGAAATCAAAATAATTTTGAATTCTTACTAAATATGAGGAGATACTTTATGAAACATACTTTGTCTGTTCTTGTTGAAGATGAAGCAGGAGTTTTGTCTAGAATTGCTGGATTATTTGCTAGACGTGGTTTTAATATTGAAAGTCTTGCTGTTGGCCCAGCCGAAAAAGCAGGTATTTCTAGAATTACCATGATAGTAAATGGTGATAACAGAACAATAGAACAACTAACGAAGCAGCTATATAAGTTAGTTAATATATTAAAGGTTCAAAACATTACTGATATACCTTCTGTAGAAAGAGAATTAGTTTTAATAAAGATTCATGCTCTATTAGAAAATAGATCTGCTATATTAGAAATCGCAAATATATTTAGAGCAAAAGTTGTAGATATGGCTAATGAATATTTAATTTTAGAGGTCACAGGTGATCCTGGCAAAATGGTTGCCATTGAAAATTTATTACAACAATATGGAATTATTGAAATTGCACGCACAGGGAGAATTGCATTAGTTAGAACATCAAATGTAAATACAGAAATATTAAAAACACAATTAAAGGCTTATTCATTATCATAATTATAAAAATAAGACTAATCAAATATATCAAATTTACCTATAGAATATCCATTGACCAGGCATTTCAACAAATGACAAACATTCTATAAGATCCCAGTCATAATATATATTACGGTTAACATAACTAATGTTAATATTAATTAATGCTTTTTTAGGTATAAAAGAATTGTCAATAATTTTAATATTACATTTACAATTATGCTGTTTTTGAATTAGCTCGTAAGTAACACATTTATGAACATGCCTACAGTTTACACATATGCACATAATAAGTAATTTAAATTTTTAACATCGAGTAAATTAAATTATTTTTATATTATTGGGGATGGAGGGACTTGAACCCTCACGATTATTGAAAATCAACAGATTTTAAGTCTGTTGTGTCTACCATTCCACCACATCCCCCAATATACTTTATGATGTAATATAAGTTCACTAGGCGATACCCAGATTTGAACTGGGGATAAAGGATTTGCAATCCCCTGCCTTACCACTTGGCTATATCGCCATAATTTCTATTAAGGTTTATGGTATATGAAAAATTATACTTTGTCAATGAAATATACTATATATAGGAGTATTATTTATTGGTTAAATAAACGACTTTTTAATATATCTTCTGCTTTAATTGTGACTAAGTCATTTTTAGTTAAAATTTTGTCTCCACTAATAAAAATCCTATTTGCTTGTCTCATTCTAGCTCTATCAATTGCATTACGTATACTCCGAGCATTTGCAAAATGAGGCTGTTTCATGCGTCTTCCAGCATATTCTAAAAGAACTTTATCTGCCTCTGGTGCAAAACGATATTGTTGTTCTTCTAACATTAGCTTAGCTATAGCCAATAATTCTTCAGCTGTATAGTCTGGAAAATCTACATGATTGGTTACTCTTGACGATAAACCTGGATTAGATTCATAAAATTTATCCATTCTATCTTTATATCCAGCAAAAATGACTACTAAATCATCTCTTTGATTTTCCATGACTTGTAGTAAAATTTCTATAGCTTCTGCTCCATAATCTCTCTCATTATCTGGTTTATATAGATAGTAAGCTTCATCAATAAATAGAACTCCTCCCATAGCTTGCTTTAATACTTCTTTTGTTTTTGGAGCTGTATGACCAATATACTGACCTACAAGATCATCTCTAGTTACAGTTAATAAATGTCCTCTTCTAATATAACCTAATCTGTGTAAAATATCAGACATCTTCATGGCTACTGTTGTTTTACCTGTACCAGGACTACCAGTAAAAGACATATGTAATCCAGGACTTCCAGATACTAAACCTAAGTTATTTCTTAATCTGTCAACTAGTAATAAAGCAGCTATTTCTTTAATTCTTGTTTTTACTGGCTGAAGACCTACTAACTCTTGTTGCAACTCATCTAAAACTTCTTGTATTTGAGTTTTATGATATTCTTCTTGTAAATTTACTAAAGTATTATCAATCATATTTTTATTTTTATTTCTTCATAAATTGCTTAATTATCAAATATAATAGTATAAAAAGAGATTAATTTAACTAATCTCTTTTTATATTATTAACTTAAATTAATATCTAGAACCTTCTGGTTTAGCTGTCGCATAACTGCGGAAGCTATATCTTTGATTTCTACCATCATCTTCTGTTCTAACCAATTCAAAACCTGGTTCATAAGCTGGTCTATTAATAATAAATGATAGCACACAACTTTCTGTTCCTCTAGTATTATCAAACGCATTAAGTTTGATATACAAATTTGGATACTGTTTACGACAGCTGTTTATTTCAAATAGTACAGTTGCAGGATCTTTAATATCAAATAATGGTAGTCCCCATAATTCCCAATAATTATTACGCGGATGCGGATCCTCTGTATATTCAATACTAACAGACCAATTTTGTGCAATAGCATATTGAATCTGTTTAGTAATTTGATCATCTGTAAGGTCTGGAATGAAAGAGAAAGTTCCTTGTGTTAATCTCACTATTAAATACTCCTTATAATATTTTTATATCTGTTAAAAATAATTAACATTTTATTTTCATTATATCTAATGAAAATAAATATGATCACAAGATAAAGAATAGATATATATTATACATTAGCTGTTGGAGTTTCGACAAAATCAGCTGTATCTGTAGAAGTATAATTAAAACTAATATCTTTCCATAGGTCTAAAGCAGTTTGTAAAGGGCCACATGTTTTAGCAGCATCACGTAAAATTTGTGGTCCTTCTGCAACATAATCACGGCTTTCATTACGAGCTAGCACCATAGCTTCTAATGCTACACGATTAGCTGTTGCACCAGCCTGTATACCATCTGGATGACCTATTGTACCACCTCCAAATTGAAGAACAACATCATTACCTAAATAATCTAGCAGCTGATGCATCTGTCCGCAGTGAATACCACCTGAAGCAACAGGCGTAACTTTACGTAGAGAAGCCCAATCTTGTTCAAAAAATATACCTTGAGGTAAATTAACTTCTAAATGTGTCTGTAGTAAAGTATTATAAAACCCTCTAATCATCAACGGATCACCTTCTAGCTTACCTACTACAGTTCCAGCATGAATATGGTCTACACCAGCCATACGCATCCATTTGCAAATAACACGGAAATTCATTCCATGAATTTTTTGACGAGAATAAGTTGAATTGCCAGCACGATGTAAATGTAAAATCATATCATTTTTACGCGCCCATATAGCCATAGTTTGAATTGCTGTATAACCAATAACAAGATCAATCATAATAATGACTGTTCCTAATTGCTTGGCAAATTCAGCTCTTTCATACATATCTTCCATTGTAGCAGCTGTGACATTCATATAATGTCCTTTAACCTCACCAGTTGCTGCAATTGATCTATTTACACCTTCCATTGAGTATAAAAATCTTTCTTTCCAACGCATGAAAGGCTGAGAGTTAATATTTTCATCATCTTTTAAGAAGTCTAAACCACCTTTAAGACCTTCATATACAACTCTACCATAATTTTTACCAGAAAGACCTAATTTAGGTTTCACTGTTGCACCTAAAAACGGACGACCAAATTTATCCATACGTTCACGTTCTACTACTAGTCCAGTAGCAGGGCCTTGGAAAGTTTTTAAGTAAGCAACTGGTATGCGCATGTCTTCTAATCGTAGAGCTTTTACTGCTTTAAAACCGAATACATTACCAATAATTGAAGCTGTTAAGTTAGCAATAGAACCTTCTTCAAACAAATCTATATCATATGCAATAAAAGCAAAATACTGATCTGTAGTATTTGGAACAGCATCTACTTTATAGGCTTTAGCTCTATATAAGTCACAAGCTGTTAATAAATCTGTCCATACAACAGTCCAAGTAGCCGTAGATGATTCACCTGCAACTGCAGCAGATGCTTCTACTGGATCAACACCTGGTTGTGGACTAACACGAAATAAAGCTAGTACGTCTGTATCTTTAACTACATAATTAGGGTCCCAGTATCCCATTTTTGCATATGGAATTACACCAGACTCGTAGCGTTCATTCTTAATTCTTGTCCGTTCTTCTACAGATTGAGACATTTATTCCTCCTTGAATTTAAGGCAGTATCATTAGGTTGTTAGTCGACTAGTTAATATTAGAGTACAAAGCATATCTTTAACATTAACTTAACTTCATAATATTATTATGCTTAGTATATTATGTTTGATTAACCTTATATATAAATTTACCATTATATATGAATCAAATAATTGCAAAATTATTTATAGTAATGATAATTTTTATTAATATCAAAAATATATAATATAAAGAATATATATAATCAAATACCAATATTGGTAAATGTACTATTTTTTATGCTAATATTTTTCAAGTAAGAAATAAAGGAGATAAATAAATTGTCTGTACCACAAGTTATTGATGCTTCATTTCATGAAGAAGTAATAAAATCGAGTTGTCCAGTATTAGTAGATTTTTGGGCTCCTTGGTGTGGTCCATGTCGTATGGTTGCACCAATAATAGATCAAATAGCTAATGAATATAAAGATAAACTCAAAGTTGTTACACTTAATACAGATGAAAATCCTAGCACAGCTAGTGAATATGGAATAAGAAGCATACCTACACTAATGATTTTTGTAGAAGGTCAACGAGTTGATACTGTAATTGGAGCTATTCCGAAATCAACTCTTGCAATCACTTTAAAGAAATATATTAAGTAAAGATAGTCAATAATGAAATTTAACATAAATACAATTGACAAAAAGTTAAGGATTGAAAAATAATAATATGGTAAAAAAATGTATGTTAACATTCAAAAAACCAAATAATGGTTATAAAATCTCGCATTCGCATGTAAGAACTAAAAAAGTACAAAATATTAACCTACAAACTAAAAAAATATGGTCATATAAACAAAAACGATGGATTAAAATAAAAATATGTACAAAAGCAATAAAATCTTTACATAAATTTAATATATGAGTCTATATTTTTTATTAAAAATCAACTATAAGTAGTGACAATTTAAATATAGTATGATACTATTTATAATATATAATGCTATTTAAACAGAGAGTAATGGGAGAAAAAATTATGGAATCACTACAGTATATTAATCATATGAACATAAACGATGATTCAGATATAGACGATCTATCATTAGAAACACCTATAGGTTGGTCTTCAACTTGTTTTGATGAAACAATTCATTATTATATAGACTGCAATTCAACTTCCTTAGAGATTAAAAATCAAAATGGAAATGAAGTTAGTTAATTAATATTAAAAAATAAGATGGTACTACGTTAATTTTTGTATTACCATCTTAAAACTCTAAAATGCTAGTATAGCTCAACTGGTAGAGCAGCTGATTTGTAATCAGCAGGTTATGGGTTCAAGTCCCCTTACTAGCTTGTTATAAAAAATAAAATACTACATTTATTGAAACAATTAAATCTTAGTAAGCATTTATCAAAATTTAGCTTAATCCAAGATTTTGTAAAATAGGTATATTAGCTAAAAGTAAATAAGCAAAACCTGATCCACCTACAGCTCCAACCAAAAAACCAGCTGTAAATTGTCCCCATCCTTCTGATGTCTGTAGTATGTCTTTTGAATCATTTTTATCAAATGAAACATTACCATACATTGATAAACATACAGTCAAAATAATAATTAATCCTACAGAAGATAAAAAGCCTGATAATAAAGCTACATCTGTATTTCTTAAAGGACCTAACTTATCAAAAGGACCAACCAAAAAATAACCATGAGCCATCCCAATTTCTAAGCCTCTTAAGAGAGGAGAAAGGCCTCTTCTGTAAGCAGGCAAGTTACTTAATAAACCTTTAGTAAATGTTGAAGTACTAACAGGAGTTGATAAATTGCCTACAAAAGGATCATTATTATATGATTGAATAAAATCTGACATAATTCTGTTCTCCAGAAGTAATAAATAATATATAAGTAATTATAATCCATCGAATTTATATAATAAACTATAGACTTGATTTCATTATATTAAATTCTATATATTAATACTAATAATTAGTATTATTTTAATATCAACAATAAACAATTATATTCTATAATAATCTTATTGTTATATATGACTCTAATTATATTAATAAATCTATATATCTCAAACAATCAATTACCAAAGGAGTTTTAATCATACTATGCATGTTTTTATTAGCTATATACTATTTACAACCATATTTACTGGATTAGCACTAAGCTTATATTTTGGTTTACAGTCAATTAGATTAATATAGGCAAATTAATTATACACAAAAATAAATATATGTATCAAAAGCCAATCTTTTGATACTCAAGTAATTCCTTAATCCAACTTTTACATTTAAAAACTACATTTTTATACTATGCCTCAAATTAAGATAGACAAGATATTAGGATCTCGACGAATCAGCAATTATTGTTGGGCTACAATAATTTTCACAGGCGGATTAAGTTTTTTTTTAGTTGGTTTATCTAGTTATTTTAAAATAGAATTATTGCCTTTCACAAAATCTACTGATTTGTTATTCTTACCTCAAGGTATAATTATGACATTTTATGGAACAGCTGCTATATTTATTAGTTTATTTTTATGGTTAACTATTATATGGAATGTAGGCTCTGGCTACAATGAATTCAATCGTGATCGTGGATTAATTACTATATTTCGCTTAGGCTTTCCAGGCAAAAATCGTGTTTTACAATTAGAATATCAAATAAATGAGATTTATTCTATTAAAGTTAGTATACAAGAAGGATTAACACCTAAAAGAGAAATTTATTTAAAAACAAAAGATAATAGAGAAATACCTTTAACACAAGTTGGTCAACCTATGCTTTTATCAGAAATAGAAGAACGAGCAGCATCCTTAGCAAAATTTTTGGGAGTTGTACTTGAAGGTATAAACTAAATATAAATTGAACAAATAACAGTAAAAAAACTTTTAACCACAATACTAAAATATATGATACTATTAGATTATTAGCGGGTATAGTTTAGTGGTAAAACCTTAGCCTTCCAAGCTAATGATGCGGGTTCGATTCCCGCTACCCGCTTCAATGAAATAAATCTAGATTGCATCTGGCTGGATTCGAACCAGCGACGTCCTTAATAAGATGGCGGATTATTAGAGTCGATTTCTTTAAAAACCTCTCTTACAAAACCGTACTTGAAATTTTCACTTCATACGGCTACTATCTATTAATTTGTTGTAAAAATGTCATATATAGTAAGTTTAATCTCATTTTGATTATAAAAGCAATAAATAATTTACTATTCCAGTAATTATGTAATTTACGTAACTCGAATCTCAAAACTTTTTTATATTTTTTTTTGTACCAAAAATATAAAATATCAGAAAATAATTTATACAACTTTTTAACTATAACGAAAGATAGTAATATATTATAAGATTCAAAAAAAAGTTTTAGTAAATTGAATAATTGCTGTATAAATTGTTTTAATTTTATATGGTTATTGATACGTAAACGTTTTAATGAATCTTTACTGTATAGTAAATGTTTGCAACAATATACTAAGTAATTATATGTATTTTTACTTAATTCTAAATTCCAATACAGATCATAAACTAATAACTTATGCATTTCTTTTACTATCCAATAAAAACAGTAAATTTGACTTCTCAAGTACTTTTTATTTTTATTAATGTATAAGCTAATATGGCTATGTATAGATTTAGACACAATATATAAGTTTTTAATAAAATCACTGTAATACAAATTAGTTGAATTACATAATCCGTATTTAATTGATATATATCGACTGAAGATTTGATTTCTTTTCATGCTATAAATTCTTCTTGCTACAGGCATAAATTTAAAATTAAACCATTCAATCCCATGTAAATATACATTACATATTAAAGTATATATTCTATAATTAAAAGATATGAAGTCACCTGGTTGTAAGAAGGATGAATAACCAGATATTATACACGGTTCATTCAAACTTTGTATTCTTAACCATTTGATTATATTATAAAAAAAATATGGAAATGTTTGTATTTTTTTTTTATATATTTAATATTAATATATTGACTTGGTATATAATAATTGAAATTAATTAAGCAAGTGCTTTTTACACTATCAGTATGATTGTAAGAAATAACATTTTTGCCTTCTAGTTGAGATGATATATGATTATATATACTTGTATCAAAGTTAGACTTGAATTTTATGCTCCACTCTGGTTGTAAACATAAATAGATTATATATTGCTCAATCTTTTCTATCATAGATTGAAAAGATCTATATATTTTATATGACCTTTGGTAATCAAATAAAAGGCTAAAAATATGTGTTTTATGTATATCTGATATACTATAGTTTTCATTATCCCAGTTCATATAAGAATCTTTTATAGATTGACATATATGCTGAATTGCCATAATTTTAGCTTCATTAGAATTCACTAAATTATTTTGTGCTTTGTATATTAAATTTTTGTCACACATTTTCGCAGCTTTGTATATTTTATACTTTAGTACAGCAACCCTTTGGTTTATTTGATCCCATGGTAAATATTTCCATTTAGTTTTTTCGTCAAGTATGTAACTAGTCATTATTATATATGAATTTCGTATAACCAGGTATGATGTGAATTAATAGACGTAATAAGTTTGTTTTGAATATAGTTTATAATTTAACTACCTAATCAATAACTTTACTATTACTTCTTACTGATAAATATTTTATATTTGCCTTAAATGTAACTAATAATTTATTATAGTATTTTATACTTACCAGTTTCTCCGTTCCATACTTTTTATAGCCTTTGTTAACTTAGGTTCCTCTCTATATACTGACTGCCGCTAATAAGAATCATGCTCATATTAACTCATAATAATACAGCTTAAGGGCAATAATATATATATTTTAAAATCATTATTAAAATATATTCTAATAATCAGTACTTTCTACAAGGGTTTGTTTTCCTAACCATATTAACTTGTGAATGAGTTTGCTTTATTTATTTATAATTAAGGCTAACATATAAATAAATTAACTCATCAATTATATTCATGATTCAGAATAGATGGATTTGAACCAACAAAAAAAGTATAGTTTATCTAAATCTTCATTTGTTAAGATTTGATTTTTAGTTAGCTAACCTAAAATCAATAATTATAGATCGGTTAACACCTAAAAACGGGTCACACATGAGTCCGCTGCCTTCGGCCTCTCGGCCACAGATGCTTAAGAAATAATATTAAACTTAAATATGTAAAAAATCAAGTGTCTTATTCATTCATATTATGATAAGTTGCAACAGCTGATGGCGAAATTTTATTTAAATACCTAAAAATCCAATATTTAAATATAGTATCTAAAACAACAGGAAATGTAGAAATAAAAACAAAAATAAAATCTCTACTTTCAGGCAAACCCAAATGTCTTAAAATCATTTCTATAATTACTTCCCAACCATGAGGAGAATGAAAACCAACAAACATATCTGTAAATAATATAATCAGAAAAGCTTTAGCTGTATCACTTAAACTATATATTAATTCATTCAAAAATGATCTCAATATAGAAAACTGTCTTTTACTGGATATAATAACGGAAATAAAAATAGCTATTGATAATAAATCTGCTAAAATATTCTTAATAGCACAAGAGCTTTCATGAGCATAGTCTATAGCAAGTTCTAAAGCTTTTTCTGTCATTTTATAATTAATTAAATTTGAAGAAGGATGATCTATTTTCCCAATAAGAACTTCAAAATGTAACTTTTCCTCAAATCTTTGTAATTCCGCGAATGCTCGTTCCTCTTGTGATTGATTAAGAAAAATAATATGCTCATCTTTATTCCATAAATAGTTAATAAAAGGCCCGAAAAGGAAGCTTTTAGAAATTTGATTCATAAGAATAGGCATAATAAATAAGAAAACAAGATATTTAACTGATGCAACAGTTTGGTATCTGGCTACCTTAAATTCTTCTATAGCTTCGACTTCAGCGTTTGGATCTAACTCTTTTTTAAATTTTTCAAAAAGCTTACTAATTGATCTAGGTATCACACCAGTTTTATCCAAAGATGACTGGTTAATTTTTTTTAAATTCCAATATTTCATAATTAAATATCAAAGAATATAAATTAATAAGAAATTAATATATAATTAGATTGCATAAATCCTCAAAATCAAATATTGTTACATCAATTTAAAAACATAATTAATATACTTTTTAATTTAATTAGGATTATACTAAATGCCATTTATCTTTTTTCATTTACTTGTTCTTATTTCCTCTTTATTGCCTTATAATTCTAAAAAGACACATTATCTAAATTATTATGCAATGGTTTCCAACGTTTACTTTAACAAAACATTAAAATCTAATGAGTTTAATCATACACAAGTAAAAGTCAATAGATGTAATAAACATTTGTTACGAAAAATAATGGATTGTAAACAAAATCAATATGCTAAAATTAAAAATTTTAGAAATTTTCACTTCAATAATATACATTTAAAAAAATACATACATATATTAAAAAATTCTGGATGTATTAGTTCTATTAATAAATATACAATATTGTATACAAAATACAAACAAGATATTTTTAACGTAAATATATATCCTGTTATAAATCAAATAAATATTGCAAAACATAAAAAGTTGAAAATATGTAGTAAACTTTTACGAAAAATATTTCTATATCAATTAGGAATGCCTAAAAATTTTTTGTTGATTGATTCCATCCTTGACAAAATACATCTTTGGTATCTATCACGTGGTTATAAATGGTCAAGTATCAATATAAAAAATACATCTCAGATGAACAAGATTAATTTAACCATTAATGAAGGTAAAATTCATTCTGTATATATAGAATGTAAAACTGAACAAATAAAAAAAAACACACCTTTGATGAATTAAATAATTTCATGGTAAAAAATCTTGATCTTTTGCCTAATAAAATATTAAATTTATACGCATTAGAATCTAGGATATTATATTTTAAAAAAGAAAGAATAATAAAAAATTGTAGTTATAACATCAGTACTTTATCAAAAGGATTAATTGTACATATAAAATATAGCTTGTATAATAACCAAATAAAATATATTTATAAACAAGAAGATGCTAATATATTTGGAAATAATACTTTAACATTTCCAAAAAATTTACTAAATAAACTTACATTATTCAGGCCTCAACAATCTTATATATTAGAATTTAAATACAGATTGAATTTTATAAGAAAATTACAAATTAAGCTAAGTACCTCTGTGACTTTACCCAACATAAATATAAAGTTATCGCTTCTAAAAATAATGAGTGATTACATAGATATTTACTTTTCATATATTTACTATATTATTTATTACTATAAATTTACATATAATTATAATTATATCCAAATTATTAATTCTAATCTCTGCACTAAAGACATATCAAATTTAAGAATAAGAACAGAAAATTTAAAGGTAAAATTACAATACTTCTTAAAAGATAAAATGAATATAATTCAAAAATTAGTTATACAATATGAAGAAAAACACTTCATCTCAATTTATAATTATTCTTATATAAATATGCAGATAAATACTAATCATTATTTATGTAACATATCTAAACTAATAAGATTACAAGAATTATATTTATTATTAATATTGAAATATCCTATATTTAGATATTCTAACATTGTAAAAAATTCTGCGATATATTTAAATTTTTTGTTTTATTATGATAATGAAATAATTAAATACATGAATTATATAATTAACTTATATCCTTATATATTTTTGAGTTACAGTAGAATATTTAACCCACCATTAATTTTACCTAATATATATAAAAATACTATACAATTAAATATAAAAGCTTATATATTTGATATTACTAAAAATTTAATTGCTACAACATCATTTAGCGATATATATGATGAATGTACTAACAGAAGAAATTTGTATAATTCTAAATTAATTCATAAAACTAATTATTTACTTAATATAAAATATCAGATATATCCAATTAAATATATTGCCATATATTTCTTGATTAGTTATACCAAGAATATATCATATCAAATTTTATATTTAGCTGATATGTATAAATCAAAATTAATATATCAAGATTATTATCAAATAAGTATTGGTGTGAATTTATATAGTCCATTTAGACAAATGCCTGTTCTGTTTATGGAATATTTTACAAACAATAAATATGAAAATATTTTGTATGTAGGCACAAATCTTAATTAAATTATATTTTACAATAGCATGATATACGAAAATATTTTAAATAAATTAGAAGGACAATGGATATGCCAAAGAAGCAATTATTTTATTCATAAGAAGAAAGTAGACTATAATAAACAAGAAATAAATCTCAAACAAATAGAGAATATATACATACGAGAAAAAGAAGACCATTTAATATATAATTACCATTTATATAACAAAAAAAATTATGAAAGAACATATTACTTATTTTTTCAAGACAAGCGGTCTAATATTGGGGAATTACATAAAATCACAAATGATGAAATTAAATATTACAGATTTAAAATTTATACACATAACTGTATTAAAATTGAATCCGTAAAAAAAAATATATTATATTATGAGTATATTTATCTAATTAACCCCAAATTCAAAATAACTATTTGCGTATTGAAAGAAAATCACAAGTATTTAGCTGCATCTTTTATATCAGAAATCAAAGTCTCTAATTAATCATACTAAAAATACTATAGAATATATTACTCTAAATCTTTTCTGTTTGGATTTCTAGAAGGATCATTAGATAAAAAACCAAAAAAGAAAAGAGATACAAAAAAAATAACCGTTGTATAAACAAAGATTTTTAAAGTAAACATAATGAATATCCTATTTAATAATTATAAAATTTCAAAACAAGTCAATAATATTGTATATGAAAATTATACTAAAGGAATAAAATACTAAAAAAACTCAATAATTTTATTGTAGATTTAAGTATATATGTTGTGTATTTTATTAATTTTGACAAAAATTATTTTCGTTTTTTTTTATTTTTGTTTAAAAATCTTGTTTTTTTAATATAAATAGAGCTTTCAATAATTACAGTATTTTTCTCTTTATATAAATCAAAAACTTGCCTAGCTATTTTTCCTTTTGCAAATACTTTAATTTTAATATTTGCCATATTATCCAAAAAATTATTTAAAGACACTGACATATAACAAAAATTTTGATGTTTTATTTTTATTAATTTAGGTTGACTTAATAAATAAGCTGTAAAAACAAAAATATTCATAATATAATTTTTAGTACAATAAAATTAAAAATTACTTTTGTTGATTTGCTGATTAATTGACTGATAGTTTATTTCTTTTAGTTTTTTCATAACTTTGCTAAAGTATTCTTTAAAGTAGTCTTCTAATGTTTCTGTGTCTTTTTCATTAGTTTGTAAAAGACCGTAAACTTCACTCATTGATGTATTAAAACTATCACTACTTGCTAAAACTGCAGTAAAAGCCAATCTGTCAGATATATTCCAACTCCATTGAAAAAAATATGTTAGCCTGCGAAGCAGGGTTAAAATGAAGACCGGAATTCGAGAGATCCTGGACCTTTGGCCAGATAGCTTTTCGCATAATTCGACAATTTCCATTGAATTCCAAGATTTACAACCCACCAAAGGTAAAATTTTGTTTTTAGTTTTTGCTATAGATAAACTTCTAATTGTTAGTTTAGCTATATCCTGAGTATCCATATAGGCTACTGACTTAACATCATCTGCAATCCAAACTGTCTGATTATCTAAAATAGGTAAAGCATATTGCGCAATTAAACCTTGAAAAAAACCAGCTAAATTAAAAATTGTATAATCAATTCCTGAATTTATTAAATAATCTTCTATAATTATTTTCATCTTAATTAAAGGTATTTCAGAATATTTATTCGCATTAAGAATAGAAAAGAAAATATATCTTTTAATATAAGCTTTTTTAGCTGCTTCTATTAAAATATATTTACCATAAAGATCTATCTTGGCAGCATTATATAAATCAGAAGTTCTAGCAGTAGAAGCATCTATAATTGCTGTAATACCTAATAATGTTGGTGGTATTGTTTCTGGTAATTTTAAATCCCCATAAACTAGCTCTGCACCCCATTCTTTTAAAAATGCAGCCTTACGAAAACTTCTAACAAAACATTTAACTTGAAAACCTTCATCTAAAGCTCGTCTAACAATTTGTCTTCCTAAAGTACCTGTTGCGCCTAAAACTAATAAACTCATATAATTCTTCTATATTTAATATTATCTAAAATATAGGTAGAAAGGGACTTGAACCCTCATAACTATAAGTTGTCACATTTTGAATATGATGCGTATACCAATTTCGCCATCTACCTTAGTATTATATATCCATACTATAGATTATAAAATTAATCATGATTTATATCCATTAATATAAACTTATATGAACTTAATGCAAAACTTTTTACTTGATAGATATACTCATTCGCCTAAGACTTGGTTACATAAAGTAAAATCACGTTATAAAATATATGTTCTGTTTACGTATTTATATATTGTTCTATATACTCATGAGAAACATATTGCGAGCAGTATATGTGTATATTTGATGTTTTTTTTCTACTTTAAAAGTAAAAATAATAACTATAAAAAATTTTCATTTCATATTTTATATATAGCATGTATATTAATCTATATAACTATTATATTAATTGAATCATTATTTAATATATATGTAATAAGATTATCGTATATTTATTATTTTCTGATATATCTATTTAATAGATATATATTACAGTTAAGAATACTTTTAATTTTTATCCATTATTTTCTTACTATTAGTATAATATTTTTAACAACAACATATGAAGATATAACATTTTGTTTTTTTGAATTATTGAAACAATATGAAAACAAGCGAGCAAATAAAATTATTTTTATTTCTACTTTTGCTTCACAAGCTTTAGAAGGTATTACTACAAAAATTCGATATATGCTGCTAAATATAAGGATAAAAAAAATTACTAGATTATTTAAATTTAAGTATTACATTTATTTAATATCACAATCTATTCAAGAAATATATAGTGATATTTATAGAATATCTACTGTATTATATGCTAGAGAACTAAATGATAATTTGATATATATTACTTTTATTTATGAATAAATTCGTAAAATTTGACTTAAGTATTATGTAATTTTATATAATAAATATTAAAATTTATATTAATAATGAATATTACAAATAACGAACATAAAAAACCTAAGCAATAATATGACTATAGATAATTTTATAAATCAACCATATAAATATGGATTTTATACGAATATTGAATCTGATAGTTTACCCCCTGGTTTAAATAAAAATATTGTTGAAAGTATATCAGCAAAAAAAAATGAACCTATGTATCTAAAAAATTTTCGGCTCAATGCTTATAAAAGATGGACGAAAATGAATGAACCAACATGGGGAGAATTAAAATACAAAAAAATAGATTATAATAAAATCACTTATTATTCTGCACCTAAATATAAAAAAAGTCTCCAAGATTTAGATGAAGTTGATCCAGAAATATTAGATACATTCAATAAACTAGGAATTCCTTTAACAGAACAAAAAAAATTAACTAACGTTGCTGTTGATGCCGTATTTGACAGCACATCTGTAGCTACAACTTTCCAAAAAGAGCTTGCTGAAGTTGGTGTTATTTTTTGCTCTATTACTGAAGCTGTATATAAATATCCGAATTTAATAAAGAAATATTTAGGATCTGTTGTTCCTGTTGGTGATAATTATTTTGCTGCATTAAATTCTGCTGTATTTAGTGACGGTTCTTTCTGTTATATTCCTCCTAATACACATTGTCCACTAGAACTTTCTACATATTTTAGAATTAATAATAAAGAAGCTGGACAATTTGAGAGAACTCTTATTGTAGCTGATAAAAACAGTTATGTAAGTTACCTCGAAGGGTGTACAGCACCACAATTTAGCAATAATCAACTACACGCAGCTGTTGTAGAGTTAATAGCTCTTGAAAATGCTACAATAAAATATTCGACTGTGCAAAATTGGTATTCTGGAAATTCAAAAGGCGAAGGAGGGATTTATAACTTTGTAACTAAACGAGGATTATGTGCAGGAGATAATGCAAAAATTTCATGGACACAAATAGAAACAGGTTCTGCTATTACCTGGAAATATCCTAGTTGTATTTTAACAGGTAAAAATACAATGGGAGAATTTTCTTCTGTAGCTTTAACTAATCACTATCAACAAGCAGATACTGGAAGTAAAATGATACATATTGGAATTAATACAAAAAGTAAAATTATATCAAAAGGTATTTCTGCAGGTTTCTCTGTTAACAGTTATAGAGGTTTAGTAAAAATTGGTCCTAAAGCTAACCATGCACGCAATTATTCTCAGTGTGATTCCTTATTATTAGGAAAACTATGTCAAGCTAATACATTCCCTTATATACAAGTAAGAAATCCTTCGGCAAAAATAGAACATGAAGCTTCAACTTCAAGAATTGGAGAGGAACAAATATTTTATTTTTTACAACGAGGAATTAATGTAGAGGAAGCTGTTAGTTTAATGATTAGTGGATTTTGTAAAGAAGTGTTACAAGAACTGCCCATGGAATTTGCTATGGAAGCAGATAAATTATTAAACCTTAAGTTAGAAGGAACTGTTGGATAAATATATAAAATGAACAATCAAAATATGTTAAAAATTGAGAACTTACAGGTCACGATCAACAATAAAGATAAGCTTTTGAAAGGTATCAATTTATCTATCAATAAAGGTGAAATACATGCAATAATGGGAAAAAATGGCTCAGGCAAAAGTACTTTAGCAAAAGTAATTGCTGGCCATCCCAAATATCATATAATAGAAGGTAAAATTTTATTAAATCAACAAGATATTACTTATGAAGAAGCAGCAGTTAGATCTCACAAAGGTATTTTTCTTGCATTTCAATATCCAGTAGAAATACCTGGAGTAAATAATATAGACTTTTTAAGATTAGCATATAATTCTAATAGAAAAGCTAATCAAAATGCAGAATTAGATCCGTTATCTTTTTTTGAATTAGTTAGTACAAAAAGTAAGACTATTGATATGCAATCAAACTTTTTAACCAGGAATGTTAATGAAGGCTTTTCCGGTGGAGAGAAGAAAAAAAATGAAATTTTACAGATGGAATTACTCAATAGTAAGCTAGCAATATTAGATGAAATTGATTCAGGACTCGACATAGATGCACTTAAAACTATCGCCCAACAAATTAATCAGTTTAAAAGCAAATGTAATTCAATTCTTATAATTACACATTATCAAAGATTATTAGATTATATTATTCCTGATTACATACATATAATGGATGAAGGAAACATAATATATACAGGCAGTTCAGATATAGGCCATCAATTAGAAAGACATGGTTATGAATATATCTATAACATAAATCAAGTATAAACTTATTAAGGTAAAACTTATACCATAATTCAAAATTAAATTAGGATATTTGATAATTATAAGTATATTAAAATATCCTAATAATTCTAATTAAACCTAAACTGAAAAAGCTTGCTTAACATCTTCAATTGATTGTTTTAACAACTCTTCTGTTTCTTCGCTTAATTTTTTAGTAGTACGTATACTCTCTCCAAATTCAGGTTTTGAGTTACGTAAATCTTCCCTTAAAGCTTTAACAAAATCCTTAACTTGCAGTAAATCAACATCATCTAAATAACCATTAATGCCTGTATAAATAATAGCTGTTTGCTCTTCAACAGGAATAGGAGAATTTTGTGCTTGCTTTAAAATTTCTCTTAAGCGCTGGCCGCGAGATAACTGATTTTGTGTTGCTTTATCTAAATCAGAAGCAAACTGAGAAAAAGCTTCTAATTCTGCAAATTGAGCTAATTCTAACTTCAATTTCCCTGCAACTTGCTTCATAGCTTTAATTTGAGCTGCTGAACCTACACGAGAAACAGAAATTCCAACATTAATAGCTGGACGAATACCTGAATTGAATAAATCTCCAGATAGAAAAATTTGACCATCTGTAATAGATATAACATTTGTAGGAATATAAGCAGAAACATCTCCAGCTTGTGTTTCAATAATAGGTAAGGCGGTCATACTACCTCCCCCTAATTCACTATTAAGTTTTGCAGCCCTTTCTAATAGTCGAGAATGCAAGTAAAAGACATCTCCTGGATAAGCTTCTCGTCCAGGAGGTCTACGTAGTAATAAAGACATTTGACGATAAGCTTGTGCTTGTTTAGTTAAATCATCATATACTACTAAAGTTGCTTTACCTTTATACATGAAATACTCTGCTAATGCAGCACCTGTATAAGGAGCAATATACTGTAATGTAGCTGGATCATCAGCGTTGGATGCTACAACTATTGTATATTCTAAAGCACCTTTCTCTTGTAAAGTAGATACAACCTGAGCAACTGATGAAGCCTTTTGACCAATAGCAACATATATACAAATAACATCTTGACCTTTTTGATTAATAATAGTATCTAGTGCTACTGCAGTTTTGCCTGTTTGTCTATCACCAATAATTAACTCTCTTTGACCTCTTCCTATAGGAATCATTGAATCAATTGCTGTAATACCAGTTTGCAAAGGTTCGCAAACTGATTGTCTGCCAATAATACCTGGAGCGTAAGATTCAATTAATCTTGTTTCTGAAGAATTTGGTAAACCCTTTGCATCAATTGGTCGTGCTAATGGATCTACAACTCTACCTAAAAAAGAATCACCAACTGGTATCTGAGCAATTTTACCTGTAGCTTTCACAGAACTACCTTCTAATATATTTCTACCATCACCCATTAAAACTACTCCAACATTATCGCTCTCCAAATTTAGAGCTATACCAATTGTGCGATCTTCAAACTCCAATAACTCTCCAGCCATAACTTCATCTAGGCCATATACTCTTGAAATACCATCTCCAACCTGCAAAACAGTACCTATATTGGCTACTTGAACTTCTTGTTCATACTTATCAATTTGTTGACGTATAACATTGCTTATTTCGTCTGGTCTGATATTTAACATATTAAAGTTATAAATTATTATTTATTATATATCTTATTTTAAATACTTATATTTGAAGCTGAGTTCAAATAAGCGCCTATATGCTTTAATCTTCCATATAAACTAGTATCAATAGTCTTAGATCCTATCTTTACAATAAAACCAGCTATTAATATGGGCTCTATTGTAATTACAAGCTTTACGGTTGTACTGTTAGTTATGTCTTTTATTTTACTTATTAATGCATTTTGCTGGATATCTGTTAAAATAATTGGCGTAAGTATTTCTGCTACTACAATTGACTGTAACTGATACACTAATTCTAAATACTTACTAATAATAATATCTAATAGTGTAATTCTACGCCTATCTATAAGAACAAGTAAAAACCTAATAACAAGACTGTGGACTTGATTAGCAAATAGCTTATTTACAACATTTTTTTTCACTTCCGTTGTAACTAAAGGATTATAAAAAAATGTTTTGAGTTCTTTTGATTCTTTTAGTATTTCAGATATTAAAGATAAATCCTGGTTTACCTCATTTAATACAGAAGCATTATTAGCTGATTCGACAAGAGCTTCTGCATAAGGAATAGCAACCTTAGACATAAATCCTTGACTGCTCATAAATGACCTCCCAATTGAGCAATATTGTTATCAATAATTTTACTCTGAAGAGCAGGAGTGATTTGATTTTGCAACTGCATAGTAACTCTTTTTATAGCTAAAGATGTAATCTGAAGCTGAATTTGTTGTTTAATTTGAATTTCAGCTGTTGCAATACTGGCTTTACTAGCAGATATTAATTTATTTACATCTGCTTTTCCTTGATCTAATATAGATTGCCTAACTTTTTGCGCAGTTAATTCCGCTTCCTTTATAATTTGTGTAATAACCATTTGTGTTTGAGCAAGCTGCTTCTCTGACTCGCTCAATCTTAAATTAGCTTGCTGTAAACGTTCTTCTGATTCTTGTATAGCCAATAAAACTTTTTCCTGTCTGGTAACAAGAATAGAGCCTAAAAACTCTTTTAATACATATATAAGACCTGATAGTAACAATAGAATATTAATTACATTAGCTTCTAAAAAATCTGTATTAAAACTAATACCTTCTTTAATATTCGTCTCAAAATTTGCAATTATATTAAAAACTTGCATAGAATTTTCCATTCTTTCTATATATCCCAAATATTACAAATTATTTAAAATAGTAACAAAATTTTATAGTTATCATATTTATTAATCATTTAATAACTTTACTTTAATCATATCACTTAAAGTATCAACTTGTGTTTCCAAAGTCTTTAAAGCGTTCTCTTTCTGAACATTTAACTGATCATATGCTTCAGATACTAATCTTTCTGCATCCATCTGTGCCTCTTTTATTTTCACAGATACTATTTGTTGAGCTTGCTCTTGAGCCACTTTAATAATATCTTGAGCTTTTTTTCTTGATTCTGCTAACTGATGTTCATATTTTTTTGTCAACTCATCAGCTCTTAATAAAGAAGCAGAGGCTGTAGTTAAACTATTACGAATATATTCATCCCTTTCGTCCAGTGCATTAATAACAGGCTTATAAAAAATAGAATTTAATGCAATAGTTAAAGCAAAAAACTGCAATGCCATTAATGGCAAGGTTGCATTAAAATCAAATAGCCCCCCTTCTGTCTCTGCACTTAACATCTGGAATAATAGAAACGAAAATTCAATCATTTACCTATATATTAATGTTAGATTTATATTTTAGATACAAATTTCATAATTACAATCTGATAAAACGCTTAGCTTCTAATTCTAGAATTAATAATAGAAATATAAAAACTAAGCGTAAATAACTAATTTAACCCGTGTAAGGATTTGCAAATAAAAGTGATAATGCAACTACTAAACCATATATTGTTAAAGACTCCATAAAAGCTAAACTTAGTAGAAGCGTACCTCGAATTTTGCCTTCAACTTCTGGTTGTCTAGCAATACCCTCTACAGCATTAGCTGCAGCGCTACCTTGACCAATTCCAGGTCCAATCGCAGCAAGACCTACAGCAAGACCAGCAGCTATAACCGAAGCAGCAGAAATGATAGAATCCATAAATAGTATTATATAATTAGAATATATAGAAAATTAACAGATTTCAAATTCAAATAATACAAGTTTAACTAACTATTCAAGATATTAAATTGATATATTGATTTTAATGATCACCATGTCCTTCCATAGCTTCACCTATATAAGCAGCAGATAAAGTAGAGAAAATTAATGCCTGAATAGAACTGGCAAATAGTCCTAATATCATAACAGGTAATGGTATTAAAATTGGAACTAGTAACGTAAAGACTGACACAACAAGTTCATCAGCTAAGATATTACCAAATAATCTAAAACTAAGAGACAAAGGTTTTGTAAAATCCTCCAAAATATTAATTGGTAATAATACGGGTGTTGGTTCAATATAACGCATAAAGTAACCTAAACCATTTTTACTTAAACCAGCATAGAAATATGCCATTGAAGTTAATAAAGATAGAGCAACTGTGGTATTTATATCGTTAGTAGGCGCTGCTAATTCACCTTCTGGCAAATGAATTAATTTCCAAGGAATTAAGGCACCTGCCCAATTGCTACCCAAAATGAATAAAAAAATAGTTGCGATATATGGAACCCATGAGCGATATTCATGCTCTCCTATTTGATTTTTTGCTATATCTTGCAAAAATTCCAGTATAAATTCCATAAAATTTTGCCATTTTCCAGGTATTTTATCTAATTTTCTAGTTCCTATAAAAGCAATAGTAATCAATATAGCTATTACCAACCATGAAACTATAAAAACTTGTCCATGTAATTTATAACTACCTATTGTCCAATATAAATGCTTACCTACTTCAACTGCAGATACTGGAGCAAATGAAAAAATTTCTGCTAATTTTGTATAATCCATAAAAATTATGATTTAAATAAGTAGTATACATAATTTGAATATATTAGATTTTTACTTTAAATCTCTTTATTAATTAAAATAAAAACACTATTACAATTAATTATATATTGATATAGTAATTATTTAACTTTATTTTTAAATTTTCAACAGTTTTTACTATATAAAATAAAATATATATAATTTAGTTTGAATCTATTTTTTCACCCAGCAAGAATCTTTGAAAACGCCTTACTTTTATATTCTCTCCAAGTAAAGCTATATGTTCTTTAACCAAATCTTGAATTACAATATTTTGATCTTTTATAAAGGTTTGGTGCATTAAAGACATTTCTTTTAATCTTTTATCTACTCTTGCTTTAATAATTTGATCTTTTATTTTAGGGGGCTTATCAAGAATATCTTCTTTTCCCGACTCAATCCTAATTTCATTATCAACAATATATTGAGGTATGTCATTTACAGATACATAAAAAACACTTTGACAAGCTGCAACTTGCATAGCTAAATTTTTAGCTAACTTTTGAAATTCAATACGTCTAGCTACAAAATCTGTTTCACAGTTTAATTCAATTAACACGCCTATTCTTGAACCTATATGAATATAGCTGTCTATTATACCTTCTGTTGCTAATCTTGTTGATTTTTTATCAGCCGATGCTAATCCCTTTTTACGTAAATTCTCTAAAGCTATTTCCATATTTCCATCTGCTGCTTGAAGAGCTTTTTTACAGTCCATCATACCAGCCCCCGTTTTAATACGTAATTCCTTAACAAAATGTGGAGAAATTTGTATTTTCATCTCATATTCATCCCTAATCAATTATTAAATCATTATTTTAATTTAGGCTTGCTATCTAACTTTTTGGGTTATGATTTGCACCTTCTATTATAGAATCAGCTATTTTGCTAATAATTAACTTAATAGATCTAATAGCATCATCATTTGCTGGTATTGGAATATCTATAATCTCCGGATTGCAATTTGTATCTAATATACAAATAGTAGGTATACCTAATTTAATACATTCTTGAATAGCTGTTGTTTCACGTTTTTGATCTACAACTATAACAAAGTCAGGCAATTTACTCATATTTTTAATGCCGTTTAAATTTTTTCTTAATTTTTCTAATTCTCTACGGTAAATTGATGCTTCTTTCTTTGGCAACACATCAATCATACCAGCATCTTCTTCCATTTCTAATTTTTGCAAACGATCAACTCTTGATTTAATTGTCATCCAATTAGTTAACATACCGCCTAACCATCTTTGATTAACATAATAAGAATTAGAACGTATAGCCTGTTCTGCAATTACTCCGGCAGCTTGCCTTTTTGTACCTAAAAATAAAAATTTTTTCCCTTCTTGAGAAGCATCATGAATAAAATGACATGCTTCTGTTAATAATTGAGCTGTTTGCACTAAATCTATAATATGTATACCATTTCTTTCGGTATAAATATATGGAAACATTTTTGGATTCCATCTTCTAGACTGATGTCCAAAATGAGCACCAGCTTCCAGCAATTCACTTAATGAAACTATTGACATAACTTATGAAATAATTATATAGATAATAATCAAGAAAAAACAAAATAGAATTTATATTAATATGTAAACCATAATAACACAATGATCTAAATCCAACCTACAATATAGATATATTTACACTACACAGGAAATTATAAATTGTTATTTGTAGAATACATATGAGCATTTCTATCATCAACAATAATATCTTCAAAATTCAATTCTTTAGAGTTTTGAGTAAATGACAATAAATCTTTTCGATAAAAGTTTTGTATATTTCGACAATTAAATTGAGAATTATTATAAAGATTAAATCCAGTGCCAGCAGGTATTAAACGTCCTATAATTACATTTTCTTTTAAACCTCTTAGCCAATCTAATTTACCTGCAATAGCCGCATCTGTTAAAACTTTTGTTGTTTCTTGAAAACTAGCTGCAGATATAAAACTTTCTGTATTAAGTGACGCTTTAGTAATACCTAATAAAATTGGATGATATAATGCTTCTTCTTTACCTGATAAACGTAAGGACTGATTAATTAATTCTATTTTTTGCAGTTCTATAATTTCTCCTGGCAAACAATCAGCATCACCTCCATTCTCAATTTTTACCTTAGATGTCATCTGTCTTACAATCACTTCAATATGCTTATCTGAAATTTCTACTCCTTGAGATTGATAAACCAATTGCAACTCTTTAACTAAATATAACTGTAATATTAATAAACTAAGTCTTGTTGCATCATATAAACTTAGACCTTGATTCAAATATGTATGAAATTGAGACTCTAAAACTATATGTGGATTAAAAACTGTATCAGCTTTTTTACGCGCTTCTAAGATCTCTTCTATTCTTGGTAAACCCTGTACAATATCACCTGTTTTAGCTCTTTCAAAAATCAATGTAGCAATATTTTCACCTCTTTGCACTAAAGCTTGATGATTAACATGAACAAAAGAACCTCTAGATATTAAATATGGTTGTCCTAAACGAACAGTAACTTGATTATCCATAATAGAAATAACTCTTCCTGAACTATACGAAACAAGATTGGTAGCAATTTCATCTCCTGCATATACCCAATCATTTACATTCACTTTGATATTTTGATTATTATTAACAGAAAAAATTTTTGTATCTAGTGAAGTCACTAATAAGATTCTTGGATTGGAGGCTTTATTTTGCTGAATAGAAACTACTTGTCCTTGATGACAAGAGAATATTTCAGTTTGAGCTAATATAGTACCACTTTTAACATATTGATTATTTTTAACTAATAAACGCGTTCTTGTATATAAATTTTTTATATCAGTCGTATCATTTTTATCTTTCAAAGACAATTGATCCATTGTCACAATCTTCATCCTAAATATAGAGTTATTTCTTGAATCAGTATTTAACTGTAATGTACAAGTTAAATTTGAACATTCTTTATGTAAATCAGCTATTAAGTAAGTTTTAACAATGTCTATACCTGATACTGACTTTATCCTTTCGCCATCTCTAAAATAAATACGTTTTACTAATTTCAAATTACATATATTAGTATTAAAAGAGTCTCCAGAATATCTAAAATTTATAGTTTTGCTGGGAATTGAATAAACTACTACTGGTCTAATCAAATTAAATGGTTCATTTTTTATGTAAAAGTGTTCCCAATAAACTAATTTATCTGTTTTCAAATTATGAGTAATAATTTCGCCTGGTCTTAAAAAACCTCTAGATTTATTATCATGATGCTTAGAATATGGATATAATATACCTGGCTTAATTATAATTTCTCTAACAATACCTTCTTTTTGTACAATATCAATAATTCCACTGCTATTAGCAAAAATATTTTTTATAATTTCTGTACCTGCATCTATAAATTGACCATGCTTAACTAAAAGTAAAGATATATCTTTATTTATTTCATGTGTCTCTTCTGCTATCCATAGCACATAACCACCATTTATAATATCGTAGTAATCTTTTTTATTATGAACATCTATTTGTTTATCTGATACAGATAAATCCAAATATTTAATAATTCCTCCAGTATTTGTACGATAAACATCAGTAATCAACTCTGCTATCAATTGCTTGTCAACAATATATTGATTAGGTAAAGTTTTTAAAACAAATTGATCTTGCTCTTCTGTTATTAAAAAGTAGTGTTGATATCCATTATAAAATTTTGTCAAAACATCTATATTAATATATGTTTTGGAAGATGTAATAATAAGTATGTCTTTTATAAAATCTTGTTTCTTTTTGAAAATACGAATTCTGCCATTATAACGACTGATAAATTCAGTTTTTCCAATTAAATTATTTTCATATATAAAATCATTTTCAGAAATCACTAATTGAGCACCGTATGGTACAGTAAAAACATGTCCAGCAAGGATCCATACAACTCCACCCTTAACGACATTTTTAAAAGTCTTCTGTTCATTTTGTACTTCATTTAAAGATAAATCCTTTAAATAAATACTACCAGAAAAATCTGCTAAAACAGCTTTTTGTGCTTTTTCTGTAATAATCCTATTAGTCGTAGGATATTCAGCTATTACTTGACCGGATTTAATAAAATCTAAATTCTTCACAAACAATAATGAACCTTTAATTAAAGGTAAGCTTGCATGCCTTTTATTAACATCTACCAACTTTAATTTGGTATCTTTTTCTACTAAAAAAGCATGATCACCATGACGAGTTCGAGTATCACTTAAAATGATATTGCTTGGATATTTAACTTGACACTCAGAAGAACTAATTACGGTTTGAGCTAATTCACCTGTAAAAACTCCACCTGTATGAAAAGTCCTCATAGTTAGTTGAGTACCGGGTTCACCAATAGACTGAGCTGCAATAATACCAACAGCTTCCCCTAAATCTACAATTTTTCCATGAGCCAAATTCCATCCATAGCATAACTGACATACTGATTTTACAGCATCACATGTGATAGGTGATCTAACTAATACACTAGATATTCCTGAACCAACAATCTTATTAGCGAGTTCAGGAGATATTTCTTTATTTGCTGCAGCAATTAATCTTCCATTGAATGAATCAAAAATATCCTCTGCTAATACACGACCTATCAAAGCCTGACTCAAAGAAATTAAAGTTTTTCTATTATCTATCATGGCTTCTAAAAGAATACCTTTAGAAGTATTACAATCTGACTCTCTTATAATTACATCTTGAGCAACATCTACTAATCTGCGAGTTAAGTAACCTGAATCTGCCGTTCGTAAAGCCGTATCAACGAGACCTTTCCGAGCTCCATAAGAAGAAATAAAATAATCTGTTACTGTCAAACCTTCTCTAAAATTACTTGATATAGGTAAATCAATAATTTGACCTTGAGGATCTGCCATTAAGCCCCTCATACCTACTAATTGTCTTACTTGTGAAATATTAGCTCTTGCCCCAGAAAAAGCCATCATATAGATAGAATTTAAAGGATCCTTTTCTGTAAAATATTTAATGACTTGTCTTTTCAGAGTATCACTTGCATTATTCCATGTATCAATTACCTTTTGAAACCGCTCAACAGCTGTTATTTCTCCTCTTCTATACCTATTATCTGTATCATCTATTATTTCCATAGTAGTATTAAGAAGATGATTTTTGATAGGAGGAATACGTAAATCTTCTAAACTTAAAGATATTCCTGCTTTAGTTGCATATAAAAATCCTAAATCCTTCAAAGTATCTGCCATGTTAGAGGCACGAGCTATACCATAATTTCTAAAAGCCCATGTAATTAATTGTCTTAATTGTGATTTATCTACAACTTTATTTAAAAATAATGGTTCTATAAGTTTTTTTTGTGTCATAATTATAAAGTAAAAACAATAGATTATCAGGCTCAAATCAAAGACTCTCTAATAGCTTTATTAAACAAAATACGTCCAACTGTTGTACGAATATATTGAACAAGCATTTGGCCATCAACATTATACTTAACTATTCTATCAGAAAATATTTTAGTCGTAGTACCGTCAAAATTTAGTTTTGATGAAATGATAACTTGGTGAAAAGAATCATCTACTGTGCCATTAAAACGAACCCAAATTAAAGCATGCAAACTGATGTTATCCTGTTGATATGCCATTAATGCATCATCTAAATTAGAAAAATATTGATTAAAATTATGAACTAAAGTTGGATTATAGGTTGTCAAATAGTAACAACCTAATACCATATCTTGACTTGGCATCAAAATGGGCTGACCTGTTGCTGGAGATAAAAAATTATGTGGTGCTAACATCAGTAAGCGTGCTTCTGCTTGTGCTTCTAAAGATAAAGGCACATGTACAGCCATCTGATCACCGTCAAAATCTGCATTAAATGCGGGACAGACTAATGGATGCAATTTAATAGCCCTACCTTCTACTAAAATAGGTTCAAATGCTTGTATACCCAACCTATGCAAAGTTGGAGCTCTATTTAATAAAACAGGATGACCATATATTACTTCTTCTAATACAGTCCAAACAATTGGCTCGTTTTTCTGAATAATTTTTTTAGCAGCTTTAATATTATTTACTAAACCTTGTAAAATAAGTCTATGAATTACAAAAGGTTGAAATAACTCTAACGCCATTTCTTTTGGTAAACCACACTGATGCAATTTTAGATTAGGGCCAACTACAATAACTGATCTACCAGAATAATCAACTCGTTTTCCCAACAAATTTTGTCTAAATCTACCTTGTTTACCTTCAATTATATCAGAAAGAGATTTTAAAGGACGATTATTAGCTCCAATCACAGTTCGACCACGACGCCCATTATCCATTAAAGAATCAACAGCTTCTTGTAACATTCTCTTTTCATTTCTAATAATTATTTCAGGAGCTAATATAGCCTTAAGCCGTGCTAAACGATTATTACGATTAATGATTCTTCTATAAAACTCATTTAAATCAGCAGTTGCAAATCTCCCCCCATCTAACTGAACCATAGGTCTTAAATCTGGTGGTATAACAGGAATTACAGATAAAACCATCCACGAAGGATTTACTCCTGTAGAGAGAAAATTTTCTAGTAAACGTAATCTCTTCATTTTTTTATTAAACTTAGTAGATGGATTTTTAAATAATTTAGGTGGCCTTAATGACTCTTCTCTCAAAAGTTCTACAGCATTGTTGAGATCTATATTATCTAATAACTTCTGAACCGCTTCTGCTCCTATGCCAACTTCAATATTAAACAGACTAGAGGAATGGAAAGATAATTTTTCTTCTAAATTTCTCCATTCATAACCTTCTAAAAGTTGTTTATACTTTAATTTATGGTAATTACCTGGATTAATGACTACATAAGAATGAAAATATACAATCTTCTCTAACTCTTTTATAGTTAAATCTAAAGCTAATGCAATATAACTTGTACTTCCTTTTAAATACCAAACATGAGTTACTGGAGCAGCCAACTCAATATATGCCATACGATGTCTTCTGACTTTTGATTCTGTTACTTCTACACCGCATCGTTCACAAACAACACCTTTATAACGAAATCTTTTATATTTACCGCAATGACATTCCCAGTCTTTTACAGGGCCAAAAATTCTTTCGCAAAATAGACCATCCATCTCAGGTTTCAAAGTTCTATAATTAATCGTTTCGGGTTTAGTAACTTCTCCAACAATTTGGCCGTTTGGAAGAACTCGTTCACCCCAACTTCGTATTTTACTAGGAGAAGCTAGACTGATTTTTACATAATCAAAATGATGATCAAATTTAGTCATGAATTAAGAATAAATAAAAAAAGTTATAATTTAGTAACTATATTCTTATTCTCAAAATTGCAACTAGTATCTACATTTATTATAGTAATACTACAAAAATTTGCAAATAAAGAGAACTTTAATACATTGAATTAAGATTTTAAATAGAACTCATTTGTTCTACTTGTTCATCCGACATTAAATCAACTTCTATGCTAGTTTTATCTCCATCATCAAGAGATTCCAGTTTATGTACAGCAATATCAAGCGCTAAAGACTGCAACTCTCTCATAAGAACTTTGAAAGACTCAGGAGTTCCAGGCTTAGGTATAGGCTTACCTTTAACTATTGCATTTAAAGCATCATTTCTTCCCTGCATATCATCTGATTTAACTGTTAATAACTCTTGCAAAGTATAGGCTGCTCCAAATGCCTCCAATGCCCATACCTCCATCTCACCTAGCCGTTGACCTCCATGCTGAGCACGTCCTCCTAAAGGTTGTTGTGTTACTAAAGAATAAGGACCTGTAGAGCGTGCATGAATTTTATCATCAACTAAATGAACAAGCTTCAAAATATACGCTTTACCAACTGTTATAGGATTATCAAAAAATTCTCCTGTTCTGCCATCAACTAACATGACTTTACCAGGATGTAAAGAACTAAATAACCAAGAGTTATTAGTCATTAGACTAGCTTGTTTTAACTTATTATTAACTAAAGCACGGGAAGCTTCTGGACCATACATTTCATCAAAGGGGATAATTTTAAAACGTTTTCCTAAATACGCTCCTGCTAAACCAAGTAAGCACTCAAAAAGTTGACCTACATTCATTCTTGAAGGCACACCTAAAGGATTCAAAATTATATCTACAGGAGTTCCATCTGGTAAAAAGGGCATATCTTGTACAGATAAAATACGTGAAATAATCCCTTTATTGCCATGACGACCAGCCATCTTATCGCCTACTTGAATTTTTCTTTTTTGTGCTACATACACTCTTATAATTTCATTTGTTCCTGGTGGAAGTTCATCTCCTTTTTGACGCTTAAAAATTTTTATATTAACAACTCTACCTTTAGTAGCATTAGGTAATCTTAAAGAAGTATCACGTACATCTCTTGCTTTTTCGCCGAATATAGCTCTTAACAACTTACCTTCTGGCAACTGGTCAGATTCTCCTTTTGGCGTAACTTTACCTACTAATATATCTCCTGCATCTACCCAAGAGCCAATAGCAATTATACCATTTTTATCCAATAAACTAATTGATGACTCACTTACATTAGGAATATCCCGTGTAATTTCTTCTGAACCTAACTTTGTTTGTCTGCACTCTAATTCATATCTTTCAATATGTATAGAAGTATACAAATCGTCATAAACCAGACGTTCACTAATTAAAAAAGCATCTTCATAATTATAGCCTTCCCACGGCATATAAGCAACTATAATATTTCTACCTAAAGCTACTTCACCTCCATCTGTAGATGCACCATCTGCAATAGTTTGCCCTGCATCAATATTTTCTCCTGGCCATATAATCGGTCTTTGATTAATACAAGTATCTTGATTAGAACGATAATATTTTTTTAATCTATAATGAATCGTATAACCTTCTTTATTTTCTATACCAATTTTTGTTCCAGATACATAACTAACAATACCATTAGTACGACTAGTTATAATCATACCTGAATCCTTAGCTATCTTAGCTTCTAAACCTGTGCCAACAATAGATTTTTCTGGAAATAGTAAAGGTACTGCTTGTCTCTGCATATTTGAGCCCATTAAAGCTCTGTTTGCATCATCATGCTCTAAAAAAGGAATCAAAGAAGTAGCAGCAGATATAAATTGAATAGGAGAAACAGCCATATAGTCTACCTGATTAATACTAGCTGTGATAAACTCTTGTTTATATCTTACGGCAATCACTGTATCTTTTATAATATTATTAACATCTAATGTTATATCGGCAGGAGCTATTCGTAAATAGTCTTCCTGATCAGCAGTTATATAATAAAATTTATTACTTTTCAATACTTGACCATTAACAACTCTATAACATGGAGTCTCTATAAAACCATATCGATTCACTCTAGCATATATGCTTAAAGACCCTATTAAACCAGCATTAGGTCCCTCTGGTGTTTCTATTGGACATATACGTCCATAATGACTAGGATGTAAATCTCTAACAGCAAAACCTGCTCTATCTTTATTAAGACCCCCAGGACCTAAAGCACTAATTCTCCTCTTATGAGTTAACTCAGATAGTGGATTTGTCTGATCCATAAATTGAGATAATTGACTAGAGCTAAAAAATTCTCTAACTGCAGCCATTAAAGGCTTAGGGTTAACCAAATTAGATAAACTTAAAGAATCAATATCACAAATCATCATACGTTCACGTATAATTCTTTCTAGTCGATTTAAACCTATGCGTACTTGATTTTGAAGCAATTCACCTACTGAGCGTACTCTCCTATTTCCTAAATGATCTATATCATCAAAAGTTCCAATATTTTGTTCTTTTATATTTAATAAATAGTCTAAAGAAACTAAAATATCCTCCGGAGATAAAACTCGAAAATGATTAGGGACTTTTAAATTTAATTTTTGATTAATCTTATGTCTACCTACTTCACCTAAATCATACCTTTTAGGGTCAAAAAAACGCGTATACAACATATGTTTAGCCACATTTAAAGTAGCTGGTTCATTAGGGCGCAGTTTACTATATACAATTACTAAAGCCTCTTCTTCAGTTAGTTGTTCAATAGGAACATCATTTATATCTTTACTAAATTCTTTATTATAAGAACTTAATGATGAATTAATAAGATAATTATATTTTGTTAATCTTTTTTTAATATCTTCATTTGTTAAACCTATAGATCTTAAAAAAATATATGCATTGACCTTATGGTTTTTATCAATTTTAGCCCAAATTTGAGCCTTAGCATCTATTTCAAATTTTAGCCAAGAACCACGATTTGAAATTAGACTACAACTATATATTTGTTTATTGTTTTTATCTACCTCTTTTTTATAGTATACTCCTGGACTTCTAACTATTTGATTAATAATTATTCTTTCTGTACCAGAAATAACAAAAGTACCTCTATTGGTCATCAATGGAAGATCGCCTATAAATACAGGTCTTTTTCTATATTTCTTATTTAAATGTTGAGCATTAACTAAATACGAAAAATTTTTAATATTCGATACATTTCCTCTAATTAATTCTGTATCTCTTCTAGTTAATTTTGCAGGTATATATATTTGAGCACTATATGTCCTATCCCTACTTTTTGCTTTTCTTACACTATATCTTGGAAATTTTAATTTATAATCTTTGCCAAAAAATTGCAATTCTAATTTGCCTGTTGGATCAACTATAACAGGAAAAGAATCTAATACTTCAGATAATCCCTCTAATAAAAAACATTTAAAACTTTCTTTTTGAATAGCTGCCAAATCTGGAAATACATGTTGGAACATCATTTCTTGTGACATTAATAACCCCACAATTAAAAAATTTACTGCTTATAAAGGCTAAAAGAATATACAATAATTTCTAATGAATACAAAAATAATACTTACAATAGCATCATACTCATTATATAAGAATTATATTAGGAATTTACTGAAAAAAATAATTGAAAATCTTATTAAATCAAAATTCAGTAATTCAAAATTAATAAGAATTTAGATACTTAAATTGTTTATATATACTAAATATTTTGAGAAACTAAACTTTTCACAGCTTTTGCAAGAAGAGATTTTTTACGAGCACCATTATTTTTATGTAAAATTCCTTTACTTACAGCTTTATCTATTTTTCTATACAGAGCTGATAACTCTAACATATAATCATAACTTTTGTCTATATTTAATTTTTCATTTAAACTAAACAGCAGTTTTTTGGTTAAAGTTTTAATAGCAGACTTGTGACTTTTGTTTCTACGTTTATTACGTAAAGAAACTTGAAATTTTTTAACTGCAGACGCATTCTTAAACATTGTTTATTTTATCTTATTTTTTAATTAAAAGTATATAAATAGTCGAAATCCAATCTTAAGTCTAATTGGATTATAGCACTAATCAGGATAAATAAACAAGAATATTTGAACATGTATTAGTTTTAATCAAAATAATAAATCAGACTTGATACAATAAACATAATTATGACATAATAGTTTTAAATTTTAATTATTGAAGAATAAACAATCATGAGTAAAAATAAGGGAGCACGTATAATAATAACGCTAGAATGTTGCTGCAAAAATTTAATGAATACGAATAAAAGAAGGAAAGGTCTTTTCCGTTATACAAGTACAAAAAATAGAAAAAATACTCCTGGCAGGATAGAATTAATGAAATTTTGTCCTGCCTGTAATCAACATGAAAAATTTAAAGAAATTAAATGATACTATATAAACAAAAAAATTTAAATATTAAACCAAATGAAGAAATTGATTACAAAGATATAGATTTATTACGTAAATTTATTACAGATCAAAGCAAAATCCTCTCTAGACGTTCAAATGGTTTAACAGTTAAACAACAAAAAAAATTAGCAAAATCAATAAAGAGAGCACGTATCTTAGCATTACTGCCTTTTGTAAATAAAGATTGACCGAAAATACAACTAAATATTAAGATATATATTATATTTTAATATTTTTACTAAACCTTCAGGCTTACAAAATTTTAGGTTTTTCATATAATTCATAAACTTCTATTAAGTCTTGAGATTGCCATAAATTATAATCTGCGCACATTACACCACATTCATTACCTATAATTACCTCATTTACGTCATCTTTAACTTGCTTTAATGAACTAATAATACCTTCATATATCAATTGATCACTACGATAGACATTGATCAAAGCATTTTTTTTCAGCTTACCTGATTCTACTATACAACCTGCCACGATTCCTTTGTTTATAGAAAATGTAGTTTGAACTTTAGCTTGACCAATTAAAAGCTTATCATATTCAGGATCTATTAGATCCAACATATAATTGCGAATATAATCAATTAAATCGTAAATAATAAAAAATTTACACAAACGAACATTTAATTTTTCTGCTATATTTAGTATATTAGTGGAAATATTGATATTAAAAGCAATAATTAAAGCTTGAGCATTATAAGCTAAATCTATATCTGTACTAGAAACCACCCCTAAACTAGAAGTCAAAATATTTAATTTAATTTTACTTTGGGGAATTTGAACAAATGAATGAATTATAGCATCAATAGTGCCTTGTGTATCTGCTTTGATGATTAAATTTAGATTTTTAATATTTGTTTTATTGTTGTAATTATATAATTTAATATTCGAATTTAATAAATTTTTCGTATTATCGATTATACTAGATGAGGCATTTTCTGCAATTAACCTCTTTGCTTCTTTTTCATTTGATACTACATGAAAATATCTGCCTGCTTTTGGAATAGCGTGAAAACCTAAAACTTGTAAAATAGACGAAGGCTCAGCTATCGCTAAATCATGACCCATGCTATTTATAATTTTTTTTACACGCCCATAAGCATTACCCGATACTACAGTATCTCCAACCTTTAAAGTACCATTTAAAATAACCACATTAACTACTTTACCCTTAGTTTTGTTAACATATGCTTCTAAAATAATACCTTGAGCTAATTGAGAAGGGTCAGCTTTTAAATGAATAGATTCTACTAAAGTACAAATAGCTGTCAATAATTTATCTATGTTTATTTTCTTTAATGCACTAATTTCAACAAATAAAATATTACCTCCCCAATCTTTACTTAAAATATTATGATTCGCTAATTGCTCACTGACTCTAGGAATATTAATATCTGTTTTATCTATTTTATTAATAGCAACAATACAAGGAAGTTTTTTAGATAGGATATAATCAATTGCTTCAATAGTTTGAGGCTTTAAACCGTCATCTGCAGCAACAATTAAAATTACTAAATCCGTAATTTGAGCACAACGTAATCTCATACTAGAAAAAGCTTCATGACCTGGTGTATCAATAAAAATTAATTTTTTGTCCAATGAATTACAATGCCAATTTACTTCATAAGCGTTTATTGATTGCGTTATTCCTCCTATTTCTTGACTAGCAAAATGAGTATTACGAATAGCATCTAATAGAGTTGTTTTACCATGATCCACATGACCTAAAATTGTAATTATAGGAGCTCTATTGATACTTGTAGAAGAATTAATTTCTTGTAATTTATCTGGCTGGACTGATTCGAGTTTACGATTTTGATTAAAAACTGTAAAATTGTATTTTTGAGCTACTTGAGTAGCAATAGATACATCAACTATTTTATTAACTGTTACAGAAATACCCTGTAAAAATAGACTCGTAATAATTTCTTCAGGTGGTATTTGAAGTCTTATCGATAATTCCTCAATACTCAATGGACCGTCTATGATTACAGATTTATTCTCATTATTCGTATCTAAATTAATATTTGTAGATTTAATAGCTTCTATATGAGAATTATCGATATTAACATTTAACTTTTTTTTAGCTTTTTCTTTCTTTTTTTGCTTATTAGATTTTATAGATTCTGTAACTACATTATTTAAATCATCTTGATTATGAACTATTACCTTACTTTTATTTTTTTTCTTAAAAATATGATCTTGATATAAGTCAATACTATCAGCCTTCTTTTTCTTTAATTTAATCTTATTATCTTGCTTAAATACATTTTTTGTTTTCTTGTCAAATTTTAGATTAAACTCTGAGTTCTTAACAGAACTTTTTATTTCTAATGAAGATTTAAAATCTTGATCTGACTGAATATCTAAGAATTTAAAACTACCGATAAATTTAGGATTTTCTAATAAGAAAGCATTTTCATTCTTGGTAGATACACACAAATGAAAATCAACAAAATAATTATAATTTAACAATATATTACCTCCTACTACGAATAATAAATAAATATTGAACTATCATTCTAATATTAATATATATTACATATATATTTTTACTTAAAAGTATTGAAAACACATTTTATAGCTTATATAATAACCATCATTAAAAAATAAATATCCATAAATTATTATTATTATAATAATATGTAATCAGAATCAAATATAAGGATAACCATGTCTCGCTTACAAAAAAATGATAATTTTATAGATAAAACTTTCACTGTGTTAGCAGATATAATCTTAAAGATATTACCTACTACAAAGGAAGAAAAACAAGCTTTTTGTTATTATCGCGATGGTATGTCAGCACAATCAGAGGGAGAATATGCAGAAGCTTTAGAAAATTACTATGAAGCACTAAGGTTAGAAGAAGATCCATATGATAGATCATACATAATATATAATATTGGGCTAATTTATGCAAGTAACGGCGAACATACAAAAGCTCTAGAATACTATCATCAAGCTTTAGAACTAAATCCTAGATTACCACAAGCATTCAATAATATAGCGATTATATATCATTATCAAGGATTGAAAGCAGCTGGCAAACAAGATGATCATATTTCAAAGTCTATGTTTGATAAGGCGGCAGAGTATTGGAAACAAGCTATCTATTTAGCACCTAATAATTATATAGAAGCTCAAAATTGGTTAAAAACAACAGGTAGACTAAATGAAAATTAAAATATACTCATTTTTAGTATTTAACAATTCTTGTTAAAAAATCTTGTTTCGATCTATAATTAGATTATAGTCAGTATATTGCACTATACTAAATCATTAGAGAAATTATGTTCATTTACTATAATTAAATTATATTCAAGTTCAAATGGTAAACATAAATAATCAGGGATGCGTAACGCAAATTATAGGACCCGTATTAGACATAGAATTTCCTAATGGGCAACTACCAAAAGTATTTAATGCATTAAAAGTTAAAGGTCCAGAGAATACAATAACATGTGAAGTACAACAATTGTTAGGAGATAATAGAGTTAGAGCTGTAGCTATGAGTTCTACTGAAGGTTTAAAAAGAGGTATAGAAGTGACTGATACAGGAGCTCCTATTACAGTCCCTGTTGGCATACCAACACTAGGTAGAATTTTTAATGTACTTGGTGAACCTGTTGACAACTTGGGAAACATTAAATCTGAAGACTCACTACCAATACATAGAGCAGCTCCTTCATTTACTCAATTAGAAACAAAACCATCTATATTCGAAACAGGTATTAAAGTTGTAGATTTACTTGCACCTTATAGGAAAGGAGGTAAAATCGGATTATTTGGTGGAGCTGGTGTTGGAAAAACTGTATTAATTATGGAATTAATTAATAATATCGCAAAAGCACATGGTGGTGTATCAGTATTTGGAGGGGTTGGTGAAAGAACAAGAGAAGGTAATGATTTATATGAGGAAATGAAAGAATCAAAAGTTATTAATGCAGATGACTTAAAAGAATCAAAAGTAGCTCTAGTATATGGTCAAATGAATGAGCCACCAGGAGCAAGAATGCGCGTAGGTTTAACAGCATTAACGATGGCAGAATATTTTCGAGATATTAACAAACAAGACGTATTATTATTTATAGACAATATTTTTCGATTTGTACAAGCTGGTTCAGAAGTTTCAGCCTTATTAGGGCGCATGCCATCTGCTGTTGGTTACCAACCAACATTAGCAACAGAAATGGGAACTTTACAAGAACGCATTACATCTACAACAGACGGGTCTATTACATCAATACAAGCTGTATACGTTCCTGCAGATGATTTAACTGATCCAGCTCCGGCAACAACATTTGCACATTTAGATGCAACAACTGTATTATCAAGAAGTTTAGCCGCTAAAGGAATCTACCCTGCAGTAGATCCATTAGGATCTACATCAACCATGTTGCAGCCATCGATAGTAGGACAAAAGCACTACTCTACAGCACAACAAATCAAGTCAACTTTACAAAGATATAAAGAATTACAAGATATTATAGCTATATTAGGTCTTGACGAATTATCAGAAGATGACAGATTAACCGTTGCTAGAGCAAGAAAAATAGAAAGATTTTTATCACAACCATTTTTTGTTGCAGAAGTATTTACAGGATCTCCAGGAAAATATGTATCATTAGAGGAATCTATAAAAGGATTTAACATGATATTAGGTGGAGAATTAGATGACTTACCTGAACAAGCTTTTTACTTAGTAGGAAACATAGAAGAAGCTATAAGTAAAGCAGAAAAGTTAAAATAATACAATTATACAAATGACATTAAACATACGAGTTATTGCACCAGACAGAACTGTGTGGGATGCAAATGCAGAAGAAGTGATTTTACCTAGTAGTACTGGACAAGTAGGTATCTTGAAAGGACATATTCCTTTACTAACAGCAATAGATATAGGAGTTATGCGTGTACGAATTGAAAAAGAATGGCAACCTATTATATTGCTTGGAGGATTTGCTGAAGTTAAAGAAAACAAAATCACTATTTTAGTAAATGGAGCAGAACAAGTATCAGAAGTAGATATAAAAATAGCACAAGAAAATTTAGACAAAGCTACTAAGATTTTAAATGAAGCTAAAAATGATAAAGATAAAATTGAGGCTACACAAAATCTAAGAAAAGCTCGTGCTCGTATACAAGCTGCAAATGTATTAAATAATTAGAAAATTTATTAAAAATAAAATAAGTAGTGATGGTAATTAAAATTATCATCATTACTTATTAAGTATTATCATCTTACTAACTTAAACCAGAACAAATATAATCAAAATATACTCCCATTTCTTTACCTGCATCTGGCCCTACTAAACTAGAAGTTACTTCTTTCATAGCTTGTACAGCTTGTATAGTTGCACCAATGGGTACACCTAATGAATTATATGTTTCTTTTAAGCCATTCAGTACACGCTCATCTAAAATAGAAGGATCGCCAGCCAGCATACCATAAGTAGCATAACGAAGATAATAATCTAAATCACGTATACAAGCTGCATATCTTCTAGTTGTATACATATTACCACCAGGTCTAGTAATATCAGAATATAATAAAGCTTTAGCAACAGAATCTTTAATGATTGTTGCAGCATTGGCTGCTATTGTAGCTGAAGCCCTAACTCTCAACTCACCTGTTTGAAAATAGCCTCTCAATTTATCTAATGAATTATCATCCAAATATTTACCTTGTACATCAGCTGCATTAATTACAGAAGTAATAGCATCTTGCATAGTTTTTAGTTGTCCTTAAGTTATTTCTCTTAATTTCTAATTATATAAATTTTTATTTTTTATTGCATTGCACCTAATGTATAATCAAAGTAAAATCCCGCCTCAGCCGAATCTTCTCCAGAAAGCAAAGAACAAGCAACATTTTTCATTGAACGTACTCCTTCAGCAACTCCAGATATAGGTGTTCCTAAAGAATTATACATCTCTTTAACTCCAACTAAACCTATTTCTTCTATCGGAGTTACATCACCAGCTACTATACCATAAGTTACTAATCTTAAATAATAATCTAAATCTCGCAAGCATGTGGCTGTCATTTCTTCTCCATAAGCATTCCCGCCAGGAGATACTACATCTGGACGCTTTTGAAATAACTGTTGACCACCCTGCTTTACAATTAATTCACGATTATCTGTCAAAATTTGTGCTATTCGTAAACGCCTTTGACCAGATAAAACAAAACTCTTTATTCGATCTAACTCTCCAGGACTTAAGTACCTAGCTTCTGCATCTGCATTAACAATTGATTTAGTAATAATACTCATTAATAAAACTCCAATAATACTATAATCTACAACATTTATACAATAAAATATACTTTAAATTACAACTTAGACTTCATTATAAAACACTTTCACATCTTTTTTCATAAGTACAAAAAAAAGATGTTTAAGAAGTACTAAAGCAAGAAAGTTATATACTATATTAAAAACAAGAATTTACTGATTACCACTAATAGATATAAAACTAGGTATAATAATTGATCTATTTTGCTTAGTTAATCTATTATACAACTTCTCCGTATTTGGAAAATTAGCAGCTGGTAAAGTTGGAAAACGACGATATGGAACAGTATTCATACCAAAAATAACATCATATTCTTTACTATTAACTAAAGCAGATACAAAATAAGCTAATCCTTGAGATGCTAAAATTTGATTATAATACCTTATCTCAGCTTGATTATTAGGTGCTCTACCTAAAAAATGCTTTGTTCCTAATTCAATAACTTTTGTGTTAGGATATGGCTGATAAAATTCTTTAGCATATAAAGACGAAGATCCCAATTTTTCTACTAACTGTTGGACTGTTATTTGTCTGTTGATAAATGCTTTTTCTAAATTAAAAAACTCATCGCCTATAATAAAAGAATTTAAATCTCTTTCAAAAATTTGGCGATAGACAGCTCTTAAGACTTGAAGCATATTATACTTTGAAGAATCAACTTTAAAAATTACGTTTTGATCTCTCTTTATATTAACACCTTGCTGAATTTTTTTCACAATGCCACCTTGTTGAATAAACTGAAAATTCAATCTTATTTGCTGAGACACTTGCGTAAATTTACTAATATTATAACTTTGATTACTTAACCTCAGATTTCTACTAGCTAATTCAGAAGGTGTTATATATCGCTCATATGGAACTATATTATCACCAAAAGTTTCAATATATTCCAGACTATTCATTAAAGCATCTATCATTTTATAATAACCTTGTTTATAGGCTATATCAAAATATTTATTAATTTCTTGCCTACCATAAGTAGGTCTACCTATTAATCGATTGTGTATATACTCTATAGCTTTACATATATACAAATTATCCCAATATAATGACCTAAATACAGAAGATTTGGTTAATTCACTAATAAATTCACGAACAGAAATTTGACGATCTTTAAACAAATCTTCAAATTTTTTGATTACAACTTGCTCAGCTTGATAAATAAAACGTCCAAAAACCCTTAAATATACAGCTTTTATAACTTGTTCAATATTATTATCTAAAGGAGATGGATTTAATTGAAATGTTTTAGGTCCTAATGAACCTGAAACTTTAGAACGTAAATTCGGACTGCTAATTTGACTATAAATACCAGGACCACTTCTAGGCAAAATTCTTCTAGTATCTTTTCCAAAAGGAGATGACTTTTTACGTAAATTAACACGATTTTTTGCAAAAATTGCACCAAATTGTATTAACAATGGATCATTACTAAGACCATAAGGATGTTGATCCGGAAGATTAGATTTATAATCACTAAATAACGTTACAAACTGAGGTATTTTCCGAAAAGCTGTACTATATTTCAATAAGTCAATCTGAGCACCCCAATTACGTGCTTCCTGCGCTTCTTCTCCTAAGCTACGTAAATAAGGAACTGTTTCTTCACCAAAATAATCTGCGTATTCAGTACTATTAATCATATTATCTATTAGACCATCTAAACCTCGAGAAGATAAAACAGCAAAGTATTTCTGAAATTCTTCTAAGGAACTTATGCCTCTACCTAAAAAATGTCTAAATGCTAATTCAACAACACGACTATTAACAAAAGGCTGAACAAATTGTTTACGATAAATATACGATTTTCCTATACAACGGATAAATTCTTTAATTGATAAAGAACCATTCTTAACTTGAGATTCCAAATCTTTGAAATTTAATCCATATGCTTTCGAAATATCTCTTTGAAAAATTTGTCTATAACAAGCTTTAATAACATTACCTTTTTCTTCTGAAGATAAACTTGTTTTCATAACAAAACGCTGCTTAAGAATACTGGATTTAGTATATATTTGAGGTAATCGTAAACCTTGTAAATCACCAGAAGTCCTTCTACGTATTTTATCAGTTAAAGCAGATTGGTCAAACTCTGAAATAATAATATCAAAATATTCTTTTAATAACTCTTGTCCTTTAATATCTTCATTAAAAATACTTAATGCGATTTTACGCATTTCTCGTAGTGCTACGATTGCTGCAGCACTAGAACATGCATTATCAATTAAGTCTCTCAAACCTCTAATATTAACAGACAAAATATTGGGATCCCCTGCAACAATAGCATAGGTCAAATATCTTAAAAACCAATCTAAATCTCGCAAGGATTTTTTCATACGACTGGTTCCATAACGTACGATACTAATAGGTTTGAAACCTGCTGGTAAAGAATCACTTGTATTAAAAGTAGATGCAACTATTCCTACTAAATTGTTTTGAATATTACCCGATAAACTTTGTGGGTTTATCTGATTATTTAATTTATCCATCGCTAAAAATGATGCCTGTGGTCTTTCTAAATAAGAAATAGGTGATCCTCCCACGAATATTTTATCGGCAGCTTTAGAAACTAATATATTAGCATTTTTTGTTAATATATCAGCTACTTCTAAACGTTTATTGCCTGAGTTTAAAAATGTGATAAGTTCATCAAGTTCACCTAACTGCAAAAAACGATCCTGCTGTTCCGCTTGTATTATCGCAGACATTGAAGCTGTACGAAAAAGCTGCGGATACACTAAAGGACTTCCACTAATTGCTTTAATATTCATGAAATTATTAATCTCCTAAATTCAGATATTATACTTTTTTCTACACCATACTAATCTTAAACTAAATACTTTAATTCGAAAACACAACTACTGAAAAAACAAATTTTATACATTTATTTCATTAATTTATTCATAAAATTTAAACTTAATATATTTTAGCAATAAGCAATATATATACTGACTATATAAATCTATACTTATAATATATTTAAAATATATATCTACCTTGAATAAATATAAATTTTGTAATACTTATTAGAAATAAGTTATATATAAAGAATACCCATACTGTTTATCAGCTAAATTCAAACATAATAAAATTAAACAACATCAAATTCTTTCAATTTAAACGAATAATATGAATAAAAAAACAAATCCCAACAAAGAAATGTCGATTTTTGAGCACCTAGAAGAACTGAGACAACGTATATTTATTGCTTCTCTTGTTTTTTTGATGATCACAATGACATGTTTTGCATATATGAAACATATTGCTTATATATTACAACAACCAGCAATAGGGATAAAATTTTTACAATTAGCGCCAGGTGAATATCTTTTTACATCTGTTAAAGTAGCTTTATATACAGGTTTTTTGCTAAGCAGCCCTTTTATTATTTATCAAGTAACTTTATTTATTTTACCAGGACTAACTAAAAAAGAAAGTAAATTTATAATACCTATACTTTTTACATCTATTATTCTATTTTTTAGTGGCATTATCTTTGCTTATACAATTTTAGCTCCGGCAGCTTTACAGTTTTTAATTAACTATGGAAATGAAATTGTAGAACCAATATGGTCATTTGAACAATATTTCAATTTTATACTACTTCTTTTGTTTAGTACAGGTATTGCATTTCAAATTCCGATTATTCAAATAATTTTGGGTATATTAAGAATTTTTTCCTCTACAGAAATGTATGCATATTGGAAATATATCGTTTTAATGACAACGATAATTGCAGCCATTATTACACCATCTACAGATCCAATAACACAAATTATTATGTCTTTAGCTATTTTAATTTTATATAGTAGCGGAATTATTATACTAAAAATTTTAAATAAATAAATTAAGGATACAATAAAATTTTTAAATAAAAATTATTCCAAGATACAATTATAATTAAAACTATTAATAACCCAGATTTATGAAAAAATAATAAATATAGAATGTTATTATAAATAAAGAAGATATATAATTATTAAAAATCCAATTTTATGTAATATTACTTACAAATCATAAATTCATATGAATATTAAATTTACATTATTAGTTTTAGTTAGCATTCTAAACTTAATTACAAGTCAACCCATCAAAACTCTAGCATTTCCGGTATATGCACAGCAAGGATATGAAAACCCAAGAGAGGCTACCGGTAGAATAGTATGTGCAAACTGTCATCTAGCACAAAAGCCAGTTGAAATTGAAACTCCTAAAGCAGTACTACCTAATAGTGTATTTGAAGCAATTGTAAAAATACCTTATGAAAAAAATAGCAAACAAATTTTAGGCAATGGGCTTAAAGGGCCAATAAATACTGGGGCAGTAATAATTTTACCCGAAGGGTTTAAATTAGCTCCCAAAAACTTATTATCTGAAGAATTAAAAGAAAAGACTAAAAACATTTACATACAACCATATAGCACAACAAAAGATAATATTTTATTGGTAGGTCCTTTACCAGGAGATAAAAACCAAGAGATTATTTTTCCTATTTTATCACCAGATCCAACCAAAGATAAAAATATTCATTTTTTAAAATATCCAATCTATATAGGAGCTAATAGAGGAAGAGGCCAAGTATATCCAACAGGAGATAAATCTAATAATAATCCAGTAGTATCTTCACAAAATGGAAAAGTTATAAATATTATATCAATGGAAAAAGGTGGATATAAAATTAATATTGAAAAGCAAAATGGGGAAACTTACACAGAAAATATACCGCCTGGATTAGATCTAACAATTTCTAAAGGAAATGAAATACTTGTCAATCAAAGCTTAACTAATGATCCAAATGTAGGAGGATTCGGACAAACTGAAACAGAAATAGTTTTACAAAGCCCTTCTAGAATTAAAGGCATGATAGTCTTTTTCTTTACTGTCACAATAGCTCAAATATTCTTTGTGTTAAAGAAAAAACAATGGGAAAAAGTACAAGCAGCAGAAATAAACTTCTAAACTAATCAGATTCAATAAGTAAGTATATATATATGCACTTACTTATTGATTAATAATTAAGTCATATAATTCATAAATAGCAAATATAGAAAAACTATACTATATTTTTAACAGCTTCAATAATTTGTTTAGGATAAATAACTGTGGCTTCTTCTAATTTACCATTGTATGGTGTAGGTATATCTTGAGAAGATAATCTTATTATAGGAGCATCTAAAAAATCAAAATAACTATCATTAATCTGTGCTATTATCTCAGCAGCAATGCCTCCGGTTTTCATACACTCTTCCACTATAATGAGTTTATGTGTTTTCATTAAAGATTGTGCAATAGATTTTATGTCCAGAGGTTTTAATGAAATTAAATCTATGACTTCTGGATTATAACCATAACTCACAAGTTCCTGAACAGCTTGCATAACATGATGACGCATTCGAGAATAAGTTAAAATAGTAACATCTAATCCAGGTCTAACTATTTCAGCTTTATCTAAAGGAAGAAAATACTCATAACTGGGTAGCTGATCTTTTAAATTATATAATAGAACATGTTCAAAGAAAATTACAGGATTATTGTCTCTAATGGCAGATTTTAATAGACCTTTAGCATTATAAGGAGTTGAGCAAGCCACGATTTTCAGCCCTGGTATAGCCTGAAAATAAGCTTCTAGTCTTTGCGAATGCTCTGCACCCAATTGTCTACCAACGCCGCCTGGTCCACGTATAACTAAAGGAATTTGAAAATTACCTCCTGAAGTATAGCGTAACATACCAGCATTATTGGAAATTTGATTAAAAGCCAACAATAAAAAACTCATGTTCATACCTTCAACTATAGGCCTCAAGCCTGTAATTGCTGCTCCAATAGCCATGCCCATAAAACTATTTTCGGCAATAGGAGTATCTAAGACTCGTAAATCACCATATTTAGAATGCAAATCTTTAGTAACTTTATAAGAACCACCATAATGACCTACGTCTTCCCCTAAAACAAATACAGACGAATCTTTCTGCATTTCTTCATTAGTAGCCTCTCTTAAAGCATCAAACATAAAAACTGAACTCATAATACAACTATCCTAAATTAAAATATAAAAAAAGAATATATTAATCTGAAAACAAATATTTTTTTAGATCTTCAATATTCGGTTCAGGACTGGATATAGCAAATTCTACAGCTTTGTCTATTTCTATTTTTACTGCTGAATTTATATCATTAATTTGTTGCTCTAAAAATAAAGAATTATCTAAAATATAATTTTTTAAACGCTTGATAGGATCACGAGCTAACCATGCTTCTTTTTCATTAACTGATCTTAACTCATCTGGATCAGCTAAAGAGTGTCCACGAAAACGATATGTTAAAGCCTCTATTAAAGTAGGTCCATGACCAAATCTTGCCCTCTTAATAGCCTCTATAGCAACTTCTCGTACTGCTAAAACATCCATACCATCTACTTCTACTCCAGGTAAACCAAAGGCTTCTGCTTTTTTATGTATCTCAGGAAATGATGTAGATCTATGATGTGCCATACCAATTGCCCATTGATTATTTTCCACTACAAAAATAATAGGTAATTTCCATAGAACAGCCATATTCAAACATTCAAAAAATTGCCCATTATTACTCGTTCCATCTCCAAAAAAACAAGCTGTTACACGCATTGGTTGTTGATCATTTAAAACTTGTTTCCTATAAACACTTTGAAATGCAGCACCTATAGCAACTGGAATACCTTCACCAATAAATGCAAAACCACCTAAAAAATTATGAGGAGCCGAAAAGATGTGCATTGAACCACCACGTCCACGACTACAACCTGTCTCTTTACCAAACAACTCTGCCATTACCAACTTTGCTGGAACACCCTTACTCAAAGCATGAACATGATCACGATATGTACTACAAACATAATCATATTCTTGCAAAGACTTTATAACTCCGGTTGATACAGCTTCTTGTCCATTATATAAATGAACAAAACCAAACATTTTGCCTCTATAATACATCTGAGCACACATATCTTCAAAATAACGACCAAGTAGCATATCCTTGTAAAGAGACAAGACAACTTGAGAATTTATTTCATATTCACTGAATACACTTGAGGGTAAAGTAATTTTATTCTTCATTTGTTTAAATACTATAGTTAATTCAAATATTAAAAATCATAAATTGAAATACCATATATATAAATATAATAAATATACAAATAATCATACATTAGGAATTTTTATATATCAATTAAAAAATAACTTTAGACACTTACTTATTGTAAGCAATATAGTTATAATAAGTTATTTAAGTATGTATTTTATAAAAATTATATAATTAAGATAGCTATGACTATATTGCCCAAAATTTTACCAAGTGTCCAAAAAGATCTACTGATTCTAGAGACAAACTTACAAAAAATGGTTAGTGCTAAACATCCTATATTATACGCAGCAGCTGAACATCTTTTTAGTGCTGGAGGCAAAAGAATACGACCAACTATAATATTCCTAATAGCATTTTCAACAACAAAAACGTTAAATATATTACCTGAACATAAACGACTAGCTGAAATAACAGAAATAATACACACAGCTAGCCTAGTACATGATGATGTAATTGATGAATGTGCAACAAGGAGAGGAGTAAATACAGTGCATAATACATTTAGCACTAAAGTAGCTGTATTAGCAGGTGATTTTCTATTTGCTCAATCTTCTTGGTATTTAGCTAATTTAAATAATCTAGAAGTAGTTAAAGCTATTTCTAAAGTAATTACTGATTTTGCAGAAGGTGAAGTAAGACAAAGTTTAACATGTTTTGATGCAGATATATCTATGGATAACTATATAGAAAAATCCTTCTATAAAACTGCCTCATTAATAGCATCAAGCTGTAAAGCAGCAGCTATACTTAGTGAAACTAGCCCAAATATACAAAATCAATTTTACTTGTACGGAAAACATTTAGGGCTAGCTTTCCAAATTGTAGATGATATTTTAGATATAATTGGATCTCAAGTTTCTCTTGGAAAACCAGCTGGATCAGATCTCAAAAATGGAAATTTAACAGCTCCGCTTATTTTTGCTTTACAAGAAAATTCAGCACTTTATACTTTCATTGAAAGAGAATTTGAGCAAAATAATGATATTCCTAAAACTATAGAAATAATCAAAAATAGTAATGGTATACAAAAATCATACGACTTGGCTCAAGAGCATATTCAAGCATCAATACAAGCTATCAGCAAAATCAATAATAACCTAGCTCAAAAAAGTTTGTCTTATATCAATAATTATGTCATAAAAAGATTAAATTAATAGACTTATATTATTTTACTAAGACAAAAGTGATTCTAAATATATAGAAAATTTGATGAAATTAAAATCAAGAACTATAAAATAAAGTATTAAATTTTCAAGAAATATAATTTACAATTCATTAAAATAGATACAAACACCACATATTTATATACTAAAGTAATTTCCTGTAAGATTAAAAAATGAAATAAATTATTATAGAGCATATAAATAATCATTTTTAGTACTTACATTTTAATATATTTAACTCAAATACATAGCTCATCCTGCTTTTCATTTTAATAATGATATTTAACAAATTTCTCTATCAGTTCTAGTCTTAAGTTAACTCACATAACTTTATAATATTTTGAAATACATTATTGTCTAAAATAGACAATTGTGATAACATTTTTCGATTTAAGGCTATATTTTTCTTTTTTAATTGCTGTATAAATTCACTATATGTAACACCATAACTTCTAACAGCAGCATTAATACGAACTATCCAAAGACTTCTATAACTACGTTTGCGTTTTTTTCTATCTATGTAAGAATATTTTAAAGCTTTTAATACTTGCTGTTTAGCTGTACGAAATAAAATTGAATGAGACCCTTGAAAACCCTTTGCTAATTTTAAAATTTTCTTTCGTCTTTTGCGAGCAACATTACCTCTTTTAACTCTAGTCATAAATGTAGCATTAATATATATAAGGTACTTTAAATTTAAGATTTGATATATCGGTTTTCTTCAAGTTCAGAACTTTTCTTAACTTTTGTTTTCTCTTAGATGATTTTTTTTGTAACAAATGATTGTGACCAGCCATTCGTCTCAAAATTTTATTTTTAGATTTGAACTTAAATCTTTTAAGAATTGATTTAGAAGTCTTTAGTTTGTACATAAATTATACTTTTGAATTAATATTAATTAGTCAAAAAAGAAAAAATTAATGAATTATATTAAAATTAATCAGTACAAAAAGAGGTCAGATCTTAGATAATATATTTTATTTATACTATTAAGATCGGGCATAAAATATAAAAATATAATCCAAAAAACAATTAGAAGTATTATAGTTTAGATAATCTTTTTTCGCAAACTCGTAATTGCACTCAATAATAACATTCCCATGATCTTAATAAAATTAGAGTTTAATTCTTGAAAAACTTTCATATTAAGATTAAAAGCTATATTAGCTTCAGCTATAATATTTTTAACTTGGATTTGATTAATAGGTACATTATCTAACGCACGACGATACATTACTTTGAATTTTTTATCATCCTTAATATTCTCAAAGTGATAAAATGCAGTTCCTTGGTGACTAGATAAATTCATAGCTGTTTGAGCAATTCTTTTTAAAATCTGTCCCCCAGATAAATCTCCCATATATCTAGTGTAAGCATGAGCTATCAGTAATTCTGTTTGATTAACACTAATATTACGAATTCTATCAATATATATTTTAGTTGCTAAAGAAGGATAAACTTGTTGTTCCCAATTAGAACCATAGTAATATTCCAAATCCTGTTTTAAACTAAGAGTGCGATTTAACTCTGGAAAATATATAAACCGGATCACAGAATGATTTTTATTTTTTTCAATTTCTTCTTCAAGAGCAGTATAAACAAAAAACAGATTAGCTATTAATGTACGGTAAGATTTTTTATCAACTACGCCACCTAAAAATGATTTAACAAAACTAACATTTTCAGCCATACTATGAGCTTTTGTTGTTCCCTCGCGTAATTTTTGAGCTAAATTAGTAGACATAACTATTGTTCCTAATAAATTTATAACTAAAGTTAATATAATTCTATCGAACTCGAATAGCTTATTTCATACTCATAACTTAATAATATATAATAAAACTTTATGATAAATATTCATATTAAATATTTTAACGAGAAAGCTCATAAATTAATCTATATAGACTGAAAATAATCTTTCGATTTTTGAGGATTATTAACTATAGTAGCTTGCCCTGGTTGCCAATCTGCTGGACATACTTCATCTGGATGAGATTGTACATACTGGATAGCTTTTAATATTCTCAAAGTTTCACTAACACTACGACCAAAATCAAGATTATTAACCAAAGAATACTGAATAACACCTTCTGTATCAATAATAAATAAACCCCTTAATGCTTTTCCTTCTTCTGTTAGAACATTATATGACGCGCTAATATCCTTCGTTAAATCAGAAACTAATGGGTAATTTAAATTGCCCAAACCTCCTACATCTCTTTCCATTTGTAGCCAAGCTAGATGTGAATATTCACTGTCAACAGATATACCCAAAATTTCTGTATTCAAGCCTTGAATCTCTTTATATGAATCACTAAAAGCAGTAATTTCCGTTGGACACACAAATGTAAAATCTAAAGGATAAAACAATAATATAACATATTGACCTAAATAATCAGATAATGTTATTTTTTTAAACTCTTGATCATACACAGCAATAGCAGAAAAATTTGGTGCCTGTTGACCAACTCTAACATAATTATTCTTTGTTACCATGCTAATATCACACTTTTTGTTATAACATTTAATTTTTTATATTATATATTCTAAAATGAAAGTAATAAAATAACATCATATCATAGATTAGTATAAGTATTACATGCAATATTAAACTATTATAATAGCGGAGAATGGATTTGAACCATTGACCTTCGGGTTATGAGCCCGACGAGCTACCAGACTGCTCTACCCCGCGACTAAAATATAATATTAATATATTTATTATATTAAAAGCAATTAATAAATTATCTTTTCAACGAACAACAATATAAGACTGACTACTATACCGCACTTGGACCGAAACAAAAATGGCATAACTTCATAAAGTCCTACAAGACGGTCTTGCATTAAAGCTTCTGGACTTTTAATCCATAACTGACCATCATACCAACCTGATTCTTCATAGAAGATAGTTGCACTCATTAACCTTTTTGTAATATATGACCATCCCAAATATAGACGCACAAAAATCAACAAAAATATAAAAGTCGCTATGAATATATTTAAAATGATTAACTTCCATATACTATAAATTTTTAAAATCGTATAAACAAGTAAAAGCAAAGATAAAAAGAAGATAAATACAAAAATAGTGAACAGTTTTATAAAATATTTATCTAATGACAAAGTAGACCAAGAAAAAAACCAAGAAGCCTTTAGAGAAAAATACTCATTTAAAGGTTGTTGATCAAAAGGGACAGGACATATTTTTTTAGAAATAGACATAAGTTTTTATATATATTATATATTATGTTGGTATCTTAATAAATTGTAGAAAAAAACAAATATAGTATTGTCCATCCTAAAAATAAGCATATACTGATAACTATAACAATTTGCAAATTTTTTTGTGTGCTGCGAGTAAAGTTTAAACTACTTGATTTACTTGGAAAACCACCCAAAGTTGTAAACTTAGGATTGTTAACTAAAATCAATATCATTGTAACCAATCCTAAAAAATACCATAAAACTTTCATATAATTACATTTTTAAAATAAGGACTATATAAATAATAAGAATATGATTATCATATTCTTTATTGCTATTATTAAATAACCAAATCAAATATCAGAACTACTAATCTTATACTAATAAAATACTATTGATATCTATTCACCTTGAACTTTCAGTAATATAAATCCTAAAACAAGACCTAATAATATTAATATAAAACTTACGGTACCAGAAATTAAAATTTCTCCCCCCACAATATTACTCCATTTATATATATACTTTACATTTACTAATTACAAGCAATAATTTAAAAATCAAAAGCCATTACGGCCCCATACAACTAAGGCAATTGAGAAACTAAATACCGCTAACAATGATCCCCAACCAAGACTAATTATATCTAACATTTTACTTAAGCTCCTATACTTATATAATTATATAATAACTATTGAGAGATTAATCTCATAGAACTAATTGTATCAAACAACATACAACCAAATTATTAATATTAAAATAATATAAAATACAAAAATCACGAAATGTAAATTTTTTACAATTATCAGTCAACTATATAAAAGTTAAGGTTAGTATAAAAATAATAATATATTATATCTCAATTAAATCATATATAAAATTAAATTAATTATCTTAATCATGGACATTAGTCAAAATTCATCTAAAATCCCTGCACAAGAAACTTTACTTACTCCACGATTTTATACAACAGACTTTGATGAAATGTCTAAGCTAGATATTTCAGCAAATATAGATGACTTTGAAGCTTTACTTGAAGAATTTAGAGCAGATTATAACAGGCAGCATTTTATTCGAGATGAAGAATTTGAGCAATCTTGGAATAATTTACATGGCAGCACTAAAGCACTATTTATTGAATTTTTAGAAAGATCATGTACAGCAGAATTTTCAGGATTTTTATTATATAAAGAACTATCAAGAAGACTGCAAAAAACCAATCCTATTATTGCAGAATGTTTTTTACTTATGTCAAGAGATGAAGCTAGGCATGCTGGATTTTTAAATAAAGCTATGAACGATTTTAATTTATCATTAGACTTAGGTTTTTTAACTAAAAGTAGAAAATACACTTTCTTTTCTCCCAAATTTATTTTTTATGCAACATATTTATCAGAAAAAATCGGATATTGGAGATACATAACTATATATAGGCACTTAGAACAATATCCCGAACATAGAATATATCCTATATTTAAATTTTTTGAAAATTGGTGCCAAGACGAAAACCGTCATGGTGATTTTTTTGCTGCATTGTTAAAATCACAACCACACCTATTAAATAATTTAGAAGCCGAGCTGTGGTGTCGATTTTTTTTATTAAGTGTATTTGCGACTATGTATTTAAATGACTTTCAAAGATCAGATTTTTATAAATCCATTGGACTAGATGCAAGACAGTATGATATGCAAGTTATCAGAAAAACTAATGAAAGCGCATCAAGAATTTTTCCAATTGCTTTAAATGTTGATCAGCCTGAATTTTTTCAGTATTTAGATAAATGTGCATCAGAAAATAGAAAGCTGATAGAAATAGATAACAAACATAACAATTGGTTCTTCAAAAAACTAATTAAAATACCTAATTATATTACCTTAAGCCTGTACCTAGTAAGGCTATATTTGTTGCCAACTATTCCTTCATCACATGTAATATCAACTATTAGATAATAGTTTAGTTTTACTTAAACATATAAAGAGATGGATAATTACTGAATAAATACCTTGTAAGTAAAAAAATAAAGCTTTATGTTTTATTTAAACTGTAATATAAAAAATAGCTTATAATACTATCTTATATACATATCAATTTAAGCATTTATTATTTATTATGACTAATACAATAGATTTAAAAATGCCATCACCAACTTTTGGTGGTAGCACAGGTGGTTGGCTAAGATCTGCAGAAACAGAAGAAAAATATGCTATTACTTGGACTAGTAAAAAAGAACAAATTTTTGAAATGCCTACAGGCGGAGCAGCAATCATGAACGAAGGCAATAATCTTTTATACTTAGCAAGAAAAGAACAATGCCTTGCATTAAGTGTACAATTAAAAACAAACTTCAAAATTATGGATTTCAAAATTTATAGAATCTTTCCTAATAGCGAAGTTCAATATTTGCATCCAAAAGATGGTGTATTTCCGGAAAAATCTAATGCTGGAAGAATTGGTATAGGAAATATTAATTATTCAATAGGTAAAAATGATAATCCGGTAAAAAGAAAATTTACAGGAAAAGCTACATATGAATAATTACTACAGAATTCATTTATAAAAGAAAATACTAAATATAAATTATAATATAAGTTATAAGTAAGATCAAAGTATGAAATTGTATTCAATATCTTACTTATGCTATAATATTTTTTCATATATTAGAAAACTTTGGAGAGGTGGTAGAGTTGGTTTATTGCGTCTGATTTGAAATCAGATGAACCGTTAGGTTCCGTGGGTTCGAATCCCACCCTCTCCGTATAATTAATAAATTATTCTAATAGTCGATCTTCTTTAAATAATCTGTTTTTTTATAAGATCTATAGCCTGACTTAATGTCTTTATCTCTTGAGCATCTTCGTCAGGTATGTCTATAGAAAATTCCTCTTCAATAGCCATGACAAGCTCAACTGTATCTAAAGAGTCAGCGCCTAAATCCAACAACGTCGATCCTTCATTAACATCTTTAATATCTACACCTAACTGTTTAACTACAATATTTTGAACTCTTTGAAAAATAGCTGATGGTTGAGTCGACGACATAATAGCTCCTTCATTGATAAATAACATATATTCTTATTAAAGTAACCTGTATCTATAATTATTAAAATATACCATCATATATATCAGTTAAGTAACATCATTATATTATGATACTAATCAGGATAAATTTTCAACCTTCTATTAGGCTCTTCACCAAAACTACGAGACCTTAGATTATAAAAATTAATTAATTCATGCTGTAATTTACGTAAATTTACATTCCTTGGAAGTAGCTCTACTGACTGTTTTTTACCATTGACAATTTTTTCTATAGCTATTCTAGTTTCCGTCAAAGTTTTTAATTCTGTTAGTGTTCTATTTTTACATATAAGATCCCAATTATAGTTAGATACTTGGCTAATATTTAGTATTTTTGTTAAAGCACGTTTAATATTAGCAGAAGTACCACTATATATTGTATAGATTGTTATTTGTCTTGCTTTAGCTATTTGCTTTAGTTTTGTATTATGCTTAAAATTTGACCTTAAAGCCAAAATCACATCTGCCTGCACAATATCTCTTGTAATAATAATAGGTAAATATAAAGAATTGACTATCATTTGTACTTGGGCAATATTAATATAATACACATAAACACGTATACTAAAAGCATCCTGCATTATACTTTTAGAAGAATGTGATACAGCATATATTTTGTGCCATTTTGTTGAACTTGGGTTTTTAGAAAAAGATGAAGAAACTTGCGAATTAACTATATTTAAAGTAGGGTCAGTAGACTTTGAATTTTTGAGATTAATCTTCGGATTATAAAGACTCGTCTTCGAAACAAAATTCATAGGTACATATTGTTCACATTGAATAAGAATTGAACCACTAGATATTAATTTACGTCGCTGAACCCATAAATTAACACCTTGCAATAATTGATCAACAGCTTGACCAACTGATTCATGGACAATCCAACTATGACGATCATGAATCTCTATAGCTACCTGAAATGCAGGGGATGCTTTTCTTTCTAAAATACTTTTTTGCGAGCCCCTCCGCTTTGCCTCATCATCTCCAAGGGTCACATATTGTATACCCCCAATTAGGTCAGATAAAATGGGGTTTTTTATTAAACTATCTAAGTAATTACCATGAGCTGTACCAACTAATTGAACACCCCTCTCTGCTATTGTACGAGCAGCTAAAGCCTCTAACTCTGTTCCTATTTCATCAATTATAATAACTTCAGGCATATGATTTTCTACTGCCTCAATCATAACTTGATGCTGTAACTCAGGTCTTGATACCTGCATTCTCCTTGCTCTTCCAATAGCAGGGTGAGGTATATCACCATCACCGGCTATTTCATTAGATGTATCAATTATAACAACTCTTTTTTCCATTTCATCTGCTAATACTCTTGCAATTTCTCTAATCGCAGTAGTTTTACCTACACCTGGCTTACCCAATAATAATATAGACGGGTTTTTCTCTAGTAAATCTCTAATAATACTTATAGTACCTAAAACAGCTCTACCAACCCGACAAGTCAAACCAATAATACTGCCTTGTCGATTTCTAATAGAACTAATTCTATGTAACGTCCTTTCAATACCAGAGCGATTATCGCCACTAAAATTTCCTATACGCTTAATAGAATAATCTAAATCTTGCCAAGTTATAATTCTACTAGATAAATACTCAGGTCCTTTAGGAAAACGTGCCTCTGGTTTCCTACCTAAATCCATAACAACCTCAATAAGTGACTTCCTGTCGGCATGAACTTCTAGAGGGTGCCTAATAAAATCAGGTAAGATCTCTAGTAGTTGAGCTAAATCATCTGCTATTAACATTATTGATTTATAAATTAATAAAATAAAAACTTATATTTCTAAGTATAATAATTTATAATATCCTTTATAAACAAGAATTAAAATTTATATGAAATATATGATTTATTATTTACTAGTGCATATATTTTTTATAAATAAATATAATCAATACTACACAATGGCACTATCATAATAGAATAATCTTATAATAGTAAATAAATGTATGGTAAAAATATACAAAAATATTTAAAAATCAACTACAATGATGACAAGATAAGGCACTAGTTAAATATATTAAAAAAATATACTATTAGGAGAAAATATATTAAATATGAATTTTCAAATAAAAGATTTAAGAAGAATATTATATTCAATTAAAACAAATAGAATCTGTCGTCTTAATATCATTAGTGAACAATTTGAATTATTTATTAACAAGAATAATATTATTGTTAATACAAATTCTACAGTTACAAAAGTAAAATACTCTGATATTCCTATAAAAAATGTAATTCAAGTTCAAAAAAATGAAAATGCACTGAAGTATAGTAATTCTCATAATACACAAATACATTCAAATGAAACTACGAGCTACTCTACAATAATATCACCCATGGTTGGTACATTTTATAGATCACCAGCGCCAAATGAGCCTCCATTTATAGAGAAAAATGATGTAGTTAATAAAAAACAAACCGTTTGTATAATAGAAGCTATGAAATTAATGAACGAAATAGAGGCTGAAGTCAATGGTAAAATTGTTGAGATATTGGTTCAAGATGGAGAAATTGTTGACTGTGGTCAAGCTCTTATGAAAGTACAAAAAATATAATAATCAAGTGTATTGGATAGAATCAATAAATATTAGATTTTAACTATTGTTAACAGATTTCAGGGAATACACAGGTTATATTTATAATATAAGTTAGTAATAAAAACTCAATTGTAAAACTACATAACTTAAGATCAAGCAAAGATATGTACAAAAATATTATAATATTCACATAATGAGTGTTTTATTAAATTGTCTCATTGTATTTTATTAGAATAAACAGGAGAAGCTCAATGACAATTAGCTCACAAGAGCAAGAGACAAAAAAAGTTCAGGTTAGTGTAGACAAAAATCCTGTTGCTACATCATTTGAAAAATGGGCGAAACCCGGCCATTTCTCAAGAACTTTAGCTAAAGGTCCTAAGACAACTACTTGGATCTGGAATTTACATGCAGATGCTCACGACTTTGATAGTCATACAAGTTCTCTAGAAGAAATTTCACGAAAAATCTTTAGTGCACACTTTGGTCAATTAGCAATTATATTTCTATGGCTTAGTGGAATGTACTTCCATGGAGCAAAGTTCTCAAATTATGTAGCATGGCTTAGTAATCCGACTATAATTAAACCTAGTGCTCAAATTGTATGGCCTATTGTTGGTCAAGAAATTTTAAATGGTGATGTTGGAGGTGGATTTCAAGGAGTTCAAATTACATCTGGTTTTTTCCAAATATGGCGTGCATCTGGAATAACAACAGAATTTGAGCTTTATGCAACCGCAATAGGTGGGCTATTTATGGCTTGTTTAATGATTTTTGCAGGTTGGTTTCATTATCATAAAGCTGCACCAAAACTAGAATGGTTTCAGAATGTTGAATCTATGATGAATCACCATCTAGCTGGCTTGCTTGGATTAGGCTGTTTAGGATGGGCTGGACATCAAATTCATATTTCTATACCCATAAATAAATTATTAGATTCTGGTGTATCTCCACAAGAACTACCTCTACCACATGAATTTTTAGTTAATAGAGAACTAGTCAGTCAATTATATCCTAGCTTTAGTAAAGGAATACTACCATTCTTTACTTTAAATTGGAATGAATATTCAGATTTTTTAACCTTTAAAGGAGGATTAAATCCAGTTACAGGTGGTTTATGGTTAACTGACACAGCTCATCACCATTTAGCTTTAGCTGTATTATTTTTAGTTGCAGGCCATATGTACAGGACAAATTGGGGTATTGGACATAGCATGAAGGAAATACTAGAAGCTCATAAAGGTCCATTTACAGGGGAAGGACATAATGGTCTTTATGAAATTTTAACCACTTCTTGGCATGCACAATTAGCTATAAACTTAGCTATGATGGGCTCATTAAGTATTATTGTGGCTCATCATATGTATGCAATGCCTCCATATCCTTACATTGCTACTGATTATCCAACACAACTATCTTTATTTACACATCATATGTGGATAGGAGGTTTTTGTATTGTAGGAGCAGGAGCACATGCTTCAATATTCATGGTTAGAGATTATAATCCAGCACAAAATTATAATAATGTACTAGATAGAATTATAAGACATAGAGATGCTATAGTATCTCATTTAAACTGGGTATGTATCTTTTTAGGATTTCATTCATTTGGTCTATATATACATAATGACACAATGAGAGCTTTAGGTAGATCTCAAGATATGTTTTCAGATACAGCTATACAATTACAGCCTATATTTGCACAATGGATACAGAATATTCATAATCTAGCTCCAAGCAATACAAGTCCAAATGCATTAGCAACAGCTAGCTATGCATTTGGAGGAGATATAGTTGCAATCAACAATAAAATTGCTATGATGCCCATCAAATTAGGAACAGCTGACTTTATGGTACATCACATTCATGCATTCACTATTCATGTAACAGTACTAATATTAGTCAAAGGATTCCTGTTTTCACGTAATTCTAGATTAATACCCGATAAATCCAACTTAGGATTCCGTTTTCCTTGTGATGGTCCTGGACGAGGTGGTACATGCCAAGTATCTGGATGGGATCATGTCTTTCTAGGTCTTTTTTGGATGTATAATTCATTATCTATAGCAATCTTTCATTTTAGTTGGAAAATGCAATCTGATGTTTGGGGAAGTGTTACATCTTCAGGAGCAGTATCTCATATTACAGGAGGAAATTTTGCTCAAAGCTCTATTACGATTAATGGCTGGCTAAGAGACTTTCTGTGGGCCCAAGCTTCTCAAGTAATTCAATCGTACGGATCTGCATTATCAGCATATGGGCTAATCTTTTTAGGAGCTCATTTTGTATGGGCATTTAGTTTAATGTTCTTATTTAGCGGACGTGGATATTGGCAAGAACTTATCGAATCGATTGTATGGGCTCATAATAAAGTAAAAGTAGCACCATCTATTCAGCCAAGAGCATTAAGTATTACACAAGGAAGAGCTGTAGGTGTAGCTCATTATTTATTAGGAGGAATCGGAACCACTTGGGCTTTCTTTTTAGCAAGAATTATATCAGTAGGATAAAATATTAAATCAGGAATATAAAACAATGGCCACAAAATTTCCAAAATTTAGCCAAGCATTATCGCAAGACCCTACAACAAGACGTATATGGTACGGGATAGCAACGGCACACGATTTTGAAAGCCATGATGGAATGACAGAAGAGAATTTATATCAAAAAATTTTCTCTTCTCACTTCGGTCATATAGCTATAATCTTTCTATGGACATCAGGTAACCTATTTCATGTTGCTTGGCAAGGAAACTTTGAGCAATGGGTAACACAGCCAATGAAAATTAAACCCATTGCTCATGCAATATGGGATCCTCATTTTGGACAACCAGCCGTAAAAGCATTTACAAAAGGTGGTGCATCATACCCAGTAGATATAACTTTCTCTGGCGTATATCATTGGTGGTATACAATCGGAATGAGAACTAATAATGATTTATATAATGCAGCATTATTTTTATTAGTACTATCTGCAATTATGCTTTTTGCTGGATGGTTACATTTACAACCCAAATTCAAACCTGGTCTATCGTGGTTTAAAAACAATGAATCAAGATTAAACCATCATTTATCAGGTTTATTTGGACTAAGTTCATTAGCATGGACAGGACATCTGATCCATGTAGCCATTCCAGAATCTCGTGGACAACATGTGGGATGGGATAATTTTACATATACTCTACCACACCCTTCTGGTTTACAACCATTTTTTACAGGAAATTGGAATATTTATGCTTTAAATCCAGATACATCAAACCACATATTTGGTACTAGCCAAGGAGCAGGAACAGCTATTTTAACTTTCTTAGGTGGATTCCATCCACAAAGTCAATCTTTATGGTTGACTGATATAGCGCATCATCATTTAGCAATTGCAATCATATTTATAATTGCTGGCCATATGTATAAAACTAATTGGGGCATTGGACACAATATTAAAGATATAATTGATGCTCATCGTCCACCAAGTGGAAAATTAGGTAAAGGACATACTGGATTGTATGAAACCATTACAAATTCGTTGCATATGCAACTAGGATTAGCTTTAGCTTCTTTAGGTGTAATCACATCATTAGTTGCTCAGCATATGTATGCAATGCCTCCATATGCATTTATGGCCAAAGATTTTACAACACAAGCTGCTCTATATACACACCATCAATATATAGCAGGTTTTTTAATGGTAGGAGCATTCGCCCATGGCGCCATTTTCTTTATCAGAGATTATGATCCAGAAGAAAATAAAAATAATGTACTTGCTAGAATGTTAGACCATAAAGAAGCTATAATTTCACATCTAAGTTGGGTATGCTTATTTCTAGGATTCCATACACTAGGATTATATATTCATAATGATACAATGATTGCTTTTGGAACACCAGAAAAACAAATATTAATTGAACCAGTTTTTGCACAATGGATACAAGCAAGTTCAGGAAAAGCACTATACGGTTTTGACACTTTACTATCTTCTTCATCAAGTATAGCAGCAAAAGCAGGTAGTAATATATGGTTACCAGGATGGTTAGAAGCGATAAATAGTAATAAAAACTCTTTATTTCTATCAATAGGCCCAGGTGACTTTTTAGTTCATCATGCAATTGCATTAGGTTTACATACTACCACTCTGATATTAGTAAAAGGGGCCTTAGATGCTAGGGGATCGAAACTAATGCCTGATAAAAAAGATTTTGGCTATAGCTTCCCTTGTGATGGTCCTGGAAGAGGTGGAACATGCGATATATCTGCATGGGACGCATTTTATTTGTCTGTATTTTGGATGCTTAACACTATTGGATGGGTAACATTCTATTGGCACTGGAAACATATGACAATTTGGCAAGGTAACGTCAATCAATTTAACGAATCCTCAACTTATTTAATGGGATGGCTAAGAGACTACCTGTGGCTTAATTCATCTCCATTGATAAATGGATATAATCCTTACGGTATGAATAATTTATCTGTATGGGCATGGATGTTCTTATTCGGACATTTAGTATGGGCAACTGGATTCATGTTTTTAATATCTTGGCGTGGTTATTGGCAAGAACTTATCGAAACATTAGCTTGGGCTCATGAAAGAACACCTCTTGCCAATTTAGTTAGATGGAAAGATAAACCCGTAGCATTATCGATAGTACAAGCAAGATTAGTTGGACTAGTACATTTTTCTGTTGGGTACATACTAACATATGCCGCATTTGTCATAGCGTCTACATCTGGTAAGTTTGGTTAACAATTAGACTATAATAACTAAAATACTGCTTCGATTAAATATCAAGCAGTATTTTTTATTGCAATACAAAAATTTTTCAATTAAAATAATAGATAATTTTAACTGAAATATAAAAATGGCTAAAAAAAGTATGACTCAAAGAGAAGTAAAGAGAAAAAGATTGATTCAAAAGTACAACAAGCAAAGACAAGAAATCAAAAATAAATTAAATAATAAATTAACTTTCATAGAACAAATAGAATTACAAAAAGAATTACAAAAACTACCTAGAAACAGCGCTCCCTGCCGTAAAAGAAATAGATGCTGGAAAACAGGACGTAGTCGTGGATTTTATAAAGATTTTGGTCTATCAAGACATGTCTTAAGAGAAATGTCACACAAGTGTCTCTTACCTGGTGTTAAAAAAGCTAGTTGGTAATACAATTGTATATTTATATATTTTTATTATTATATTTACATAAATGCCATCACGAAACATTTACATAAATATAATATCTATATTAATTCTTATATTTATAAATTATAGTCCAAGCTGATTACCTCTACGATATTGTAGATAAGCAGCTACTAATAAACCAAATAAAGTTACAGGAATTAATCCTAATACTATACCGGACAAAAGAGGTTCTACCATAATAAAAACTTGCTAAAATAAATGGAAAATAATACTGCTTATTTCATCTTATCATCTAAAACCAATTGCTGCTTGCCACACAAAAGCTAATAATAAGAAAAAAACAGGAATGATTGGTAATATATCGACTAAAGGTCGAAAAATCGAGTAAGCTTCAGGCAATTTCGCTAATATAATCGCTGTAACCATAAAATAAACCTCTTTATCATTAATTTATATATTTATCTATTTATATACTAAGATAAATTATTTAGTATAAAAATAAAAAACAACATTTTGGATATTTTTCTTATAAATTTACCATGATAATTATATCCATATAAATACTAAACTGTTGACATTATGAAAACAAGTATATATACAAAAGAAAACAGTTTACAATAATAAATAAATTACGTATCACAATATATAATTATATATTATATATAAATCCATCTTTAAGTCACACAATTAAGATATTAAGAAATGTAAAAGGATAACAACTATGACAATTATTATTCAACTGTTAGTATCTATACTAGTAATATTTTCAACTCTATTAGTAATAGGTATACCTGTAACATTTGCATCTCCTGGGCAATGGGAAAAGTCTAAAAATTTAATTTATACTGGTGCAGGCATATGGACTGGATTAGTGTTAATAACAGGATTCTTTAACTCTTTTATTAATTAAAAATTATATATTGCTATGTATATTAAGAATATTCATATGTATTTTCATATACATAGTATATAAAACACCCAAAATTTGACAAAACAATATTATTTTGTAATTATATAAAAATATAGCGGGTATAGCTCAGTGGTAGAGCGCAACCTTGCCAAGGTTGATGTCGCGCGTTCGAATCGCGTTACCCGCTTATACCTTACTTTTTATGCCTCTTTAGAATTAGTGTCTATAACAGAGTCATCCGTTGATTCTTGTTGTTTAGAACTGTAAACTTGCTTACCTATATTCATCATTGCTTGCTGTAACTGATTCTTCAGATTTTCAATTTGCTCATAATTATCTTCTTTAATAAATAATTTTAAGGAATCTATAAGTTTTTGAATTCTTTGCTTTTCATCCTCACTAATTTTATCTTTAAACTCATCAAGTTGATTCTGAGACTGGTAACATAAAGCATCCGCCTGATTTTTTAAATCTATTTGTTCACGTTTCTGTTTATCAAGCTCTGAATTTTCTTCTGCCTCTTTGACTAGCTTCTCAACTTCTTCTTTAGGTAATGTAGATGCACCTGTTATAGTAATAGATTGTTCTTTACCAGTTCCTTTGTCTTTGGCTTTTACAGATAATATACCATTTGCATCTATATCAAATATAACTTCTATTTGAGGTACACCTCGGGGTGCAGGCATAATACCATCTAATCTAAAAGTACCTAAACTTTTATTATCTTTAGTAAATTCTCTCTCTCCTTGCAAAACATGAATTTCAACATTAGGCTGATTATCAACAGCTGTTGAAAAAATTTCAGATTTCTTGGTAGGCACTGTTGTATTACGAGCTATTATTTTAGTCATTACTCCTCCAAGGGTTTCAACTCCTAAAGATAAAGGAGTCACATCAAGCAATAGTATATCTTTTACTTCACCTGCTAAAACACCAGCCTGAACGGCTGCTCCAATTGCAACTACTTCATCAGGATTTACACTCTGGTTTGGATCTTTACCTATCATTTTTTGAACTAATTCTTTAATAGCGGGAATTCTTGTAGAACCACCAACTAAAACAATTTCGTCTATATCATCTGAGGATAGTTGAGCATCTTTTAATGCATTATTAACAGGTACCTCACAACGATTAATTAAATCTTGACATAAATACTCAAACTTTGCTCTAGTTATATTTTTCTCTAAATGTTTCGGACCTGTGTCAGTAGAAGTAATAAAAGGCAAATTAATATCAGTTTGTGATAAACTAGATAACTCCATTTTAGCTTTTTCAGCTGCCTCTGTTAATCGTTGTAAAGCTTGTCTGTCCTTACCTAAATCAATTCTCTCATCATTATTAAACTCATTAATTAACCAATCAACAATTTTTCTATCAAAATCATCACCTCCTAAATGAGTATCTCCAGATGTTGATAGAACCTCAAAAACTCCATCACCTACTTCTAAAATAGATACATCAAATGTACCTCCGCCAAGATCAAATACCAGAATAGTTTCATTGCTTTTCTTATCTAGACCATATGATAAGGATGCTGCTGTAGGTTCATTAATAATTCTTAAAACATCTAAACCAGCAATTTGTCCTGCATCTTTCGTGGCTTGACGCTGCGAATCATTAAAATAAGCTGGAACAGTTATAACTGCTTGAGTCACTTGTTGACCTAAATAAGCGCTAGCATCTTCAACCAATTTACGTAAGACTTGAGCAGAAATTTCTTCAGGAGCAAAATCTTTGCCTAGTGCTGGACACTCTAATTTAATATTAGAATTAATATCTGTCTTTACATTATAAGATGACTGCTGTAATTCATTTACTAATTCATCTTTTTTGCGACCAATAAATCTTTTAACGGAATAAAAAGTATTTTCTGGATTCATCACAGCCTGTCTCTTAGCTATTTGCCCTACCAATTTATCTTGTTTTTTCGTATAAGCAACAACAGATGGTGTAGTCCTTAATCCTTCTTTATTAGGAATTACAGCAGGTTTACCTCCTTCCATAACAGCAATAACAGAATTTGTTGTACCTAAATCAATTCCAACAACTTTAGCCATAAATCACCTCTCAAAAAATCAACTGAATATGTGTTAGTTTTATATTTATAATTATATATTGCACTAGATTAAATAATGAGTAAAGTAGTAATTACCGAACTTATTTAATGTACCATGCTTCATACTTAAACTAATATTAATAATCTAGATTTGATTATAATGTAAAAATAAAACAAACTAGATAATATACAAAACCAAATTAAAAGTATTTATATATTATTTGTATAAAAGTCTAAGTTATTATAATAAGAAGGTTGAAAATTTTAAGAATTTAACAGATAATAAGTATATGATATGAAGATACATAATCAAAAAACTTTATACAAATGAGGAGATTAGAGATAAAATGAAGATCGGGCTACTAGGTAAAAAAATTGGCATGACTCAAATTTTTGACCAAGAAGGCAAAGCAGTGCCCGTAACTATTTTAGAATTAGGACCATGTCTAGTAACTGAAATAAAAAATATAGAATCTCATGGGTATAAAGCTATTCAATTAGGATATATAGAAGTAGAAAAAAATAAGATAAATAAAGCTGAGATGGGACATTTAAATAAACACCGTATGCCCGCTTTAAAATACTTAAAGGAATATAGAATAAATTCACTAAAAGACTTTAAAATAGGTCAATGGATTACAGTAGAAGACTTCAAAATCAACCAAAATATTTCTGTCTCGAGCATTAGCATAGGAAAAGGATTTACCGGATGTACTAAAAAACATAATTTTAGTAGAGGACCAATGTCTCATGGCTCAAAAAATCATAAAAAACCTGGGTCAATCGGTGCAGGAACAACACCAGGCAAAGTTTTCGCTGGTAAAAAAATGGCTGGTCGTATGGGTGGTAAAAAAGTAACAATTCAAAATTTGAAAATTATAGATATTAAAACTAATAATAATATTATTGTAGTCAAAGGTTCCGTACCTGGAAAACCTGGCCATATTGTTAGCATTAATCAAAAATAGATCCATGAATATTAAAAAGAAATTAATCTATTCAATAATATCTTCTCAAGATATAAATCAAAAACATCATGAAGAAATAATAATAAAATTGTGTAAGCAAAATAGTAACAATGTACATGTATTACATCGAGCACTTACACAACAATTAATTAATAATAAACCTAGACATGCAAACACAAAAACACGTAGTGAAGTAAGAGGCGGGGGAAAGAAACCATGGAAGCAGAAAGGAACTGGCAGAGCAAGAGCTGGTTCTAATAGGTCTCCTATATGGAGAGGAGGAGGAGTTATCTTTGGACCTCGCACTACAATACATAAAAATAAAATAAACAAAAAAGAAAAACAATTGGCCTTGCGAATATTAATAGAAAATAAATTTAAAAACACAATAGTTACAGAAAATTTTATAGACCAATTAAACAAACCAAGCACTAAAGTAATAGTCAATACATTAAAAAAATATACACTAGAGACAGATAAAAAAAATAATATTTTAATTATAGTAAGTGAAAAATCATATAATTTATATCTCTCTACTCGCAATTTAAAGAATGTAGAACTCTTAAGTGCTAACCATCTGAATATTATTTCTTTACTAAAAGCAACTAAAATCATAATAAATAAAGATGCCTTAAATATCATTAATAAAACATATAATGACTAACCAGATAGATAAAACAACTTTAACAGATATAGTTAAATATCCGATACTCACAGATAAAACAACCATAATGCTAGAAGATAACAAATATTCTTTTACTGTTAAAGTCAAAGCTAAAAAATCAGAAATTAAGCAAGCTATCGAAAAATTATTCGATGTAAAAGTCGAAAAAATTAATACATTAATTATGAAACCAAAAAAGAAACGTATAGGAAAATATATAGGTTATAAAAGTAAATATAAAAAAGCTATTGTGAAGCTTAATAATCAATATCGGATAAATTTATTTTTAGATAATTAACTGAACTTATAAAAATATGTAAAATTAATCAAATGGCTATTCGTTTATATAAAGCATACACACCTGGTACAAGAAATAGAACTATATCTACATTCGATGAAATAACAAACAACAAGCCAGAAAAATCATTAATACGTAAAAATCATCGTTGCCAAGGACATAATAATAGAGGTATTATTACATCACGCCATAAAGGTAAAGGACATAAAAGGCGTTATAGAAAAATTGATTTCAAACGTAATAAATATAATATTAAAGCTCATGTTGCAAGTATAGAATATGATCCAAATAGAAATGCAAGAATAGCACTATTACATTACTCAGATGGTGATAAAAGATATATTCTACATCCAAGATCATTAAATGTTGGTCAAACAGTTATTTCAGGCATTAATGCTCCTTTAGAAGTTGGTAATTCATTACCATTAGATTCAATTCCTTTAGGTACAGCTGTACACAATATAGAATTAACCCCATATAAAGGAGGACAAATTGTTAGAGCAGCTGGAACATATGCACAAATAGTTGCAAAAGAAGGCGCTTTTGCGACACTAAAGCTCCCATCAAACGAAGTTAGATTGATCCGAAAAGAATGCTTTGCCACTATAGGTCAAGTAGGCAATATTGATGCTGGTAATATTAGCATAGGAAAAGCTGGACGCAATAGGTGGCTAAGTAAAAGACCGAAAGTTAGAGGAGTAGTAATGAACCCTATCGATCATCCCCATGGAGGTGGAGAAGGACGTTCTCCAATAGGAAAGCCTCATCCAGTAACTCCATGGGGGAAACCTGCGCTAGGACGAAAAACTCGTAAACAACCTAAATATAGTAATCGCTATATATTAAGGAAAAGAAAATAAAAGTTAACTATATCAACTTAAATTATTATGTCTAGATCTTTAAAAAAAGGCCCTTATGTAGAATTTAAACTACTCACAAAAATAGAGAAATTGAACCAACAAGAATCTAAAAAAACATTAAAAACATGGTCAAGATCTTCAACTATTATTCCACAAATGATAGGTCATACTATAGCTGTTTATAATGGAAAACAATTTTTTCCTGTATTTATATCTGATCAAATGGTAGGGCATAAACTTGGTGAGTTTGTACCAACCAGAAACTTTAGAAGCCACATAAAAAGTGACAGGAAAACAAAAAAATAATTATATAATGAATACAACTTCAGAAATTCAGGCAAAGGGAAAATATTTACGCTTGTCAACACACAAAACAAGAAGAATTCTCAATCAAATTAAAGGAAAAAACTATCAAGAAGCAATACTTATACTAGAATTCATGCCATATAAGCCATGTAAAATTATAAAAAAAATTTTAGAATCAGCTGGAAATAATGCATCAAATCTTAAATATGAAAAACAAAATTTAATTATATATCAAGCTATTGCAAACGAAGGTCCAAGACTAAAAAGATTTCAACCAAGAGCACAGGGAAGAGCATTTAAAATACAGAAGCCGACGTGCCATATTACAATCAAATTAGCATTAAAATAATTTTATATTTAATATAAAAAGAATAAAGAATGGGACAAAAAACACATCCACTAGGATTTAGAATAGGTATTACACAGGCACATAATTCTTCATGGTTTTCCAATATGAAATCATATTCAAAACTAGCTCAAGAAGATAATAAAATCAGAAATTTAATAGAAAAACAACTGCATAATGCAAGTATTACACTAATTCATATAGATAGAAAAGTTGATCAAATACAAATACAAATACATACAGCCAGACCAGGTATTGTACTAGGTAAAATGGGTAGCGGTTTAGAAGATATAAGAAAAAACATAGAGAATGTATTAAAAAACAGTGCACAAATCAGGGTAAATCTTATAGAAATCACAGATCCTGATAAAGAAGCAGCATTAATAGCTGAATTTATAGTGCAACAACTTGAAAAAAGAATAGCTTTTAGAAGAGTAATTAGACAAGCTATTCAAAGGTCTCAAAAAGCAAGAAACCAGGGAATCAAAATTCAAGTTTCTGGTAGATTAAATGGTGCTGAAATAGCGAGAAGCGAATGGATTAGAGAAGGACGTGTACCATTACAAACTCTAAGAGCACATATAGATTATTCATATAAAACAGCACATACTATATATGGAATATTGGGTGTAAAAGTATGGCTATTTAAAGGAGAAAAAATAACAATATATGAAACCCCAAATTAAATCATAGACTATGATACTATAATATTGCAATAAAATTTATTAATAATATGCTAAGTCCCAAAAGAACAAAATTTCGTAAACAACATCGTGGTCGCATGAATGGTAAAGCAAGCAAAGGAAATAGTATTGCATTCGGCGATTATGGATTACAAACTTTAGAACCCGTATGGCTCACAGCAAGACAAATAGAAGCCACAAGAAGAACAATTACAAGATACGTAAAAAGAGGTGGAAAATTATGGATAAGAGTTTTTCCAGATAAACCGATTACTGCTAGACCAGCAGAAACAAGGATGGGTTCTGGAAAAGGTGCTACAGAATATTGGGTTGCAGTTGTAAAACCCGGTCATATCCTTTTTGAAATAGCAGGCGTACCTAAACAAACTGCTGAAGAAGCTATGAAATTAGCATCATACAAGTTGCCTGTAAAGACTAGATTTATAACTAATAAATAAAATATAAAATATGCCTTTGCCAAAATTTAAAGATATTAAACATCTAACAAGTAACGAAATTGAAGAAAAAATTATAAAACTAAAGAAAGAAATATTTGAATTAAAATTAAAGCAAGCAACAAGACAAAATATAAAACCACACTTATTTAAACATAAAAAGCACAAATTAGCTCAACTATTAACAATAAAAAAATATTAAATCATGTACCCAAAATATACAATTGGAACAGTAGTGAGTAATAAAATGAATAAAACCATTACTGTAGCTGTCAAAAATAAAATATCACATACAAAATATAAGAAAATACTTACAAAAACCAATAAATATTATGCTCATGATGAAAATAATGAATGCAATATAGGTGACATTGTAAAAATACAACAAAACAGACCTATAAGTAAGAAAAAACGTTGGATATTAATAGAAAAAATATTAGAAAAATGATACAAACACAAAGTTATTTAAATATTGCTGATAATAGTGGCGCACGCAAAATTATGTGCATTCAGGTTCTAGGAAGTAATAATCCTTCTTATGCAGGTATAGGAGATGTTATAATTGGAGTTGTCAAAGATGCATTACCCAATATGCCAATAAAAAAATCTGATATTATTAGAGCTGTCATAGTAAGAACTAAAAAAGCCGTACGGCGCAACGACGGAATGAGTATACGATTCGATGATAATGCGGCAGTTATAATAAACCAAGAAAATAACCCAAGAGGTACAAGAGTATTTGGTCCTATAGCTAAAGAATTACGAGATAAAAACTTTTCAAAAATTATATCATTAGCACCAGAGGTTGTATAATGAAAATGAAAAAAACAAATATAAAAATGCATGTTAAAACCGGAGAAACAGTAAAAATTATCTCTGGTCGTGAAAAAGGAAAGATAGGAAAAATAATTAAAGTTTTACCAAAAAAAAGTAAAATTATCATTGAGAACTTAAACATAGCTATAAAACACCTAAAAGGACAAAAAGATAGTAATAGCGGCAAGATTATTAGAATTGAAAAGTCTATTAATAGCTCAAATGTAATATTATACGAAAACAAATAAAATAATATATAAACACATAATTATAAATCATCTTGCATTCTAATCTAATATGAAAAACGCACTCAAAAAACTTTATAAAGAGAAAATCTGTCATGATCTACAAAATAAATTTAACTACAACAATATTCATGAAATACCTAAAATTGTAAAGATTACAATTAATCGAGGCTTAGGAGAAGCTGCTATGAATAATAAAGTACTTGAAAAAAGTATGAATGAAATAAAAATAATTACTGGTCAAAAACCTAAAATTACAAAATCTAAAAAAGCTATAGCAGGCTTTAAAATACGTGAAAATATAGCTATTGGTCTAATGGTTACTTTAAGAAGAGATAAAATGTACGATTTTCTTAACAAATTAATTAATTTGGCTTTACCAAGAATTCGAGACTTTAGAGGTATAAGCTCAAAAAATTTTGATGGTAGAGGCAACTATAATTTAGGCTTAAAAGAACAAATAATTTTTCCAGAAATTAAATATGATGATATTGATAAAATCAGAGGATTAAATATTACAATAGTTACAACAGCTAATAATAACGAAGAAAGCTTTGCGCTATTAAAAGAATTTGGTATGCCTTTCATACAATAATTTAAAAATTATAATGGTAAAAATAGATCAATAATTAATGGAGTTTGAGAAGTGATTAATGATACAATTGCAGATATGCTAACCCGTATTCGAAATGCAAACTTAGCAAAACATCAAATTGTTCAAGTCTATTCAACTAAAATGACTCGAAATATAGTGAAAGTATTAAAAGAAGAAGGTTTTATTTACAAATTTGAAGAAATAGGAGAAAAGAATAGCAGATACTTACTTATATCATTAAAATACAAAGGAAAACGTAAAAAACCTGTTATTACTTCATTAAAAAGAATAAGTAAACCTGGTTTAAGAGTATATGCTAATTATAAAGAACTTCCTAAAGTTCTTGGAGGAATTGGCATAGCTATAATTTCAACATCAAAAGGAGTTATGTCTGACCATAACGCAAGGCATTGTGGCCTAGGTGGAGAAATTTTATGCTATATATGGTAAAACTAATTTAAAATAATATAATGTCTAGAATAGGGAAAAAAACGATTAATTTACCGCAGAATACTGATATTGAAATCATAAAAAATAATATATATATTACAGGCCCAAAAGGAAAACTATCATATCAGTTACCAGAAGTAATTACAGTCAAGTATAATAAAGAAAATCAAACATTACACCTGTACAAAGCATACAAAAATAAAGAAGCACAAAAATTGTATGGCCTATCCAGAACTCTAATAAACAATATGATAATAGGAGTCTCTAATGGATTTGAAAAGAAATTACAGATTCAAGGTGTTGGCTATAGATCACAATTACAAGGAAAAAATTTAATACTTAATGTTGGATACAGTCATCCAGTTACTATAGAACCGCCTAAAAATATTATAATAGAAGTAGAAAATAACACTAATATTATTGTAAAAGGTATACAAAAAGAAGTAGTGGGAGAAATAGCTGCTCAAATCAGAAGAATTAGACCTCCTGAACCATATAAAGGTAAAGGTATTAGATACTTAAATGAAAAAATTAATATAAAAGTAGGTAAAGCTGGCAAATAACAATTTATTAGTCATTAACCATAAAAACACAATGAAAAAAAAAATCAGAGGAACAATAAATCGTCCACGTCTTTGTGTATTTAGATCAAATAAACATATATATGCACAGATTATAGATGATATCAACAAAAAAATCATTACAAGTAGCTCAACATTAGAACAAACAATTAAAGAAAAAATAAAAATAACAGACAATTGTCATGCTGCACGTAGAATTGGAAAACATATAGCTCAAAAATCAAAAGCATTGGGTATTAAAGAAATTGTATTTGATCGTCAAAATAAAATATATCATGGTAGAATTCGGGCATTAGCAGAAGCGGTAAGAGAAGAAGGTATTAAATTTTAACTTTAAAAATAATGAAAAAAAAATCCGTTAAAAATAAAGAACAAGAATATAACTGGGAAGAAAAAGTTGTACAAGTTAAACGAGTTACAAAGGTAGTTAAAGGAGGAAAAAAATTAAGCTTTAGAGCTATTTTGGTTGTAGGGAATGAGCAAGGACAAATAGGAGTAGGCATTGGGAAAGCAAGTGATGTGATAGGAGCTGTGAAAAAAGGTGTCACGGATGCAAGAAAAAATATAGTCAATGTACCCCTAACAAAATCATATTCTATACCTCACCAGATAGAAGGAATATCAGGAGCAGCTAAAGTTGTTTTAAGACCATCCGCTATAGGATCAGGTGTTATTGCAGGTGGATCTACGCGCACAGTTTTAGAACTTGCCGGAATTAAAAATATTTTAGCTAAGCAATTAAGATCTAGTAATAGCTTAAATAATGCACGTGCTGTACTAAATGCCTTAAGCCAATTAAGAACATTTCAAAACACAGCAAAAAACAGAGATATAAATATAGAACAACTTTATAATAATAATATATAAAGCACTACTATTTTAAAAATGAAATGAAGGCTACAACACAATTACAGCAAAAACTATTAATTACATTAATACTATTAATTTTAGCTCGATTAGGAATATTTATTCCTGTACCAGGTATAGATCATAATGCTTTAAATACTAATGTTAATAACAATGGATTAATAAATTTTTTAAATATTTTTTCAGGTGGAGGCTTTTCAACAATAGGAATTTTTGCTTTGGGAATAGTTCCTTATATAAATGCATCAATTATGATGCAATTATTAATAAAATTAATACCAGCATTAGAAAATTTACAAAAGGAAGAAGGAGACTCTGGAAGGCAAAAATTAACACAAGTCACACGTTATTGTACACTCATTTGGAGTATCATACAAAGTATATGTATATCACTATGGATTAAACCTTATGTTTTCAACTGGAACTACTATTTTATATTAGACTGTATTATTGCATTAAGCACAGGTTCTTTAATAATAATGTGGTGTGCAGAAATTATTACAGAATATGGAATAGGAAATGGATCATCATTATTAATTTTTCAAAATATCATTTCAGGTATACCTAAAAATTTCCAAAATTATAAAATTAATATTTATGATAGACATACATTTATTAATCTGTGCTTCTTTTGTACACTACTCATAATAATTTTAATTATCAATATTTTAATTCAAGAATGTAAGCGAAAAATTATAATTGTATCAGCAAAACAATTGAGCAAAGTTAATATACTAAATCCTCAAAGTTATATACCACTAAAACTCAATCAAGGTGGCGTTATGCCCATTGTATTTGCTTCTGCTACAATGACATTACCTATATATCTTTCAGATAATTCACAAATATCTAAAATAAATAGTATGCTTGCTTTATTTTTACCAGGAAATATTTTATATTTACCTACATATGGCTTTTTAATAATCGCATTTAGCTATTTTTATACTTCACTAGTTTTAAATCCAGAAGACATAGCAGAAAATCTAAATAAAATGGGTGCTAGCATACCTTCAATTAGACCTGGATCTGATACAGTTCAATATATAAAACAAATACTGGATAAAATGACGTTAGTAGGAGGAATATTTTTATTTATTATAGCTCTTATTCCTTCTATAATAACTAAAACAACAAATACAAGCTTTTTACAAGGATTAGGAACTACATCTTTATTGATATTAGTAGGCGTAGCAATTGAAACAGCAAAACAAATTCAAACATATATAATATCTCAACAGTATGATAATATAATGGAGTAAACAATTAAAGATCTAAAATAAGGGCATATTAAGCTAATGAAAGTTAGACCATCTGTGAAAAAAATTTGTGAGAAATGTAGAATTATACGTAGACATAGAAAAATAATAGTAATTTGTGAAAACGCAAAACACAAACAAAGACAAGGATAATTATATTCAAGCAATAGGAACCTAAAATGACAAGAATAGTAGGTGTAGATTTACCCAAAAATAAGCGTATAGAAATCTCATTAACATATATTTATGGTATAGGTAGATCAAAAGCAAGAGAAATTTTAGAGAAACTTAAAATCAATCGCAATATTAAAACAAATCAACTTAATGATGAACAAATTGTACTAATCAGACAAATACTCAGCACTAATTATCAAGTAGAAGGAGACTTAAAAAGGATAGAATCCATGAATATTAAAAGACTAATGACAATTTGCTCATATAGAGGAAAAAGGCATCAATTAGGTCTACCTTTAAGAGGACAAAACACGCGAACTAATGCTCGTACAAAACGAGGTATAAAAAAAACAATGGCGGGAAAGAAAAAAGCTCCACGTAAATAAAAATAATATAGTAAATTTATAATATATGGCTAGACAAACAAAAAAAACATATACAAAACAGAAAAAAAATATTATTAATGGCATAGCACATATAAAATCGACATTTAATAATACGATTATAACTATTACAGATCTTAAAGGAGCCACTTTATCTTGGTCTTCATCTGGCGCAAACGGATTTAAGGGAACTAAAAAAGGAACACCTTTTGCTGCACAAATAGCTGCAGAAAAAGCTGCAAAAAAAGCAATGGAACAAGGAATAAGACAAACAGAAGTACTCGTTAACGGACCAGGAGCAGGACGCGAAACAGCAATAAGATCATTGCAAGCGACTGGAATTAACATAACTTTAATCAAAGATATTACTCCTACACCACATAATGGCTGCAGACCACCTAAAAAAAGACGTGTTTAATTTAAAGAACTTACTAAATGCTGCCAATGATATATCTTGAATAATTTTGTATGACTCATTTTCAAATAGAATGTGTAGAATCAAAAATAGAAAGTAACCGTCAGCAATACGGTCGTTTTATTTTAGGGCCACTTAATAAAGGACAAGGTATTACTTTAGGTAATTCATTAAGAAGAACTATTCTGTCAGACTTACAAGGCGCTGCAATTGTGGCTGTTCGAATTGCTGGTATAAGCCATGAATTTTCAACTATTACAGGGGTTCGGGAAGATGTATTAGAAATTTTACTGAATCTTAAAGAAGTAGTCTTAAAAAGTTACAGTAGTGCATCCCAAATCGGTCGAATACGGGTACAGGGACCAGCTATTATTACTGCAGGTTTATTCGAAGTACCACCGGAAGTTCAAATTATTGATCCACAACAGTATATAGCAACTATTTGTAACAACACTATCTTCGAAATGGAATTTCGTGTTGAAACAGGAAGTGGCTATAAACTAGTAAATAAAGGATTTGACAAAAAATCTATAGATTTTTTACAAATAGATGCCGTATTCATGCCAGCAACCAAATTCAGTTACGTAGTAGAAGAAAAAAAAATTAGTCCGACACTTATTCAAGAAAAACTATTTTTAGAAGTTTGGACAAATGGAAGCTTATCTCCACAAGAAGCTATTAGCCAAGGAGCTCAAGTTTTAACTAACTTATTTTATCCTCTAACCAATCTCAATTTTAACAGCGTTGATGATACAAACAATGAATACGAAGAGGAAATTCATCAAGTACTAATAGAAGAATTACAATTGTCTGTTAGAGCCTATAATTGTCTTAAAAGAGCTCAAATAAATTCCATTTCAGATCTATTAGATTACTCTCAAGACGAACTGTTAGAAATTAAAAATTTCGGCCAAAAATCTGCAGAAGAAGTAATTGAAGCATTACAAAATAAACTTGGTATCAGATTACCAAAAGAGAAAAGTATAGAAAACACGTAAAAGTACGCTAGATTTATATTAGCTATTAAAAGACAAATCAATTATGAATAAAACATATATCGCACAACAGCCAAAGGATAGTAAATGGTACATTATTGATGCTGAAAATAAAAATCTGGGTCGGCTTAGTAGTAGGATAGCTAAATTATTGAAAGGAAAAAATTCCACTTTATATACACCATATATAAATAATAAAATATATATTATATTAATAAATTCAAAATCAATTAAAGTAACAGGTAAAAAATTCACTCAAAAAACATATAAAAAATATTCAGGTTATCCTGGAGGATTAAAAATCAAAACATTCAATCATCTTTTGTCCCAAAAACCAAATATAATTTTAGAAAAGTCTATTAAAGGTATGTTACCTAAAGGTATTTTAGGTAGACAATTGTTTACACAGCTAAAAATCTATCCAAATAATCAACATCCTCACAAATCGCAAAAACCAGAAGTAATTAAATTAACTTAATAACATATACAAATGACTATATTAACAAAAAATTCTAAAATAATTTATTCGGGTACAGGCAGACGCAAAACATCTATTGCCAGAGTAAAGCTAGTACCAGGATCTGGAAAATTAATTATTAATGGCTTACCGGGTGAATCATACTTGCAATTTAGTCCTAATTATTTAAGAGTTTCATGCTCACCTTTAAAACTTCTTGGCTTAAACAAAGAATACGATATATATGTCAACACTGAAGGAGGAGGCTTAACAGGTCAAGCAAACGCAATAAGACTAGGATTAACAAGAGCATTATGCGCAATGAATCCTGAGAACCGCACTGCTCTAAAGGCTGAAGGATTTTTAACAAGAGACGCAAGAATAAAAGAACGCAAAAAATATGGCTTAAGAAAAGCAAGAAAAGCTCCACAATATTCAAAACGATAATGTAAAAAAAAGACATCAGTGAGTTTCATCATCTTAATTTATAAAATATATGACTAATAAAGATATACATCCAAAATGGTATAATGATGCTAAAGTATATTGCGATGGAAAACATATTATGACAGTAGGTTCAACTAAGCCTGAATTACATGTAGACATATGGTCAGGAAACCATCCTTTCTTCACAGGATCACAAAGGATTATAGACACAGAAGGAAGAGTTGAAAAATTTATGCGTAAATACAATGTAAAATCAAATAGTAACAAATAAATTGAATCATACTTATATAAAAAATATAGAGTTTGACAGGGCATATATCAATATTTATAATGTTAAGGATATTTATTAAAATATCAATATAAAAATTACAAATGCCAACAATTCAACAACTTGTAAGATCAGAAAGACAAAAATCAAGTAAAAAAACTAAATCTCCTGCTTTAAAAGGGTGCCCACAAAGACGTGGAGTATGTACTAGAGTTTATACAACTACACCTAAAAAACCGAATTCAGCATTAAGAAAAGTAGCGAGAGTTAGACTAACTTCAGGATTTGAAGTAACAGCATATATACCAGGTATAGGACACAACATACAAGAACATTCAGTCGTACTAATAAGAGGAGGTCGCGTAAAAGATTTACCAGGTGTACGTTACCATATAGTACGAGGTATTCTAGATGCTTCTGGGGTAAAAAATAGAAAAAAAAGTCGCTCAAAATATGGAGCCAAAAAACCAAAAGCATAAAATTTAAAAACCTATAATATTAAATTAAAATATACACATGTCGCGTCGCAATAAGTCTAAGAAAAGATTGATTCATGCAGATCCTGTACACAATAGCAAGCTAATTAGCATGTTAACTGTAAGAATACTACAAAATGGTAAAAAAGGGTTAGCATACAAAATAGTTTATCAAGCATTAGATATAATTCATAACAAAACGTCCAACGATCCTCTAGAAATATTAGAAAAAGCCATACGCAATGCAACACCTCTAGTAGAAGTTAAAAGCAGACGAATTGGAGGATCAACATATCAAGTACCTATGGAAGTAAGAGCATATCGTGGAACAAATTTAGCTCTTAGATGGATTACAAAGTTTGCTCATATAAGATCTGGAAAAAGTATGGCTTTCAAGTTAGCGAATGAAATCATTGATGCATCTAATGAAAGTGGTAATACAATCAGAAAAAGAGAAGAAACACATCGTATGGCTGAAGCTAATAAAGCATTTGCTCACTACCGTTATTAAAATAATCATTAGCTAATAAGAAGGAGATTAAAGATTATGGCACGTGCAAAATTTGAACGAAAAAAACCTCATGTTAATATTGGAACAATAGGACATGTTGATCATGGAAAAACAACCCTTACAGCAGCTATATCAGCAACTTTAGCTGCTGCAAATGATACAAAAGCAAAAAAATTTGACGAAATTGATGCTGCTCCAGAAGAAAAAGCAAGAGGAATAACAATTAATACTGCTCATGTTGAATACGAAACTCAAAATCGTCATTATGCCCACGTAGATTGTCCAGGTCATGCAGACTATGTAAAAAACATGATTACGGGTGCAGCTCAAATGGACGGGGCTATTTTAGTTGTATCAGCTGCCGATGGACCAATGCCTCAAACAAGAGAACATATATTACTTGCTAAACAAGTAGGAGTACCTAATATTGTGGTTTTTTTAAATAAGCAAGACCAGGTGGATGATGAAGAACTATTAGAGCTAGTAGAATTAGAAGTACGAGAATTATTAGTACAATATGATTTTCCGGGTGAAGATATTCCATTTGTAGCAGGTTCTGCACTATTAGCTTTAGAAAAAGTAACAGAAAATAATACTATTCAAAGGGGAGAAAACGAATGGGTTGACAAAATTCATTCATTGATGGATGCAGTGGATGAGTACATTCCAACCCCTGTCAGAGATGTAGAAAAAACATTTTTAATGGCCGTGGAAGATGTATTTTCAATTACAGGAAGAGGTACTGTTGCTACAGGAAGAATTGAAAGAGGTGTTATCAAAGTTGGTGACACAATAGAAATAGTAGGATTAAGAGAAACTGCTACTACTACAATTACTGGACTGGAAATGTTTCAAAAAACTTTAGATGAAGGTATGGCCGGAGATAATATAGGCATATTATTACGAGGAATACAAAAAAAGGACATTGAAAGAGGAATGGTTTTAGCACAACCTGGCACTATTACACCTCATACTCAATTTGAAGCAGAAGTATATATACTAACTAAAGAAGAGGGTGGAAGACATACTCCTTTTTTCTCAGGATACCGTCCACAATTTTATGTGCGAACTACCGATGTAACAGGAACAATTACACAGTTCACTGCAGATGATGGCTCTGCTGCAGAAATGGTTATGCCAGGGGATAGAATTAAAATGAGCGCTGAACTAATTAATCCTATTGCTATTGAACAAGGAATGAGATTTGCGATACGTGAAGGTGGTAAAACTGTAGGGGCAGGTGTAGTTTCTAAAATTCTTGAGTAAAAATAAACATATGAAAATTCATAATCAAAATAAAATACGTATTAAACTACAAGCTTACGAACATGCTTTATTAGCTAGATCATGCAAAACAATACTTGATACAGCTCATAGAACAAAAGTTAAAGCCAAAGGACCAACAGCTTTACCAACAAAACGCAAAATTTATTGTGTTTTACGCTCACCACATGTAGATAAAGATTCTAGAGAACATTTTGAAATACGATCACATAGAAAAATCATCGATATATATGAACCATCTTCACAAACAATTGATTCTTTGATGAAACTTAACATTCCTTCCGGGGTAGACATTGAGATAAAACTATAAAACTGTCGTTAGAATACATTGAATGTATTCTAACGACAATTTGATAAAACAATTAATACAATGCCTCTTCTTGTAAAGCTAGAATAGTACAATCACTGCTAGGATAACTTACACAAGTTAAAATAAAACCTGCATTAATTTGATCATCATCTAAAAAAGATTGATCAGACTGGTCCACTGTACCTTCAAGCAATTTACCAGCACAAGTAGAACAAGCACCTGCCCTACAAGAATAAGGTAACTCCAAACCCTGTTCTTCAGCTTCATCTAGAATATAAGTATCAGAAGGACAATCAATAACCGAGTTTATAGCTTCTTTATCTTCAGAAATTAAAGTGACTTTAAAGGTTTCAGACATATTACTTTCTCCTATGATAGTGAGATACTAAGATTATTAAAACTACCAATTGTATAAACGAACTAAATACTATAATGACTACATATTAGTAAATCATAAAACAAAATAAATAACCATATAATATTTAAATATAATTACAATATATATAAAAAATATTATAATTGCAATTAAAAAACTTCTAAATAAATTTACAAAATTAATATAATGTTAAATACCGCAAGAGATAACACAAAGTATACTGACATAAAACTAAGACCTAAGAAGAATATCAAATCCAAAATATACATAAGAAATATATACCAAGAGATCTTTTGTTTAATTAAAAGATATTGTATACAAATAAAAAGAAGACCCTCTAGTTTATTTTCTGGTATATTGCAACCATTATTATGGCTGATTTTATTTGGAGCATTATTTCAAAATGCACCAGTAAATCTATTGACACAAAACAAAACTTACTACCAATTTTTGAGTCCAGGAATTGTAGTTTTTTCATCTTTTACAGGAGCTATTAATTCAGGTCTACCTTTGATGTTTGATCGAGAATTTGGTTTCCTAAATAGATTACTCGTAGCTCCATTAAAATCCCGTGACTCACTATTAATATCTGCAATTATTTTTATTGCAATTATAACTACACTACAAACAAGTTTTATTATAATATCCAGTCTTTTAATAGAATACAATAAATTACATATTCAACAAATCATAACTATATTTATCATACTTTTATTAGTTACACTCAGCATTGGCAGTATAAGCATTTGTTTAGCTTTTATTTTACCTGGTCATATTGAATTTCTTGCAGTTATATTAATTGTTAATTTACCAACTTTATTTTCAAGCACAGCATTAGCTCCATTATCCTTTATGCCTTACTGGTTACAAATACTTGCCAGTATCAATCCACTAACTTATGCAATAGAAAGTATTAGATCTCTTTATTCAATACCTTATTTAAAATACAATACCGATATTATCAAAACAGCATGGCTTAACTTAAATATAAACAATAGTATATGGCTTTTAACAATTATAACCATTATATGCTTTTATTTAGTCAAGAATATTATTCTATATAAATGTGAGTAAAACCTAATTAATTGATCTGAAGAATGTTATAATAAATTACTATGTAGTTTATATATACAAAATAGTAAGAAAAGCAAAAATTTCACATCTCTTGACTAGGAGGATTATAGTTCAATGGGATTACCATGGTATCGTGTACATACAGTTGTATTAAATGATCCAGGACGCTTAATATCTGTTCACTTAATGCATACAGCCTTAGTAGCAGGATGGGCAGGTTCTATGGCTTTATACGAGTTAGCTGTTTTTGATCCATCTGATCCAGTCTTAAATCCTATGTGGAGACAAGGAATGTTTGTCATGCCTTTTATGGCAAGGCTTGGAGTAACAGATTCATGGGGTGGATGGAGTATTACAGGAGAAAGCATTTCCAACCCTGGATTATGGAGTTTTGAAGGTGTTGCTATAACTCACATAGTCTTGTCAGGTATGTTATTTTTAGCATCTATATGGCATTGGGTTTACTGGGATTTAGAATTATTTAGAGATCCGAGAACAGGTGAACCTGCATTAGATTTACCTAAAATATTCGGTATTCATCTTCTATTATCTAGTTTACTGTGTTTTGGCTTCGGTGCATTTCATGCAACAGGATTATTTGGACCTGGAATATGGATATCAGATGGATATGGTATAACAGGAAAAGTTCAACCTGTTGCTCCAGCTTGGGGTCCAGATGGTTTCAATCCATTTAACCCTGGTGGAGTAGCATCACATCATATAGCAGCAGGGACGGTAGGAATATTAGCAGGTTTGTTCCATCTTACTGTAAGGCCACCACAGCGCTTATATAGGGCTTTAAGAATGGGGAATATAGAAACTGTACTATCCAGTAGCATATCTGCTGTGTTTTTTAGTGCTTTTGTAACCTGTGGTACCATGTGGTATGGCTCAGCAACAACTCCTATCGAACTTTTTGGGCCAACTAGATATCAATGGGATAGTGGATATTTTCAACAAGAAATTGAAAGAAGAGTGGAAAATTCACTAAATGAAGGAGGAACACCTGAGGAAGCATGGTCTAAAATACCCGACAAATTAGCATTTTATGATTATATAGGAAATAATCCTGCAAAAGGCGGCTTATTCAGAGCTGGTCCTATGGATAAAGGAGATGGCATAGCAGAAGCATGGTTAGGACACCCAATATTTCAAGATAAAGAAGGAAGAGAATTAACAGTTAGAAGAATGCCTGCATTTTTTGAAACTTTTCCAGTCATACTTGTTGATAAAGATGGTATAATTCGCGCAGATATACCATTTCGAAGAGCTGAATCCAAGTATAGTATCGAACAAGTTGGTGTAACTGTTAGTTTTTATGGCGGAAAATTAAATGGAAAAGTATTTACTGACGCACCTAGTGTAAAAAAATATGCACGTAAAGCACAATTAGGAGAAGTCTTCGAATTCGATCGCACAACATTAGAATCAGACGGAGTATTTAGGAGTAGTCCTAGAGGATGGTTCACATTTGGACATGCAAACTTTGCACTAATTTTTTTCTTTGGCCACTTATGGCATGGATCAAGAACTATATTCAGAGATGTGTTTGCCGGTATTGGAGCAGAAGTAACGGAACAAGTAGAATTTGGTGCATTCCAAAAATTAGGAGATAGAAGTAGTAAAAAACAAGGTGCTGTATAAGCAAATATAAGTATATATCTATTTATATAAGGAGGTATACATGGAAGCACTGGTATATGTATTTCTATTAGTAGGAACATTAATGGTTATCTTCTTTGCTATATTTTTTAGAGACCCTCCAAGAATAGCAAAATAAATGTAAATTAGATCCGAGAAAACAAAAATTAACTAAACCTGTTCTTAAACTCAATAGCTACTTAAATATACAATTTAAGTAGCTATTGAGTAATATATAAATACTTTAGAAGAGTCTTTAATATTTAAAGTTATTAGATTATAGTACTCACTCTTCATGCTCTTCAAAAGGATCTCGAAGCTCCTTAGATATAGGACCAAAAGAAGTGTATATAGAATACATGGTTATTCCTAATAATAAACTAGAAATAAAAATACTTAAAACTGTTGCAGTTTCCATAAAGAAAAAAGATAGATTCAATTAATTTATTTTTATAATTATAATACTAATACTATAATTATAAAGATAAAAATTATAAAACATATAAATTAATTTAAAACATTATGGCATTAAGAACAAGATTAGGAGAAATATTAAGACCTTTAAATTCTGAATATGGAAAAGTCGCTCCAGGTTGGGGTACAACCCCAATTATGGGAATATTTATGCTCTTATTTTTTTTATTTTTACTGATCATCTTACAAATATACAACTCATCTCTAATTTTAGAGAATGTAGATGTAGACTGGGCAGCACTGGGAAGCTAAATAAAAATCTCTAATAATTAACGAAGATAAAAGTAATAACTTTTATCTTTTACTCACACATACGTTATGTTACATCAATCAAGACTTAAGTAATAATAATTCATTTTCAGCAAAATTATTACTATTAACGCCACTATAAGTTTCTTTAATAAAACGCACAAGAACCGGATATTTAATATCTTGCTCCACTTTCACAACAGTACCTTTATCTTGATACCAATAAGATTCTTTTCGCAGAACTTTTACTACTGACCCTTTTTTTATCATAAGCAATAATGTAAATAATCCAAAACATAATAATACTATTATAAAGCTAAAAGAAATCGAAAAAATTAACTTATATAAACAAGCAAAATATATTTTCATATAATATAGTTGCCTAAAAAATATTAAAGATGTTAAATTCATTTAAATATAGTTAACATATGAGGCTAAAAATAATGAAATTATCTTGGAAAACTTTCCTGCTGCTATCTTTACCTATAATTGTGACTGGATTCTTTTTATGGCAAGGATTCCTAGCTCCCACAACTGGTGAATTAAATACAAATATAGCACGTTCTCGAATGACTTATGGTCGTTTTTTAGAATATTTAGATATGGGTTGGATCAAAAAAGTTGATTTATACGATAATGGACACACTGCAATAGTAGAAGCAGTTGGTCCTGAATTGGGTAATAGAATTCAAAAAATCAGAGTTGAGCTGCCAGCAACAATTCCAGAATTAATCGTAAAACTTAAAAAAGCCAACATAGATTTAGATGCACACCCAACAAAAAATAATGGTGCTATCTGGAATTTAATAGGAAATTTATTATTTCCTATACTACTAATATTAGGCTTAGCATTTTTATTTCGCCGCTCTAATAACTCTTCTGGTGGACCAGGACAAGCAATGTCATTCAGTAAATCTAAGGCTTTATTTCAAATGGAAGCTAAAACAGGTGTAGTATTCAATGATGTCGCAGGAATTGATGAGGCCAAAGAAGAATTTGAAGAAGTGGTTACATTCTTAAAAAAACCCGAAAGATTCACTGCTGTAGGAGCAAAGATACCTAAAGGTGTTCTATTAATAGGTCCTCCTGGAACAGGAAAGACATTATTAGCTAAGGCAATTGCAGGAGAAGCCAATGTACCTTTTTTTAGTATTTCGGGATCTGAATTTGTAGAAATGTTTGTGGGCGTAGGTGCTTCACGTGTCAGAGATCTGTTTAAAAAAGCAAAAGAAAATGCTCCATGTATCGTATTCATAGATGAAATAGATGCAGTTGGCAGACAAAGAGGAACAGGAATTGGTGGTGGTAATGACGAACGAGAACAAACACTAAATCAATTATTAACTGAAATGGATGGTTTTGAAGGAAACACAGGAGTTATAGTAATTGCAGCAACCAACCGAGCTGATATACTCGATTCTGCTTTATTAAGACCTGGTCGTTTTGATCGTCAAGTATCTGTAGAAATACCAGATTTTAAAGGAAGACTGGAAATACTAAAAGTACATGCTAAGAATAAAAAAATGGAACCCAGTATATCTTTATCAATGATAGCTAGAAGAACTCCAGGCTTTTCGGGAGCAGATTTAGCAAATTTATTAAATGAAGCAGCTATACTCACAGCTAGACGGAGAAAAAAATATATTACATTAAACGAAATAGATGCTTCTATTGATCGCATAGTAGCAGGTATGGAAGGAACAGCACTAATTGATAGCAAAAGCAAACGTTTAATTGCATACCACGAGATTGGACATGCAATAGTTGGAACACTTCTTAAAGATCATGATCCAGTACAAAAAGTAACCTTGATACCTCGTGGTCAAGCTAAAGGATTAACTTGGTTTACACCAGGAGAAGACCAAAATTTAATATCCAGATCTCAAATTTTATCACGTATAATGGGAGCATTAGGTGGTAGAGCTGCAGAAGATGTTGTATTTGGAGATACAGAGGTTACTACTGGAGCTAGTAATGATTTACAACAAGTAACATCTATGGCTCGTCAAATGGTCACACGATTTGGCATGTCAAATATAGGTCCATTATGCTTAGAAAGTGAAGAAGCAAACCCATTCCTAGGAAGAAGTATGGGTAGTGGGTCAGAATATTCTGATGAAATTGCAATCAAAATTGATAAACAAATACATGATATAGTAGAAAAATGCTATCAAGAAACAGTACAAATTATTCAAGATAATAGAATAGTCATTGATAGATTAGTAGATTTACTGATTGAAAAAGAAACTATTCAAGGAGAAGAGTTTAGAGAAATTATTAATGAATATACACCTGTTCCACAAAAAGAATTATATGTAACATAAAATATTGAGTAAATAACACGAGATTGACGGGACTCGAACCCGCAACTTCCGCCGTGACAGGGCGGTGCTCTAACCAATTGAACTACAATCTCACTTCATTATTCTCTCATAATAACGAAATAATTGTCAAACACAAAAATTATACTAACAAATTACAACAAAGCAAGGAGAGGAAGGGATTCGAACCCTCGGTATGATTCATCACATACAACAGATTAGCAATCTGGCGCTTTCAACCACTCAGCCACCTCTCCATTTATATACGTAATTAAAATATAAAAGCCAATTTTAATGGCTCAGGCGGGACTTGAACCTGCGACCTTGGGCTTATGAGTCCCCTGCTCTAACCGACTGAGCTACTGAGCCTATAGAACTTCCACAAATGATTGTAACACAAAAATAAAAACAAATAAATAAATTATCAAGATATATTTAATTAGATAACTTACGCTACTAACTTAGAGCCTATACCATCTGATGTTAAAATTTCTAATAACAAAGCATGCTTTATACTACCATTAATAATATGAGCTGCACCTACATTTTTTTTCAAAGCCTTAACACAACAATCAACCTTAGGTATCATACCACCTAAAATTATATTTTGATTTTTTAAATCTTCCAACTGTTTTATATTTAGATTCTTAATTAAAGTTGATGAATCATTGATATTTAACATAATACCGGGTGTATCCGTTAATAAAATAAGTTTCTCAGCATTAAGTGACTCCGCAATCGCACCAGCTACAGAATCTGCATTAATATTATAAGTCTGTCCGTTCAAACCTGAAGCAACACTAGCAATAACAGGAATATACCCACTAGAAAGTAAAAGATCAATAATCTCAAGATTAATTGCTTGCACTTTACCAGTATAATTATCGGGTTGATCGGAAAAAAAACTAGATGCAGTAACTAAATTGGCATCCTTACCTGATAAACCAACAGCTATATTAGATGAACAATTTAGTAAAGAGACTAAATCCTTATTAACTTTACCCACTAAAACCATTTCTACTAACTCCATAGTATCTTTATCAGTCACACGAATACCATTAAAGAATTTAGGCTCTATGTTCATTTGTTTTAACCAATAATTAATCATTGGCCCACCACCATGTACTATAACAACTTTAATACCTATATAATATAAAAATAAAATATCTTCTATAATCTTAGATTTTAAATTAATATTTTTTATAGCAGAACCACCATATTTAATAACCATAGTGGATCCGTGAAAACATTGCATGGAAGGCAAAAGATCACTTAACATCTGTACACGCTCAAGATTATTTAACATTTTTTTCCTCTATTTAATTAAATTAAAAAACTAAAATTATCACAATAAGTTTACAAAAACAACGTTCTTGAATTATTTTAGTTAAAACAATAAATAGGCACAAAAAGAATAACATATGACCAAATTTTGGGACAACATAAAAAAATTTCCGAGATTTCTATTATCAGTAATTGCAGGATTTTTCTTGACAACTTTTCAGACAATTTTTGAGTTATTAAAAGAGAAAAATAAAAGACTCACCACAAGTATTATCATGATAACATTAATAGGATTTATAACAATCGTTTTAAGGCATATGTTAGGTATAAAATAAAAAAATATGAAGGAAATTTTTCAAGATTTATATTAAAAAATTCGACATATATAATATTATATATACAATTAAGAAAAAATAAACACAAATTAACAGAAATGTTAGAGTTTAAAATTAAAGTATAACTGTAATAAAACAAAATAAATTGATAAAATACTATATTAGTAAATAGGGGCTACGATTTTCGTTTATACTCTAGTAAAATAAATTTTTTCACAATTTTACAATTCATCAAATATTTTAAAAGATACATGAATATAGATTATGATTCTGATTTAAAACTAAAAGAAGTTACAGGTGCATTTGCTCTTATGGATAGTTTAGTTAATAACAATGTAAAATATGTTTTTGGCTATCCTGGTGGTGCTATTTTACCTATTTATGATGAATTATATAAATGGGAAAATCAAGGTTTAATTAAACATATTTTATGCCGTCATGAGCAAGGTGCATCTCATGCTGCTGATGGTTATGCTAGATCCACGGGACAAGTTGGTGTTTGCTTTGCAACGTCTGGTCCAGGAGCTACTAATCTTGTTTCTGGTATTGCCACAGCACAATTAGATTCTATACCTTTAGTTCTTATAACCGGCCAAGTAGCACGGCCTTTTATAGGTACAGATGCTTTTCAGGAAGTTGATATCTTTGGTATTACTTTGCCTATAGTTAAGCATTCTTATGTTGTTAGAGATCCTAGAGATATGTCTCGAATAGTTTCTGAAGCTTTTTATATTGCTCAACATGGAAGACCAGGACCTGTCTTAATTGATGTACCTAAAGATGTTGGTTTAGAGAAATTTTCTTATGAACCTCTTAATCCTAGTGATGTTAAGTTATTAGGTTGTCGTCCAATCATGAAAGCTAAGGATAGTCAAATTGCTAAAATTTTAAATCTTTTATATGAGTCCAGTCAGCCTTTACTTTATGTTGGAGGTGGTTCTATTATTTCTGGTGCACATCAAGTAATTAAGGAATTTTCCTATCGTTTTCAAATACCAATATGTACTACATTAATGGGGAAAGGAATTATTGACGAAAATGATAGTTTATGTTTGGGTATGCTAGGTATGCATGGTACTGCTTATGCTAATTTTGCTGTCAGTGAATGTGATTTATTGATTGCTCTTGGCGCACGATTTGATGATAGGGTTACAGGTAAATTAGATGAATTTGCATGTAATGCTAAAGTTATACATGTTGATATTGATCCTGCTGAAATAGGTAAGAATCGTGTTCCTCAAGTCGCTGTTTTAGGTGATGTTAAAGAGGTTATAAGTCGTATTTTGGATTATTTGGATAGTAATTCAAATTTAGTATTTAATTCTGAACAAACTTGTTCTTGGAAAAATAGAATATCTATGTGGAAAAATCAGTATCCTTTATTAATTCCAAAGCACGTTAGTAATTTATCTCCTCAAGAAGTTATTTTTTCTTTGTCTCGTATTCAACCAAATGCTTATTTTACCACTGATGTTGGTCAACATCAAATGTGGGCGGCTCAATTTGTAAATGTATTGCCACGACATTGGATGTCTAGTTCTGGTTTAGGTACTATGGGTTATGGACTTCCTGCTGCTATAGGTGTTCAAGTAGCTTATCCTTCTGAAAGTGTTATATGTATCACTGGAGATGCTAGTTTTCAAATGAATTTTCAAGAGCTTGCTACAATTGTTCAATACAATTTGCCTATAAAAATTATTATTATAAATAATAAATGGCAGGGTATGGTTAGACAGTGGCAGCAGGCTTTTTATGGGGAGAGATATTCTCATTCCAATATGGAAAAAGGCGCTCCTGATTTTGTTTTATTAGCTCAGTCTTTTGGTATTTTGGGTTTATGTTTAGAATATAGACATGATATGAATAAAATTTTAGATCGTTTCATTAGTCATAATGGGCCCTGTTTATTAAATTGTAAAGTTAAAGAAGAAGAGAATTGTTATCCTATGGTAGCGCCTGGTAAAAGTAATTCACAAATGATAGGTATATCTAAATTAGTAAAAAATAAAGGTACATCGTTAACCAAGTTAAGAGTTGATAGCCTTTAACGGGAGTTGAACCCATAACTTTTTCCTTACCAAGGAAATACTCTACCATTGAGTTATAAAGGCTTTATTTACGTTATTTATTTTTAGATTTCATATATAATTTATTGGGCCGGGTTGGATTTGAACCAACGTAGGTAAAACCAGCGGATTTACAGTCCGCCCCCATTAACCACTCGGGCACCGACCCATATTTATAAACTATTGTTATTTTTTTTGGATTAGAGAGTTAAATATTTTCTTGGATACAACTGGATTCGAACCAGTGACTTTCACGATGTCAACGTGATACTCTAACCAACTGAGCTATGCATCCTTGCATTACAATCATATATTATCATATTTTTAATTAATGTTAAGATGAAACATTTTAATTAAATTTTGTTTTTAATCTTGTTGCTTTTCCTGATCTTGATCTTAAGTAATACAATTTAGCGCGTCTTACTTTTGCTTTCCTAACTATTTTAATATTTTGTATTAAAGGCGAATGTATAAGATAAACTCTTTCAACACCTATGTTTTGTAATGTTTTTCTTATAGTAATGGTTGTACTTAATTGTGATTTGTTCTTTGATATTATCACTCCTTCTACATTTTGAACTCTCTGTTTATTGCCTTCTTGGACTAAAATAGACATTTTTATACTATCACCTATATTAATCATAGGTATATCATTTTTTTTAAAGTCTTTTTCTATTGTATTAATAATAAAATTTTTTTTATAAGGTTTTAGATGCATTCTTATTAATTTTTTCTTGTTTATAGTTATAAAATTAGTACCATTTATAACTAATATAGTATCATAATATTATAATATTGTGATTTTTTATTTGTATGTATTTTTATCAAAAATCTTATTTGGATTCTAATAACTATCATTTGTTCAGTTTTCAGTTGAATTATATATTAATATTATCTTCCTTTTCATATAAAATCACGGTTCAAGATTGTGCATATTGGTATAGTATAAATAATTATGCCCCTTCAATATTTTCTAAGCATCTTTTGAAGATATTGGTTTTTATTATGATGTTCTATGCCTCAAATTTTATTTTAGAAGTAAAGATTAATAATTTTAGGGCTTTAAGTTTATATTATTGGTTAGGTTGTTCTATTGTTCATATAAGATTTTATTACTATATATTAAGTACTCCTACATCTTCTGCTTATTCTTTAGTTAATACAAAATCTAAGAGTCAAAATATATTCAGACGTTATCTTATATTAAATCTTTATTAGATTTTGTTTCATTGGTTCTCATTTATTCTTCAGCTCTTGCTGTTTATTTTATTATGCATAGTATTATTAGAGATTTTATTCTTCCTCAAAATTATATTGCTGAAGAAGTATTATTAGGTGCTATCTTGATTAATCCAACCATTTTTTCACAAGTGATTTCTTTTCTTAAATCGGATTCCTTTTTTGTAGAGTCTCATAAGTTGATTTATAACGGTTTGTTAATACTTTATAAAAATGACAAGATAGATATTTTGCAACTATTGTATTTTTTGAATGATTCACAAATATTAAATTATGTAGGTGGAGTTTTTAAAATTATTGAATTAATGAGACAGAGTCATATTTTTATGCCATCTATTGATATGTATGCATATATAAGAGAATTAATGATTTTAATTCATAACAGTTATACAAGGCGTTTGATAATTCAGTATGGTTATCATGTTATTGAATTGGCTAATATTAGGGACTTGCCTTGTCATCAAATATATAACAAAGTGTCGGAATATTTAGAGTCTACAGTCCATAAAATTCCTAAAGAGAATTTGATGACTTTTCAAGACTTAATTGGTGACTTGCTCATACAATTAAAATATCAAAATTTAAGTCTAGTTCAGTTCTCTATAGATCAAAATATGATATTATCTGGTTTTCAAAAATTAGATGAACTAACACAAGGTTTACAGGCCGGTGATTTGATTGTGATTGCTGGACGTCCTTCGGTTGGTAAAACTTCTTTTGTAGTTAATATAGCATTAAATATTTTAGTTTCTGTTTCATTTGGTGTATATTTTTTTAGTCTTGAGATGTCAAAAATGCAAATACTTAGTAAATTTGTTGCAATTGCATCTGGGATTTCTACTCAAAGTATTTCATTAAGTAAACTTACACTAGATGAATGGTATTATTTAAATAAAATTTGTAATGACTTGATGAAATATAATGTTTATATTAATGATACACCTAATATTTCTATTGATTATATTGAGTATGCATCAAAATTACTTTCTTATGAAACAGATATTATAAAATTAGTTATTATCGATTATTTGCAATTAGTTAAAGTAGAAAGTTTTAATAGCAATCTTAGAACGCAAGAATTAGGCTATATAACAAGGAAGTTGAAGGTATTAGCTCAATATTTAGATATTCCTATAGTCGTTTTATCTCAACTTAATAGAAGTATTGAGACTAGGGTAAATAAATTACCTTTATTATCTGATCTTAGAGAAAGCGGATGTTTAGTGAATTATTGTGAGTTAAACTTAGATTTCATTAATGATCTTCATGTAAAGAGTTTATATAAATTTGCAATTATGATCAGAACTAACCTAATAAAGCTGTTGGATTTTAATACCGTATACAATATATTCTTGTATACTATATCTTTGAGTTTATCTTTACAGTATTCTTTTAGTATTTATTGTCGTTTTCCTCTTCATTCACTAGGTTTAACATATAATCATAAATTATATTTAAAAAAAGTATGGCTAAAGTTAAGTTCTTATTTAGAAAATAATATTTGTACTATAAATTATTCCTATAATCTTTATTTTTCTATTTTGGAATATATTTATTTACCTTATATTATTTATTTTAATTATATTCAAGTATTTGATATTACAGAGCCAGATTATATGGTTTTGTTGACTAAAAAATTTGTTTTGCATAATTCAATTGAGCAAGATGCAGATATAGTTATTATATTATCAAAAGCTGATCCGCATCTTAGTTTATCTAAAATTATAGATGTTTCATTGTGTAAGAATCGTAATGGTGCAACAGGTTCATGTAAGTTACTATTCATACCGCAAAATAATAAATTCTGTGATTTTGAACAATAATACTATAGTTATTATCGAGTTGATTTTTTATTATTATTCTTGCAATGAAGATGTAATTGTGTTAATATTCACATCATCTATGTTCGGCCGGGATAGCTCAGTTGGTAGAGCAGTGGACTGAAAATCCTCGTGTCACCAGTTCAAATCTGGTTCCTGGCATTATTAAAACTTACAACAATAATTAATTATTGTTGTAAGTTTTAATTAAGGTTGTAAAATTTCTAGTTGTTCACCCAATAATACGGTTACTTTTCCTTCATCTGTTACATCTACAACTGCACTATCACCAGCTTTAATTTTACCTGATAAAACTTCTTCTGCTAGGCTGTCTTCTAATAGTCTCATTACTGCTCTGCGTAGTGGTCTTGCTCCATAACTAGGGTTGTATCCTTCATCTACCAATCTATTCTTGAATCTTTCAGTTACTTCTAGTTCTATTTCTTGTTGTTTAATGCGTTCAAATACTTCTTGTAGCATAATTTCTGCTATTTCACGAACTTCATCTTTAGTTAGCTGTCTAAACACTATGATTTCATCTAGTCTATTTAAGAATTCAGGACGAAAATATTGTTTCAACTCTTCATTAACCAGTGATCTTATACGGTTATATTGTGATTCTGTTTGTGACTCTCCAAGTTCAAATCCTAAGCTTCCTCCTCCTTTTTCTATAACTTTTGAACCTATATTAGATGTCATAATTAGTAAAGTATTTTTAAAATCTATTGTTCTACCTTTAGCATCAGTTAGTCTACCATCTTCTAGGATTTGTAATAAAAGATTGAAAATATCTGGATGTGCTTTCTCAATTTCATCAAATAGAATAACAGTGTAAGGACGTTTTCTAACAGCTTCTGTTAAATAACCACCTTCACTATAGCCTACATACCCAGGTGGTGAGCCGATTAATTTAGATACAGTATGTCTTTCCATGTATTCAGACATGTCCAGTCTGACCATTGCCTCCTGTGAACCAAAAAAATAAGAAGCTAATGCTTTAGTTAATTCAGTTTTACCAACTCCTGTCGGCCCAGAAAATATAAAACTTGCAATGGGTCTGTTAGGATTTTTTAATCCAACTCTTGCTCTTCTGATAGCTCTAGAAACAGCTACTACAGCTTCATCTTGTCCAATGATACGACCATGTAGTGTTTCTTCCATGTGCATTAATTTTTCAGATTCGCTTTTAGTTAATTTTGTAACTGGAATACCTGTCCAAAATGCAACTATTTCTGCAATATCGTCTTCTGTTACTACAGGATCTTCAATTTGTAAATTAGGCTCATTCTTTTTACTTTGTGCAATAGCAGCAATTTGAGCTTTAATTTCCATTTCTCTTGTTCTATATTGTTCTGCCTTTTCATATTTTTGTGCTCTGATTGCTTCATCTTTTGTTTTCAAGACATTTCTTAGCTCTTTATCTAATTCTCTGGCTGCTGGAGGTAATTGAGAATTTAATAACCTAACTCTTGAACCAGCTTCATCAATTAAGTCAATAGCTTTGTCGGGCAAAAAACGGTCAGAAATATACTGATTTGCATATTTAGCTGCAGCAGCTAAAGCAGCATCTGACATTTTTAACTGGTGGTGTTTTTCATATCTGTCTCTTAAACCAAATAAAATTTCAATGGTTTCTTCTACGCTTGGCTCTCCAACTAATACAGGTTGGAATCTTCTTTCAAGTGCTGCATCTTTTTCTATATGTTTACGATATTCTTCTAATGTTGTTGCTCCTATGCATTGTAACTCTCCTCTAGCTAATGCTGGTTTCAGTAAGTTTGCTGCGTCGATGGCTCCTTCAGCTGCTCCAGCTCCAATTAGAGTATGTACTTCGTCGATGACTAGTATAATATTATTGGCTGATTTTATTTCGTCCATAATTCTTTTAAGTCTTTCTTCGAATTCTCCTCTGTATTTTGTGCCAGCAACTAATAAACCAACATCTAATGTTACAACCAGTTTATCTTCTAAGATAGAAGGTATATCTTTATTGGCAATTCTTTGTGCTAAACCTTCTGCTATAGCTGTTTTTCCTACTCCAGGCTCTCCAATTAGTACAGGATTATTTTTTGTTCTCCTCCCTAATATTTGTATTACTCTTTCAATCTCTTTTTGTCTTCCAACTACAGGATCTAAGATACCTTCTATAGCTAATTCTGTAAGGTTTGATCCAAATTCTTCTAGTGTAGGAGTTTTGCTTCTGGTTTGTGTATTATTGTTTCCATTTGTGCTCGCTTCTGTATTGTCACCCAACATTTGAATGACTTCTGTTCTAATAGATGCTACATTAACGGCTAAATTTTCGAGTACTCGTGCAGCTACACCTTCGCCTTCGCGCACTAAACCCATTAACAGATGTTCTGTTCCTATATAATTATGTCCTAGCTGTCTAGCCTCTTCTAGAGATAATTCTAGAACTCTTTTTGCTCTTGGAGTAAAGGGAATTTCAACTGCGACAAATCCTGATCCTCTGCCAATGATTTTTTCAACTTCTATGCGTGCATCTTTTAAATTTACATTCATAGATTTTAATACTTGTGCAGCAATTCCTGTACCTTCACCTATTAAACCTAGTAAAATTTGTTCTGTACCAACAAAATTATGTCCTAAGCGTCTAGCTTCTTCTTGAGCAAGCATGATAACTTTTATTGCTTTTTCCGTAAAGCGTTCAAACATTTAATTAAAACAAGTGAATTTGTATATTACCTTTGATACTACATAATAATAACACATTTGAAAATATAACTTAATAGTTATATAGAAAAGTTTTTTATATATTATAAATTTTTACTAATTTTTAAATAGTATATACTTATATTGCTAATTATAATTAGATTCATTGGATATAATTTTGTTATCATTTATAATGTTTACTAAATTTATATAGTAGGTCAATATTTAGCTTATATAATTTTTTATATTTTGGAATTAAGGTAAATCATTATGGCTGTTATTCAGTTTATTAAAGGAATTAATGAAACAGTTGTTGCTGATGTTTCTTTAACACGTTCCAGAGATGGAAGTAAAGGTACGGCAACATTTAGATTTAATAATCCAGATATTTTAAGGTCTGGTATGGAAAATAAAGGAGATATTACAGGCATGTACTTACAAGATGATGAGGGTGAACTAATGACTAGGGATGTGAGTGCTAAATTTGTTAATGGCAAACCTCAAGCAATAGAAGCTATATATATAATAAAAAATCCACAAGAATGGGATCGTTTTATGCGATTTATGGAAAAATATGCTAATAGAAATAAGCTTTCTTTTACAAAAGCTAATTGATATAAATTGAATTGTTTGAAATAATATATCGATAATATTCAATGATCAATGTTTATTATACTCAATATATTTATATATGAAATTTTCTTTAAGATGGCTTCAACAAATTGTAGATTTAAAGGGTATAGCATTTAGTATTTTATTAGAGAAATTAACTATATCAGGTTTTGAAATAGAGAATATTGTTCATAATTCATCTGCTAATGATACATTATTTGATTTAACTACAACGGCTAATAGACAAGATGTATTAAGTGTTATAGGTCTAGCGAGAGAAATAAGTTGTCTTGTTAATAGACCTTTAATATATAAATTTTACAATCATTCTATTTTTACTCATATTGATTCTTTAAATTTATCAGATTGTAATATATCTTTGTTAGATTTGTCTTTAGTTCAAATGAATTATCTTTATAATAATGTATCACCTTTATGGCTTCAATACTATTTAAGTAACTATGGTATTGAATCATCGAATCTATTAATTGATATTTCGGAATATATATATTTGAAATGGGGACAGTCCATACAAATACTTGATAAAAATAAGATTAGCACTTTACCACTTCATTACTCTTTATTTAGTTTGCAGAAAATAAATAGTAATTTGCTTAGCTCGCAAAATATTCAGTTAGAAGTTTTAAAATATGATAATTTGATATTATCTACTATTGGTTTTTATACAAATCCCAGTGTTCAATGTGATATTTTGACAAATTCTATAATTATTTTTGGTCAAGTATGTAACAAAAAATATATTAAAAATATGCAAAAGCAGTTAAATTTTAGTACAGATTTATCTAAAAAATGTTTGAAAAGTGGATCAAGATCTGATTTTCTTAATGCAATTTATGAAGCAGTTCAGTTAGTTGGATCTTTTGGATTTGCTATATTAGGTAAATTTTATGGATATAACAAATCATATGATATACCTAAAACTATAATTTTAGAAAGGAGGAGTATACATAGTATTCTAGGTTCTGTTAGATTAGGTTTGTATAGTTATTTAACTGTAAAAGAGATTATTAGTTTATTAAAAAGCTTGAATTTTGTTGTAATATATGATGATTTAAAGAATACATTTAAGATACAAGTACCTATTAATAGACAGGGTGATGTTAAAAGACCGATTGATATAATTGAGGAAATAGGACGTGTTTATGGTTTTAATAAATTTCTTAGCAAACTGCCTGATATTCGTAAAAATAGAATGTTTGCATATAATCTATTTATAGATAGAATATTGAAAGTTCGTTATTTATTGCGCCATTTAGGTTTAAGCGAAGTTCAAAATTATTCTTTACATAATAATACAATTCCTTATAATACAACTGAAGTTACAATTTTCAATCCATTGGTTCAAGATCAGTCCTATTTAAGAAGCAGTTTAATAGGTCAGTTAATTATAAATCAACAATATAATCTTAGACAAGGTAATAAAAATGTTGCAATTTTTGAAATCGGTAAGATCTTTAAATTAAATTCATCTAGCATAAGGTTAAATACTATTTGCAGCTCATACGAATCTTTATCTCTTGCTGGTTTAATTGCTAATTCTGCTTTTTTAAGACAATCGTGGTCTGAAAAACCCCAACCATTAAGTTGGTTTCATGCTAAGGGTCTAATTGAAGAGTTTTTAGATAAATTAGAAGTTATAGCTATATGGAAAACAGTAAATAATTTAAATGAAAGTTCGTTATTTTTTAATGTAATAAAATTATTAAAAATTAATCGTACAGCAATTATTTATAATATGAATAATCAGGAAATAGGTATATTTGGTCAATTAAGCCATCATTATGGTGCTTTCACTTATATATTTGAATTTGATTTTATGAAATTAATGGCTTCTGTTAAATCTTATAATCATATTAATTCTATTATTCATCCTTATTCCTCTTACCCTAGTGTGACTAGAGATATATCTTTGACTTTAAAGAATTTTAGTAGTATATATGCAATTAAAGAGCAAATATATAGCTTTAATAATAGTTTAATTGAATCAGTAGAAGTCTTTAATCATTATAAAAATAGTTACAGTAATTTTTATAGTGTGGGTTTACGTGTTATTTATAGAGCCAATAATAGAACTTTGAATTATGATGATCTTAATCGTATTGATAAAGAAATAGAGAATTTATTAAATAAATATAGATCGTGTTAATCTGTATATTTTTCATTTCATGTTCTTAAGATAAAGTAAATCATAAGCCGGATTTTGTTCTTAATGATTTTGAGATTTATATGAAATATATAAAAATTAAATTTATTAAGGGTAGTTATTAATCTTCTCTTTATATTTACATATAATATTTTTGCAGTAATGAATATAAACAGTAAAGTGTAATCTTTTTATGATAGATATTTTGAATGTACAGTTTATTACTTTGCTCTTATACGGGGTTTGCCTAGCAAGTATTTTCATAATACTTCTGGTACGCTTTTACTGCACCTTTGCACCCTTACCTATGCTTTTTATATAGTATGAACTAGGCGGTTTTTTTCTGTGGCACTTTCCTGATAGTTACCTATACTGTATGTTGTACAGCTATATTTTTACTAATTAGAGCCCGGACTTTCCTCAAATTTGTTTCAAAATTTGCAACTACCTATGTTTACTTATGTGTATATGATACATATTTTTTTTAAAAAGTACAATTAAATACTCGTTATTTTTCATTTATAATTAAAATCAAAATGCAAAAGATAGGTTCAATAGGTTTTTCAGAAAAAGATTTCGGAGCTATATTAATTCAATATAACTATAATTTGCATGCAGGTGATATTATAGCTGGAATTATCTTTCATCAAGAGTCTAAAGGTTTTTTAGTAGATGTGGGTGTAAGTATAGCAGGTTATTTACCATTGGATGAAATTTTATTAAGTTCTGATAATAGTGTATATGATTTTACATATTTAATTAATAATACAAGAGAATTTTTTATTTTAGCTTACAATAAGGAGAGAAAACACTTGTTGTTATCTATAAAAAGATTAGACTATATAAGATCCTGGAAACGTATTAAACAGCTTGAATCAGAAGATATAATCTTGGATGTACCTATATTGAGTATTAATAAAGGTGGAATTTTAACTGTTCTAGAAGGTTTGCAAAGTTTTATACCTAGATCTCATTTGATTACATTTACTAACTATGAATTTATGTTAAAGTATTTGTTACCATGTAAACTTTTATTAGTTGATGAAAAAAACAATAAAATTATATTAAGTCACAAGTTAGCTTTACTTGATCTTTATTCTAATTTATTAAAAGTTGGTGTATTGGTATATGGTCAAATTACTCAAATTAAACAATATGGTATTTTTATCAATATTTATGGTATACCTGCATTATTACATATATCAGAAATAGGTTCTAAATATATAGAAAATATACATCATATATTTCAAATTGGCAATAAAATTAAAGTTAAGATTATTCATATTGACATGAAGCAAGCTAGATTATCGGTATCTAGAAAAAATATTAATTAACCACCTCCAACAATTGTAATTATTTCTATTTTATCTTGTGATTTAAAGAAAGTTTGATCAAATTCTGTACAATGGATAATACGATTATTGTATTCTACAATAATTGAACTTAATTCAAATTCTAAGTAGATTAATAATTCTTTAAGAGACATATGTATATAGCAATTAAATGCTTGTCCGTTGATAAAAATTGTGTTGTATATTTTATTCATGTTATATATTATATCCTGTTAAGTATCGAATCTTCAACAACTGTAGACTTATTACTTAAAAAGTATTATACTCTATTACTGTATTTGTAAATTTTGGCGGGTGTAGCCAAGAGGTTAAGGCAGTGGGTTGTGGCTCCACTATTCGCGGGTTCGAATCCCGTCATTCGCCCTTTGGCTTATTTAAATAATTTAACAGAGTTAATTGTGTTAGTTCTGTACGGTTCCTAGTTTTTGTTTTATTTAATAAACGACTAACATATTTTTCTGTATTTCTAAGACTTGATTTAATCGTTTTAGCGATTTCCTTGTTTGTATACCCTTTTGATACTAATAAAAGAATATTATATTCTTTTGGTGTCAGAGAATTAAAAACTGAATTTTGCTTTTTTTCTTGAATTTTATGCATATTTGTGTTTAGATTTTGTTTCCAAATTTCAAGATGTTTAAATATATTGTTTATTATAGATATCAATTCTTCTGGATAAAATGGTTTAGTAAGGTACGCGTTACAGCCCAGATTGTATCCTAAAATACGATCTGGTGTCATACCTTTAGCAGTTAAAAAAATTATAGGAATGTTATGTTGATTTTGTTCGGAACGTATTTTTTTAATTAATTCGTAACCATCTATATGTGGCATGATGATATCAGTAATTATTAGGTCGGGTTTAATGATGTTCAGATTTTTTAATGCATTATATCCATTTGTTATAATGTGTACTCTAAAATCTTCAGATATTAAATAAGAAGCCATTGAATTTAATAAATTTATATCATCATCTATAAGAAGTATTGTTTTTTTCATTATTAAAATGAGTGTATTATTAAAAGTTTATTTGTTTATGTTTATAAAATCATACTAAGAACTATGAGTAATAAATGGCTGCAATTATTCTTTGAATCAGAAATTCCTTTTTATATATATAAATTGTATAAAGGGGATGCTTTAATATTTAAATTTTATGTAAAGTGTAAACCATTGATTATAGTTTTTTATGGCACTGTATATATTATGAAAGTATTTACAAATGGTGAGTCAATTTTTTTAGCGATATTAACCAGTAATAGTATAATTGATTTTAGTTCTAATTCTTTTGATTCTAATTATATTTATTATAAAGTAGTTGCATTAGAAAATACTTACTTTATTAAATTTTGTTGGTTAGAGTATATTACTCATTTTAAATATTTATCAACTGTAGTTAAATTACTTGATCTATTTCGTTATACTTTACAACAATATGAAAACTCGTCATGTATATTATTACATAAGTCTACTAGATATAGAGTAATCCAATTATTATTATTTTTATGTCGAGAATTTGGAATATTAAATAATAACTATATTATTATACCTTTTGAATTATCACAGAAAACCATTAGTTATATTACAGGTAGTAATCCAATTACAGTTCATAAAATTATACATTATTTGATTAATAAGCTTTTTGTGAAATATGCTGTAAACAAGAGAATTTTGATATGTTATGCTTCTTTTTTTACTTATTTACAAAATAATAAAGTTACTTAATATAAAAAATAAAATAATAAATGTTATAATTAGATTTATTTAATAGCAAATTTCATTAAAGAGTAGTTTAAATGCACAGTCTTTACATTTTACTAAACAATTAATATGGGAAAAGTTTATGATTGGTTTGAAGAAAGGTTAGAAATTCAAGCCATTGCAGATGATATAACCAGTAAATATGTTCCACCTCATGTTAATATTTTTTACTGTATTGGTGGTATAGTATTTACGTCTTTCTTAATTCAAGTTGCTAGTGGTTTTGCTATGACTTTTTATTATAGACCAACTGTAGCTGAAGCTTTTTCTTCTGTTGAATATATTATGACAGATGTAAATTTTGGTTGGCTGATCAGGTCAATTCATAGATGGTCTGCTAGTATGATGGTGCTTATGTTAATACTTCACATGTTTCGAGTATATTTAACAGGAGGTTTTAAAAAGCCACGTGAATTAACTTGGGTAACAGGTGTTATATTAGCTGTTTTAACAGTTTCTTTTGGTGTAACTGGTTACTCTTTGCCGTGGGATCAGATAGGATATTGGGCTGTTAAAATTGTAACTGGTGTACCGGAAGCTGTACCTATAGTAGGAGCAAGTATAGTAGAACTATTAAGGGGTGGAGTGAGTGTAGGACAAAGCACCCTTACAAGATTTTATAGTCTACATACCTTTGTATTACCTCTTTTAACAGCTGTGTTTATGTTAATGCATTTTTTAATGATTCGTAAGCAAGGAATTTCAGGACCGCTTTAATTATATAAGTTTAGTGTTTTTATTTATAAATATGTTTAGAATTTATTATTTAGGAATTTACATATGTCAATCATCAAAAAGCCTGATTTAACTGATCCTAAGTTACGTGCTAAATTAGCTAAAGGTATGGGGCACCATTATTACGGAGAGCCAGCTTGGCCGAATGACATATTATATATGTTTCCTGTTGTCATTTTAGGTATATTAGCTTGTGATGTGGGTTTATCAGTCTTAGAACCTTCTGTTATAGGAGAAGCTGCTAATCCTTTTGCGACACCTTTAGAAATATTGCCCGAGTGGTATTTCTTTCCTACTTTTAATTTATTAAGAGTAATACCTAATAAATTGATAGGTGTTCTATCTATGGCATCAGTGCCGGCAGGTTTAATTACTGTTCCATTTATTGAAAGTGTTAATAAGTTTCAGAATCCTTTTAGGCGTCCTGTTGCTACTACGGTATTTATAGTTGGAACGTTTATTGCAATATGGTTGGGTATTGGTGCAACTATGCCTTTATCTAAGGCCATTACTTTAGGAATATTTTAAGTATTATAAAAATACTGAATCATAACAAAAATTGTTATGATTCAGTATTTTTATTTAATTAAAACTTTTGCTCCGGCTTCTTCGAGTTGTTTTTTTAGTTCTTCAGAATTATCTTTTGTTGTACTTTCTTTGATTGTTTTTGGTGCTGATTCTACCAACTGTTTTGCTTCTTTTAACCCTAAACCTGTTATTGATCTAACAACTTTTAATATTGCAATTTTTTTAGCTGCTGGTACTTCTTGTAGCACGACATCAAACTCTGTTTTTTCTTCTATTTCATTTTTAGTGGAATCACCTGTTGTTGCAGGCATAACAATTGCGGCATTTTGAGATGTAATAGATGCATCAATGTTAAATGTTTCTTCGATTTGTTTGACTAATTCAGCTGCTTCTAAAAGTGTTAATGATTTTAGATCACTAATAATATTATTGATTTTTGTATTCATACAAATAAGTTGTGTATTTTACATTTAAATAAAGTAAGCTTTGTGATAATTTATCATATCATAAATGGCTTTCGCGTAAAAGGTTTATATTTAAAGGTATTGAAGGTCCCATGGTACTAGTAATATATATAGACTTCCAGTATTTACCTTTAGATCCTTGAGGACGATTTTTATCTATTGATTGTTGTAAAGTAATTAAGTTAATATACAAGTCTTCTGTAGTAAAATTCAATTGACCGAAAGGAATATGTAATACCCCATTACGATCAATTTTATATTCTACTTTTCCTGCTTTGAATTCTTCTATTGTTTTTACTAAGTTATTTGTTACTGTTCCAGCTTTAGGTGATGGCATCAATCCTTTAGGTCCTAATATTTTTCCTAATTTAGCAATTGATATCATCATATCTGGAGTAGCTATAAGTTTGTCAAAATCTAAACGACCTTTTTTTATCTCCTGAATTAAATTTTCTCCTCCTATTATATCTGCTCCAGCAGATGAAGCTTGTTGAGTTTTATCATCTGTAGTTACAACAGCTACACGAATTGTTTTACCTGTTCCTTTGGGTAACATAACAGTTGCTCTTAATTGTTGATCTGCGTATTTAGGGTCTAATCCTAATACAATATGTACTTCCGCTGTTTCTAGAAAATTTACATTAGATAAATTTTTCATTAAACATAAGGCATCTAAAGGTGCGTAAAGTTTATCTTTTTCTATTTCTTTCAACAATGTATTGAAGCGACGTGAATGTTTTTTCATTGTTAATTATTGTATTGTGTTTATTTCATTTCATTAATTTCGATACCCATATTTTTTGCAGTACCTTTAACAATTTTCATTGCTTGTTGTATATTTTGAGTGTTGAGATCTTGTAATTTGGTTTCAGCTATTTCCTGTAATTGTTTGACAGAAATTGAGCCAATTTTTTTTGTGTTTGGTTGCCCTGATCCATTTTGTACTTTAGCAGCTTTTTTTAATAGTACAGCGGCTGGTGGAGTCTTTAAAATAAATGAGAAGCTTCTATCTTCATATATTGAAATTTCTGCAGGTATGACTAAACCAAGTTTATCTCCTGTTCTTGAATTGTATTCTTTGCAAAACATTACAATATTAGCTCCATATTGTCCTAATGCTGGGCCTATAGGTGGAGCAGGTGTAGCTTTACCTGCATTTAAAGCTAATTTAACAAGTCCTATAAGTTTTTTAGCCATAAAAAATTTATGCATCTCCTTTTATTCATTATACTGCTCCATTATAGATCATCGTAGTCATTAATGTAAAATTAATTATATTAATATATTGTATATTTAATGATTATGATATTTGATATGATTTATTTTTTATTAGGTCTTATATTTTTACACGCCTTGAAGGATTTGAACCCTCGACATCAGGTTTTGGAAACCTGCGTTCTACCAACTGAACTAAAGGCGTAGTATATAAAAACATACATCAAAATATTGAAAAAGTAAAAAATTCTTATATGATATGGAGATAAAAAAGTTGCATGAACTTTGTATTCAATGTTTATTTATTAAAGCTAAATTATGTATCTTCTATTCTTATATAAGAATAATTTTAATAGTTATGTTTCAATTCTTTAAGTTTGTTATATTTTTATGATTTTGAAGCTCTGAAGTAAGTGTGTTGAATGCAAACTAAAATTTCTTTAACAATCAATTAATTATGCTTTCAAATCTATATATAGATTTGAAAGCATAATATTAGTTAATAGTAATGATGTTTCCGGAAATAATTTTGTGTGCAATTTAGAAAGGAAATTAATTGGTATAACAGAAGCATAAATTAATATAATAACTAGAGGACTTAGAAAAAATTTCATTTAAATTAGATATATTGTATTATTTCTTAGTTATTATTTAACTTTACTTATAATAAATATACTAATTTTTACAAAATAGTTATAATTTGTTGATTATTACAGTTTTTAGATTATGGATAGTATATTTTATATGAATCTAATAATATTATACTAATATCTCTATTTTAAGATGATTAATATTATTATTGATTGATTTTGAAATATGTAACTTTTATCAATTATGTTAGGCTGATTGAATAAATTATCTAACGCTTATTCATAAATTTTTTTAACAAAAATTTATAATAATAAAATAAATGGATACTATCAATTGTATACAATTGAATATATAGTGTAAGATTATAAATTCATATTAATTATACTTTTTATGTATCTATATTTTTATGTTTTATCCTATATCTACTACTTATCTTTCAGAATTGGAGTATAAAAGATATGCTCGTCATTTAGTTTTGGATAATATTGGTGAGAATGGCCAAAAAAAATTAAAAGCAGCAAGAATTTTATTTATTGGTGCTGGTGGTTTAGCTGCGTGTGGTATTATTTATTTGGCTGCTTCTGGATTAGGTTGTATAGGTATTGTAGATGATGATAAAGTGGCTTATTCTAATTTACATAGACAAATTTTATATAATGATCAAGATATTGGTAAATTAAAAGTTGATGTAATACGTGATAGAATTAAAGATATTAATTCTCATTGTTCTGTTAATATATATTCATGCATAGTAGATGAAAACAATTGTAAAGATATCATTAAAAATTATGATATAGTTATAGATACAACTGACAACTTTCAATCAAGATATTTGATTAGTAGATCATGTTACTTACGGCATAAGATTCATATTTATGGAGCTGTACAAGCTTTTGAAGGTCATATAAGCGTTTTTAATTATAAAGGTGGACCTTCGTATTCTGATTTATATCCAAAAAACTTAAATTTACATAAAAAAGAATGTGATACATTAGGCGTTTTAGGTGTATTAACTGGTGTTATTGGTATGCTTCAGGTTACAGAAGCACTTAAAATCATTTTGGGAATAGGAAATATTTTAAGTGGTTATTTACTAGTTTATAATCTTCTTGATGTATCTTTTAAAATAATCGAAATATTACCCCAAACATATTACGATGTAATTGATTATTATTATACTAACAAATTTTCAAATTGTCTTTTAATTCATCAGAGTGATTTATCATATATATTGAGTCAATTTATTATTGTTTTGATTGATGTTCGTCAACCAGAAGAGTTTCAGAAATATCATTTATCTAAAGCTATTAACATTCCGTTAAAGAATATGAAGTATAAAAAGACAATTAGTTTTATACGTGGTTATTCAATAGATAGAAAAATAGTTATATATTGTTATGATAATTTGAGATCCTTTATTGCGTCACAAATTTTATACAAGAATCAAATTAGACATTATCGTTTAAATCATGAATAGTATTTTATCATTTTATTTTATTATTAGTTTTATAGTTAGATATGAAAAAAAAAATAACAGTTATTTTAAAGAAAAATTTAGTTAATCTTGGTTCAGTGAGCAGTATTGTTAAAGTAAGCTCTGGTTATGCTTTTAATTATTTAATTCCTTATGGTTTTGCTCAATTAGCCACTGTTGGTAGAGTAAAGCATCATAAAATGTTTATAAATATAAAACAAAAGAAGCTAGAAGAAATTCAAGGTAAATTGCAAATAATTACTCAAAAATTAAATAAAGTTACTAAAATTAGTGTTAAGAAAAAATTTGGTAATAATAATCAAATTTTTGGTAGTGTAAGTGATAAAGAAATAATATTAAATCTTTTTCATATTACAGGTGAGCAATTAGATAAAAAAAATCTTTACTTTCCTAATATTAAAAAGGTAGGAATTTATGATTTGGATATTATACTTGCAAGTGATATAAAGGTAGGTATAAAGCTACAAATTCTCCCAGCTTTTATATGATATTTAGCTATAAAATACTTTTGTTTTATTAATTATATTTCTTGTATCAATTTAATTTTATTTACTGGGGTGGGAGGATTCGAACCTGCGAATGGCGGAGTCAAAGTCCGCTGCCTTACCGCTTGGCTACACCCCATAAAATTTATTAAACAATTAATTTATATTGATTGTCAACTTTAATGCTTAAATTTATTTATTTCTTCTAAGAAGGTTGAGTAAGGAGTTGTATATTGTTTATGCTCATTTAACTTTCTAGTAGTAATACAGTTATTGTTAATTTCTTGATCGCCTAAAATAATGCAAAACTTAGCTCCTAGTTTACTAGCTCGTTTGATTTGTTTTTGAAAACTTGTGTTAGATAAGTCTAATTCAAATTTTATTTTTTCTTTTTCTAAATTCCTTACAATTTCCCAAATTTTTGTTTGTGCTGCTAATCCTTGTGTTGCTATATAGACATTGATTTGTTTTTGAGGTAATGTTAATTCTAATTCTTCTTTAATTACTTTTAATAATCTTTCTATTCCAATGGCCCAACCTACGGCTGGTGTTTTTGGCCCTCCAAGTTGTTCTATTAAGTTATCATAACGACCTCCTCCGCATATTGTGTTTTGACTATCTTCAGAATTGGTTTTAATTTCAAAAGTTGTGTGATTATAGTAATCTAATCCTCTTACCAATTTATAATTAATTGTATACGGTATATTTAAATTGTCTAAATATTTGCAAACTAAGTGAAAATGTTCAGCAGATGTTTTATTTAAGTATTTATTTAAGTTTGGAGCATAATGTAAAATTTCTTGAGTTTTAATGTTTTTGCTGTCTAAAATCCTTAAAGGATTGCAATGTAGACGATTTCGGGAATCTTCATCTAAATCTTGTTGGTATTGTGATAAGTATTTAATTAGGTCCACTTTATACATTTCTCGTTCTTTTAAACTGCCTATAGAATTAATTTCTAATATATAATTTTTTAATCCGAGTTGACCTAGTATTTTACTAGCTAAGTGAATAACTTCTGTATCGGCCATTGGACTTAAGCTACCAATGCATTCTATACCTAATTGATGAAATTGTCTTTGTCTTCCGCTTTGAGGTCTTTCATATCGAAACATCGGTCCTAAGTACCAAAGTTTCTGTAATTTGCTTTGATATAATTTATTACTTATAAATGCTCTAGCTATACTTGCTGTTGCTTCTGGTCTAAGTGTTATTTTTCTATTACTTTGGTCGGTAAAGCTATACATTTCTTTATTAATAATATCCGTTGCTTCTCCTATGGTGCGTTCAAATAAGTTTGTTGATTCTATGATAGGTGTTCGGATTTCTGAATAGTTATGTAGAGCGAGTATATCTGAAGCTTTATTATATATTTGTTGCCAATAAATAATTTCATAAGGCAATATGTCTTTAGTTCCTCTTAGTGGTTGCATAAAATATGATTTCAATATTATTATTATATGTATTCAGTATATGTTATAAAATATAATTGTATATATTTATATAAATTCATCGGGCGAGGAGGGATTCGAACCCCCGACACCGTGGTTCGTAGCCACGTGCTCTAATCCACTGAGCTACAGGCCCTTCTGTGATATTAGTATATCAGGTTTCTGATCAAAAGCTAGTTTTTCTGTTTGTTAATTATTTTTATTTATAAAATTATTTTTAGTTTTATTTCGATATAAATCTATTTATATTATATAGTTATTTAGTTAAATAAGGATCATAAAATGGCCAAAAAAATTTTGTATCAGGATAATGCTCGTAAAGCTTTAGAAAAAGGTATAGATACTTTAGTTGAAGCTGTTGCTATAACATTAGGACCTAAAGGTAGAAATGTTGTATTGGAAAGAAAATTTGGTGCTCCTCAGATTATTAATGATGGGGTAACTATCGCTAAAGAGATAGAGCTCAAAGATTTAATAGAAAATACTGGTGTTGCATTAATTAGACAAGCAGCTTCGAAAACAAACGATGTTGCTGGTGACGGGACCACTACTGCTACTGTATTAGCTCATGCTATAGTTAAGCAAGGCCTGAAAAATGTTGCAGCTGGTGCTAACCCTATTCTACTAAAGAAAGGAATAGAGAAAGCAGTTAGATTGATTGTTGCAAAGATTGCAGAATATTCCAAGCCTATTTATAATATGCAAGACATTACTCATGTTGGTTCTATATCTTCTGGTAATGATATTGAAGTTGGTACTATGATAGCCAATGCTATCCAAAAAGTGGGTAAAGAAGGAATTATCTCTTTGGAAGAAGGTCAGTCTACTACTATAGAGTTAGAAATTAAAGAAGGAATGAAATTTGACAAAGGCTTTATTTCTCCATATTTTGTAACAGATACATCTAGAATGGAGGTTATACAAGAAAATCCATATATATTGATAACCGATAAGAAAATTACACTTATTCAACAAGAATTATTGCCTATCTTAGAAAAAGTAACTAAGACTGGTCGTCCACTACTCATTATAGCTGAAGATATAGAAAAAGAAGCCTTGGCCACAATTATTGTGAATAAGTTGAGAGGTATTATAAATGTAGTTGCTGTTAGGGCACCGGGTTTTGGAGACAGGAGAAAATTATTGTTAGAAGATATAGCTATCCTTACTTCGGGAGAAGTAATTACACAAGACATGGGTTTAACTTTAGATAGCGTGACTTTGAATCAGTTAGGATTTGCTAAAAGAGTTCAAATCACAAAAGATTCTACAACAATTGTCGCAGATGTAGATGAGGATCTTATTAAGGCACGCTGTGATCAAATCCGTAGACAACTGGAAGCAAGTAGTAACAGTTATGAAAAAGAGAAGTTGAATGAGCGACTTGCTAAATTATCTGGAGGTGTGGCTGTTATTAAAGTAGGTGCAGCAACTGAGACAGAAATGAGAGATAAAAAACTGCGCTTAGAAGATGCTATTAATGCAACCAGAGCAGCTATTGAAGAAGGGATAGTGCCAGGAGGTGGTTCTACCTTCGTACATTTATCTGAAGATTTGCGAGATTGGGCTAAAATTAATTTAGTGGGAGAAGAATTAGTAGGTGCTTTAATTATAGTCGATTCTTTATTGTATCCACTCAAAAGAATAGTTGAAAATGCTGGTAATAATGGAGCTATAATTATAGAAAAAATTAAAAATAGTGATTTTTCTACGGGTTATAATGCTGATATTGGTCAGCTTGTTGACATGTATAAAGAAGGCATTATTGATCCAGCTAAAGTGACACGCTCTGCTTTACAAAATGCGGCTTCAATAGCTTCTATGATTTTGACAACAGAGTGTCTTATAGCAGAACAAGAAGATGGTTAGGATCAAATGTATTGAAGCATTTGATTATTATTGATTTAATAATACTATACGCAATATGATGACTTAAGATATTTGATAAGAAAATAAATACCATCTTTATAGCTTAAAATACTTATTATATATAAATTGAATATAGCTATTTCTTTCATATATTGATCATGAAAACAGATTTTGCTCCTAATATTATAGTAATTTTGTGTTTTATAGTATATGTATTTGAATCGGTTTAAATATTTTGTGATATTTTCTACTTGATTATCATTATACATTTCTATTAACATTTTGTTTATGCTTTTTTGCATCCTGGAATTATTAATAGATCTGTTTATGTAATAGATGGCTTTTATGTTTTCTGTAAAGTTATATAATGTATGAATACTTGGATGCCTAAATAAATTACCACACCGTATTAAGAATAAATTATTTAGACGAGTATTAAGTTGTATGGAGTTTGTTTTGTAGGTGTAATTTTCGTCTAAATTATATAAATTCATTGCTTCAATACTAATTAATAAAAAATCGATTTTTTTTTATATAATTTGTTACTCATGTTTTATACTATAGTTGTATACTGTAAATAATAAAATTTTATTATTTAGCTTAAGATGTTAAGATTTTTAGGACAATTTATAAAATATTATTAGCAGTTGAATTAATTTGTTCCTATAAAATTGAATTCTGGGAATGCGTCTTGAGCTTTTCTTAATGATGTATTTTTGCCTTTCTCTTGCCAAAAATTTATAATTTCAGTGGTTTTATTTAACAAATCTATTCTTTCATTTTCGTTAATCCATGGTTTTGATTCTAATTCTGTTTTTAGTTCTTCCCATGCGTCGTTACGAGGCCAAAAAAAATAAGATGTCAATGGACTTTTATTTTGACCTATAATGTAATCAATTGCTATAGCAATGTTGTTTTCAAGCCATAAAATTTTAAATGTAAATTTAGACAATTTGCTCTCCTTAAATCTAATCTATTAATTTTGTTTTTTAAGTTGGTTTATAATTTGTTGAATTTTTTTAGTAGGTTGAGCACCTTGATGTATTCTTTTTTTAGCTTTTTGTAGGTTAATTTGTGATTTATTAGTAATAGGATTATAAAACCCTATTTCTTCAATAGGTCTTCCATCTCTGGGTTTTCTGCTATCTATTATTATGATTCTATAGCTAGGCTGTTTTTTTCTGCCGAATCTTTTCAATCTGATTTTTAACATGATACTTAAGGTGTAAATAATTTTAGTTTAAGTTTTATATTTAATATTAAATAATTTTTTATTTGATTAAGCAACTTTTATAAAAAAAAGTTGATAATTATCAAGTCATAGATTCAAGCTGTATATTATTAAATATAACTGTTAAGCATTGTAAAAAAATAATTCCGAGCATAGGAGACATATCCATTCCAAATATCATAGGTATTGTTCCTCTAAATAATTTAAGATATGGGTCGGTAAGTCTATTTAGAGAGCAAAAAGGTTCGTTATACCAATTTACTGTTGGAAACCAAGCTAAAGATAGTTTTAGTAAAATAGATATCAAGTATATTTCAGAAAAATTAGCTATAGATGTAAACACTAAATTAAAAGAATTTATTATAATATTCATTAGCTTATAATGGTTAGGTTGAACGATAGATAAATCAATATAAGTTAAGTTTAGCTTAAATGATTTTTGTAGTGTAAATATTTAATTGTGGGTATTTCTGTGCTATATATTTCAAAATATTTTGATTGCATGTAACACAGATAATTTTTACATGATTTAAATTAGTTATGTTATGTTTGTGTAAGTAATTTATAATGTTGATTATTCCATAATTTTTTAAAAATTTTTCAAATATAATTATTTTATATTCTGTTAGTTTTTGGTTATAGTTAGATACTTCGTTTGCTTTATGAAATTCTATATGTTTTACATAAGATTGTGGTAATATTCTTTCTATTTCTCCAAGAATATTGTAGCATTCTATTATATTAGTTATAATTAAATATTTATCCAATTGATTTGAAAAACAGCTTTCTTTTAAACTATCAACTTTTTTGATATATATATGATCTATTTTTAACCATTTTCTTAATGTTTCATAAAAAATAAGCATTCCTAATGTTTTTTCACTATCAGTATTTTGAGGTTTTTGATAGATAATTTCGTATGCTAACTTCTGTATAATTGGATGAATAAGTGTATGTATGTTTAGTCCCATTTAAATTAAAATAAACTGAATATTGTTTAATATTTTATTTATATAATTTTATAATATAGTATATCTGATTTTTTAAATAAAAATAGAGGTCACTAAATTGTATGGAAATCTATCGTCAGCTTAATAGATGGATCTGGGGTTTTTCTATTGGTTCTGAAAGTTGGAATGGAAGATTAGCTATGATAGCTTTTGTTATTATATTTGCTATAGAATTTTTTTTTCTATGCCTATAATAGAGTTGCTTGGTATTTAGTCTATTATATAAAATATATAAAACTATGTTGTTTTATTTATTCGGCGTTAAAAAACTATTCTTAACTATATAGTTAAGAATAGTTTTTTATATTTATATTTTATTGGTTATATAGCTTTAGTCTAATGGTCTCATAGATAATACAGCTTCGTTTTCTCTGTTAATACCTTTTTCAAATCCTGCAGCTGCAGCTCTTGCCCGTCCTGCATGCCATAAATGTCCGATAAACAAGAAGAATCCTAAGAAGAAGTGAGATGTCGTTAACCAACTTCTAGGAGAAACATAATTAACAGAATTTATTTCTGTTGCAACACCCCCAACAGAATTGAGTGACCCTAATGGTGCATGTGTCATATATTCTGCAGCTCTTCTTTCTTGCCATGGTTGTATATCATTTTTGATTTTGTTTAGATCTAATCCATTAGGCCCTCGTAATGGTTCTACCCAAGGAGCTCTCAGATCCCAAAAACGCATTGTTTCTCCTCCAAATATGATTTCTCCACTTGGTGATCTCATTAAATATTTTCCTAATCCCGTAGGGCCTTGCGCAGATGCTACATTTGCTCCTAATCTTTGATCACGTACTAGAAATGTGAAAGCTTGCGCCTGAGATGCTTCTGGTCCTGTGGGACCATAAAATTCGCTTGGATATGCTGTGTTGTTATACCATACATAATTAGATGCTGTTAATCCCATGATAGATAAAGCACCTAAGCTATAAGATAAGTATGCTTCACCGGACCAAACAAATGCTCTTCGTGCCCAAGCGAATGGTTTAGTAAGAATATGCCATATTCCTCCTGCAATGCATATTATTCCTATCCAAACGTGTCCACCAATTAAATCTTCCATATTATTCACGCTAACTATCCAACCGTCGCCTCCAAATGGAGATTTCAGTACGTATGCAAATATAATTGCAGGGTTTAAAGTTGGATTACTGATCAATCTTACATCTCCACCTCCTGGAGCCCATGTATCGTACACACCACCAAAAAATAAAGCCTTAATTACAAGTAAAAATGATCCTATGCCTAATAATACAAGGTGTATACCAAGTATTGTTGTCATTTTGTTTTTATCTCTCCAGTCATAACCAAAGAAAGGGAAAGACTCTTCTAATGTGTCTGGTCCAATTAAAGCGTGATATAATCCTCCAAATCCTAGGACTGCAGAAGATATTAAATGTAGTATACCTACTACAAAGTATGGGTATATGTTAATTATTTCTCCGCCTGGACCAACTCCCCATCCTAATGTTGCTAAATGAGGTATTAGAATGAAACCTTGTTCATATAAAGGTTTTTCTGGTATAAAATGGGCAACTTCAAATAGCGTCATTGCTCCTGTCCAAAAAACCATTATACCAGCATGTGCAACATGAGCACCTAAGAGTTTTCCTGATACATTGATTAATCTTGCATTGCCAGACCACCATGCAAATCCTGTAGATTCGATATCTCTACCGCTTACGATATTTTGATTAAAGGGCGTTTCCACGTGGTAAAACCTCCTCTGGGAATATAAAGTTTTCGTGTGGTTGATCTTGAGCTGCCATCCATGCACGAATACCTTCATTTAGTAAGATATTTTTAGTATAGAATGTTTCGAACTCTGGATCTTCAGCTGCTCTTAATTCTTGTGACACAAAATCATATGCTCTTAAATTTAGTGCTAGACCTACTATTCCAAACGCGCTAGTCCACATTCCAGTAACTGGTACGAATAACATGAAGAAGTGTAACCATCTCTTATTAGAAAAGGCTACACCAAAAATTTGTGACCAAAAACGGTTTGCCGTTACCATTGAGTAAGTTTCTTCAGATTGTGTAGGGGTAAATGCTCTAAATGTATCTGCTGCATCTCCATCTTCAAATAAAGTATTTTGCACAGTAGCTCCATGGATTGCGCATAATAAAGCTCCTCCAAGTATTCCAGCTACACCCATCATATGAAATGGATTTAATGTCCAATTATGGAAGCCTTGTAAAAATAATAAGAACCTAAAAATTGCAGCTACGCCAAAACTAGGTGCAAAGAACCAGCTTGCTTGTCCAAGTGGATACATTAAAAATACTGATACAAATACAGCAATTGGACCTGAAAATGCAATAGCATTATATGGTCTAATTCCGACTAGTCTAGCGATTTCAAACTGTCTTAAGCAAAAACCAATTAAACCAAAAGATCCATGTAAAGCAATAAATGTCCAAAGACCTCCAATTTGACACCATCTAGTAAAATCTCCTTGTGCTTCAGGACCCCATAAAAGTAATAAAGAATGTCCCATGCTATTAGCTGGTGTCGATACGGCTGAAGTTAAGAAGTTACAGCCTTCTAAGTATGAGCTTGCTAGTCCATGTGTATACCAAGATGTAACAAATGTTGTGCCTGTTAACCATCCTCCTAATGCTAGATAAGAGCATGGAAAAAGAAGTAAACCAGACCAGCCTACAAATACAAAACGGTCTCTTTTTACCCAGTCGTCAATTAAGTCAAATCTACCGCGGGTTTTTTCTTGTCCAATTGCTATGGTCATAAAATAAGTCTCCAGAGTAAACTAATTAAGTTAATAAGTTGTAAGCTTTACATTACACTTTAATTTGTAATGTATCAATAATGCCTATATGGGTTTGTAAAGTCACTTTACTTTTCTTTACGCTTATATTAATATTATAAGCCTATTAAATAGTAAAGTTAGTGACTAATTTAAAACGATTTAATTAGTTCTCTAAGTTCACAATTTATTTTAGATTAAATTTTTTATATCATACAAATCATAATATAATCATAGTATAGCAAACATTATATTTTCTTTTTATATTTTTATTTGCTTTTATAATAGTTACAAATTCTAATAAATATGTACAAAAATAAAAAAACTACAATTATATAATCTAAATCAAGTTATTGTCAATTTAAGATTTATTTCTAATTAGATGATATACAATTTTTTTACATCCCATTATAATTCTTGTCATTTCTTTTCATTACCTTAGTAATTTGATTGATGTTATATCTAACTAACTGATCTGAGAATCTTACAATAATGCTATGATTCATATTTGTATAATTTAATCTAATATTTAATTTTGTTTTTTAAACCCATAAAACACATAAGAATATTTACCTTACTTTTGTGTGTATTTTTTCAAAATTTTACAGCGATTCATCAAATGTGTAGTTAATGTAATTATGTTACTATATGCTAAAAAACACTTTTCATGTTTAGCCTTTTAGATACTGTTTTTCTAAACTCTTTTTGAGCTTTACTGATTAGATAATTTACATGTTAAAGTATCTCGTACTGTAGACAAAATCTTGAATGAATTGTATATTTCTTATAAACTATATTCTATTAAATGTAGAAAGCTTACTATTAGAAGAATATTACAATCTATTTACAATTTTCAAGAAAATATATTAGACTTTAATTTTCAATTTGTTGTTTCTTCTAATTCTAATAAAAAAGTTATGCAAACGATAAAGGTTCGTAGATCTAAAATTCTTTTGTTAAATTAAATTTATATAAAATTAAAAATACATTATGAAACAAATACAAACACTTCTAATCTCAATAATTTTAACTAATCCTTTTCAAGTTTACAGCAGAAAAATTATTTATAAACATCTTCCAAATTATTTTAATGTATTAACAAATTTTGAAAAAATATTCATTCACGACAAAATGATTTAATGCAGGTAATTTTAGTTAGTCCAGATAAAGGTTTAAAAGAGATAGAACTGAAGACGAAAGATTATATACATATTCATGAACAAAATGATATTGAATTTATTATTAATATCAAAGATAAGCTGTTTCCTAAGCTTGGTTCGTATTATACAGAGCGAACGGATTCAAGAGGTAAAAGAAATTCAAAAACAACCTTGTTAAGGGTCATCAAGCTCGACACATCAATAAAACTTAGCTAACTTTGACGAAGCTGGTATACCAATAGATTCTATGAAAGATCGAAGACAAAAACTAGATGAATATAATACTTGAAAGTGGGATAAAAAAGAGGATTTAATATGTTTTGTCACCTATATAGCTCTATATCTTCTGAATCTTTTGTGCAACATTTTAATAGATCTATAAAAGTTTTTAAGCATTTTACTGTAAATTCTTTAAGATATCTTATATTCAAATATAAAATAGCTGCAATAAAAAGTAAAAATGTAGAAGAAACTAATTTTAATGTTGTTGAAGAAAATAATCGAAATGATGTAGGAAGTTCTAATCTTACAAAGAATAATTCGGATAATCAAAACAATATAGAAGAATCTCAACTAGCACGTCGTTTAGTAAACACTTATAGAGTTGTTGTAGATAGTAATCATAGTTCTTTGAATAATTCAAGTGAATTAACAACTAATAAAGAAGCTAGTCAGATTATTAGAAATTTTGTATTATCTAACACGAACTTGAGTATTAAGTTATTTGATTCATTAACTATTTAAATAATATATAATCAAAAAGTAAACTAATTATTAATACAAGAAAAATAATTGATATATATATTAGCATATACTACATGCTTAATATTTATTTTTACATGTAGTTATTATACTACTTTATCAACAATGAATATATTGCCCTTTACAAGATATTTGTTAAAAATGTCATCTACAGAGGTTACAAGTAATACTTCTGAGGCTGTTCGAAATCTATTAATTACCCGTATAATATCATCTGTACCAGAAAGAAGATTTGTAAATTCTTTTTTTTTGCCTGTATCAATTATGATTATTTTGTTGCGTAAATCTATTGCTATTGTTGATCACACATTTCATGGTTTAGGAAATTTATGGAATATGCTATTCAATAGAAATGTAAATCAAATACCTTCAAATGATAATGTTGGCAACATTACTTTACCATCTATAGGTGATATACCTTCAAAGATTGCTAATACAGCTTCTACTCCTAATGAAGGTTGTTGACAATTTACAAGTATTAAGTACCATAAAGATGGTTCTAAAATAGTATAAGACATTGAGTTGTAACTCAAGCAGAAAGTTGGATAAGAATGGAAGGCTAGTAAAGAAAACAGATACAGATCAAGCTAAATTTTAATCAGCAAAGAAAGATTTCTTTGGTAGTTCTTCTAAACCTACTGGGAATTAAATTTAATACTATATTGAATTAATTAGATGAATATATATTTTAATTAAGATCTAGGTAAATACTTTATAACTTAATTAAAATTTTTTCTCTAAAAAATCCGATCATTTGTAGACGCTAAAACACTAAAAAAGGCAGCAAAACGAGTGATGACTCACTTATATTATTTTATATTATTGTGTATAAAGGAGTAACTATAAAAAACAATCAAGAAGAACAAAAACAGTTAAGAAAAAAACAATAAGAAGACATAAACAACATCCGTTAAATGTTGTTTATGTCAAAAAGGAGAATTAAATGTAAATGGATAAATCTTATATTAATAGTGAAATTAAACGTATTACTAATATTATAGTACAATCTGAATTATCTAAACAATATTTTATCTATAAATCTAAAGTTATAGTTTCTGATTCTTCATCCGAAGATGACTGGCAATATTGTTTATTAATTCTTCAATATGTGAATCCTAATGATGATATTAAAATAATTAGTAAACTACTAGAATTGTTTTTGAAGATCGATAGGTTTAGAGATAAATTTTACAAGAATTATAGTTATTTGTATATTACAATTACAAAATCTATAGTTTTTGCTATGCAGTCTGGTAATCTAGGTTGTTTGTATAATTCTCTTCCAGATGTAAAGCAAAAACTAATTCAACCTATTTGTAAAAATTATAATTACAATAATCGTATTCAAGCATCCTGTTCAATAGAAAATGTACTAAAGATAGCTAATTTCTTATCTATTTTTTATTCAGATAAGTCTTCATCACTTGATCATGAGTATTTTTATAAGTTAGATGATAATTGTTCTGTTAGAACTTCTATGCTTGGTGGTTTACTTAATTATTTTGGCTTAATGATTTTTGTAAAAATTTTACATATATATAATAAAAATATTTCATTAAAGTTTTAGGTTAGTAGAATCATTACATTCTTTTGATATTTATATGAAATTATCGCCACCTTAAAAATACTATAAAAGTAATTTATTTAGAAATAATGAAATAATTCACAGGTTTTATTTTTTTATGAAGATGTATTATAGATATATTTATTTGATTCCTAAATGCAACAATTTTTGTTTATATAATAACTTTATTGTAAATGAAAGCGTAATAAAATTTTAAATGTATGCTCTAATTATGTTTTATACGTAGATAATATTAGAATTTTCATTTCAATAGACTTAGTAAAATTTTTTCTTTATTTCTTGAAATTAACATTATGTATACTTACTCAAAATAAGTATATAGTATATAAAGCTAAATATCTCAATTAAAGTAATAGAGAATAAGAAATAATTAAGTCAAGTTTTAGATATTTAGCCAGTTATTAAAAATATGCTTTTATTTTAAGTTATTCTATATTTTCAATAATTCTTTGAAATAAGTATCCTGTCCCTCTAGCAGTCAATATTAAATCTGGATTACTAGGGTCATCTTCTAGTTTAGCTCTAAGTCTAGAGATATGTACGTCTACTACACGTGTATCAACATGTCTTTCTGGAGTGTATCCCCATACTTCTTGTAAAATAGAAGATCGTGAAAAGGGTTCGCCAGCTTTACTGACAAGTAATTCTAAGAGACTGAACTCCATACCAGTTAATCTAACTCGCTCGTTTTTTTTATATACTTGTCTTTTATTTGTATCAATTTTTAGGAATCCTATGTTTAAAATACCTGAACTTGGAATTCCAGAGTTTACACTTATTTTATCTACTCGCCTTAAAACGCATCTAATACGTGCTTCTAATTCTTTGGGTGAAAAGGGTTTGATTACATAATCGTCTGCACCTAGTTCTAATCCAGTAATTCTGTCTGATACATCACCCAAGGCAGTTAACATGATAATCGGCACATCAGATTCTTTTCTAATTTCTTGACATACTCCATAACCATCTAATTTAGGCATCATTACATCTAATATAACCAAGTTAGGATATTCTTTTCGAAATATATGTAATGCTTCTTCACCATCTCCCGCGCTAATAACGTTATAGCCAATCATAGATAATCTAGTTTCTAAAATTGTTCTTATGCTAGTCTCGTCATCTACAATTAGTATTTTTTCTTTAGAATTATGCAAACTTGATATCTCCTTTATTTAATATATCTTAATGAAATTAATATTTATTATTTAACTCTGTAATTCTTATTTTAGTTTGAGTGTCTATTTTTTATTATAAGGTTCTATAAATATAATTATCTATCAAATAACAAATTATCTTGTTAATAAAATTTGGTACAGTATAATTTTCTAGATTTTAGAATCAAGGGCTTGACAAGATTACATAAAAAGCATTATTATTATTTACAGTTATTATTTCATTTAGTTAAAAAGTTTAACTAACTAAGTATACGATTAGATTTTATTATTTTTTAATTGTATTTATTCTGGAT